CTGAATGTTGTGGGTTCGAATCCGACTCCCGCAAGAAGCAAATAGGAGGATAATAGGTTGTGTAAAGAATTAGAAGGTGATTTAGTTCTTTGTTGCAACTGATAACGACTCTCTTGCATGCATTATCATGGATGGGTACAATAATAGTTGTTCATGGAGTGGTGATCATAATCAATCACCATACATAATCTGATTATTCTAGTATGGGGGGGGTATATATTATAGCAGCTATGTAATTCGACCCAAAAAACGACGTTTACCTAAGAGAAGATTCTAGTGAAGACACTTGTTCATTGGAATTCTACATTATCTGTCATGAATTGGTGGTCCCTAATCACGGCGGCAGAGCACGGGGGTCTTCTCGTACGTAACTGGGACTATGTATGGAAGATGCCCGCTATCAATAGTTAATCACAACTACTGATTACTGATCCCTTATCAAGAAGATATTATCGTGTCTGAGAGTGGGCATAACTCTGCTGTCACTTAGCAGAATATTATCGTGCTTACGAGAAGAAAAAAGACCACACTCGTTTTTTCTGCTAACACGATTATACCAGAAGAGTAGTGAAGTGACGACCTCGACGAGCAGCGAGTCTAATGACACAACTTAGTAGAGAAGTGACTAATGATTCTTCTGATTACACCATGACATGAAGAACATAATAAGCAGAGCCAGTTGTTTTTGGAGGGATTAACGCCTTCTAACTTGCTCTGCTGACGACACTTTATTATCAAATGCCCAGACCAGGCATTCTGTTGTTTTTTTGCAGACAGAAGAACCATTTCTGTCTGCAAAAAAAGTTCTGTGACTACTCTGAATAATTAATCTGTAGAAGTTGTCACTATTCTGTTCAACCCAAAAACTGCATGCAGAGGTTCATATCGCAGCACTATATTCAACAGAAAAAAGAACCTCAAGCGGCCCAGGCCCAACAAGAAAAGAACAACCTGTTCCACTAATAGTCAGCAGGCTTAAGTAAGGTGCTTACATACAGCATAGTCGTGGAAAAGGCACGAATTGTTGAGTATAAGGTGTATCATATAACAAATGTAATTAAGGGTTGTTGACAAAGACAAAAAAACATGACAAAAAGGACTGGTCACCTCTGCGGACTCATAGTGAAGAACTTTCGGAGGGCCACATAGTGAAGGTGTATCATATAACAAATGTAATTAAGGGTTGTTGACAAAGACAAAAAAACATGACAAAAAGGACTGGTCACCTCTGCGGACTCATAGTGAAGAACTTTCGGAGGGCCACATAGTGAAGGTGTATAAGCCGATGATTCACATAGGTCAGTGAATAAGTATATATAGGAGTCGTCCCCATTTAATAAAGCTAATAAGCTAGGATGATAAGAATACGGGCAGCATTCATTGGAGATGTAAGAAAAAGGTACACAAATCGAGAAATAATATGTTGGTTCTTCGGGGAGTAGTTCATAGGATAGTAGGAGCTGATCCCCGATCAGCAGACTTCGAGAGGACGAATAAAAAATAGAATAGGTTCTTCGGGCGGTTCGGGAGTATCAGCTTTTTCGTGACTAATCATTCTTCATGATACGAGAAGCAGGTTCTTCGCAATCGCAACTTCCTATGTATGCGTCGGTCGTAGATATTTATTATAATTGAATCCTTTTATTGTAATGATGCGTTGTAATATGCGTGAAATATTAATATTTGCAATTTCAAGCTTTAGCGTTTTAAGTTCGAAAAAAATCTTAATATATAATGAAGAAGTTATTGTAGCTTCAAGTTTTGTGTGTTTTGTTATATTTAGTAAAAAAACATTTGGTGAAACTATAAAAGCTACTTTTGATGCGAGAAGCGAAGCTCTTCTTTCCGATTTACAGCAATGGATGAGTTATCAAGAAGCTATGTTGTCCGAATTGAAGAAACAGCATGAATTACGTAGTATAAGCTTGCGTTCAAGTACACAAATGATTGGAGAATCATGTAGTATAATGGTTACGACGCGCTGTGCGCCAAAGTGCAAACAGACAGTGAATAAAGTGTTATGCCAACAAATAGAGCAGAAGTTAAAAACACTGTTAGCTATTCAAGAGCATTCTCGTATCAGTCTACAGGAGAAGATAGTCACTTGTTTTCGCGAAACAGTTTGTGACGAATTTCGCTTTTCCAAATTGCGGAAACATCAGTCAAAACTAGTTCAACAAAGCATGGTGGTATTATTGAATGAAGATGGGGTTCCGAAGAAATGAACAATTTTGCACAAAGATGGCTGTTTTCCACGAACCACAAGTGCGACGCTATGCATGCTATAATCGCTGGGTCAAACCGCGCCGGGACGACTGGTGCTAAACCCCACGCAACTCTAGTTAGAGTGATGTCCTGCGTTGGGGTAGACGGTCTGGTAATACGATTAGGTCGTCTAGGGAAACGAATACTCACGATGCGCCCTCCGTTTCTGTGGAGCGTTCATCTTCTTCAGATCTACGGCTTACGAGTAGTGCCGTTCTCATCCGAATATCTTACTTTGTGGGGGGAAAGGAGCGTCCCTGAGAACCGGAAAATGAGCAGCTCGTACTGCGGTGATACAAGCTCACCTGATGCGCTAGGTAGGACGAGCCATTCTGCGCGATTTAGGCATGACGGCGGCGAGGGTGGGGCGGCCTACTGGTCGTCACGCCCCGGGATGAGTTGTAAACCCCATGCCAATGGCGGACGGGATAGTGACTCAACTGAGAACCGGTCGGGTAGTAAACCCCCTGCTGTCCATATGGACGGTGGGCGGAAAAAACTCGAACGGAACGAAAAATCCAAATTTGGAAACATCTACTCCATATGCACGGACCCGAACTTCTTGATTGCGGCCTATGAACAGATTAAGTCCCACACAATCTGTGGTGACACCGGGGGGGGAGTCAGTCGACGACGAGTCCCCTGGGTAGATTTCGATAAAAAAGTATTAGGTAAGAAGGCTGAATTCTTCGAAGGAACCGCCGAATTACTTCGAAGCGAACAATTTCGCTTCAACAAAGTAATTCGGCGAAGGCGAAATGAATTATTCAGCGATTCACCTTTTTTCACCACTATCGGGAGCGACGAGATTGTTCAGCAAGCCATGAAAATAGTCATGGAACATATATACGAACCTAGATTCCTGGACATCTCCCACGGGTTCCGTCCCGGAAGAGGGTGTCACTCGGGGTTAGAACAAATTCAGAAGAAATGGGGAGGAGCGTCGTGGTTCCTTGAATTTGACATAAGAAGGTGCTTCCACGAAGATTATTCCATGGATCGACACAAGCTGGTCTTCATCTTACAAAAGGATATAGAAGATCAGAGGTGGATGGATCTCGTGCATAAACTGTTCACCGCGGGACTTGTCGACCCCCGATCATCCCGGTCCCCTTGGGCCCTCGCCCCTCTACTTTGTAATATTTACTTGCACGAATTGGACCAAGAAGTGGCCAAGATGGCTAATGAACTCTCACGAAGAGCCCAACAAAAAAGGACGACGCTCCTCTTTCCCACACGACGCGCCGCATTTTACGTTCGATATGCGGGAAATTTCCCCCTAGGTATTAACGCCGGACCCAAGGAACTGGTGGTCACGGTCAAGAGTAGGATTGTGCAGTTCGTCAATTCGGAGCTGCACCCGGAACTCGCCGGAGGTGATATATCCCACATAAGCGCCGAAAGCGTGAAATTTATGGGAATGGAGATAAAAAAGGTTGTGCCGAAAAAAAAGAAGTCGATACGGAGCTTCGGCAAGGCCATGGAGAAGCGACGCAGGGTTAGGAACCGTATCTCTACCCCAAAAGTACAAAAACGCCGAGGAGACTCGTTGGTCCACGCCAGCAGCTTGGTTAGGGCGCTGGGTCGTCAATTTTGGTCGCAGAACAACGCCCATTCGATCCTTCGGGAAGGCAGAAAAAAGCATCGCGGCGGTAAAATACCAAATACCCGGATGATGGCGGAGTTAGCTAAAGCCTTGTTAGAGGAATCAACAACGCCCGACATTCGGGACTCGCGGAGAAACTTCCACTTGGCTTTAGCGAGCAGGCTAGACTTTGGAGCCCCCGATATTATGGATAAGAGGCGACTGCTCCTCGACTTCTGTAAGTACAGAATCAGGTGCGATGATAAGGGCCTAAGGGCCAACCCTTTTTTAAATTCTTTGCACGACGTGGGATACGAGGCGCTATCCTCCCTGCAAATTTTGGCCCCATTAAAGGAGATAAGGGAAAGGCTCAAATCGCGGGGCCTTATTTTGGCCTCCAATAACAAACCTCGTTGTGTGGTTAGATTGATTCAACTCAACGACGAAGACATTGTGCTTTGGTTTAACTCCGTAGCCCGAGACCTATTGAGTTACTACCGTCGCCGCGCCAATTCCTACAAGGTACGAGACTACGTGGATTATTTTTTACGCTGGTCCTTGATACACACAATGGCCGGGAAGCATAAGACATCGGCGACGAAGCTCATCGGGGCATTATCGATAGATATGGTCATAATCTATATCGAAAATAGATACGGGAAAACAATAAGCTTTCTAAGCTCCAACGAAATTCGACGGATGGGAAGAATGTTCTTGAAGGGCATCCAATGTGGCTCTGATATGCGGACTCTGGATTACATTCCGATCGTGGAGGCATAATAAGCAGCGAATAAACACGACTAGAGGTTGTTATTCATGCTAACAACTTGCTGTACGAAGTTCTTGGCCATGTTGTTCCATTATAGCAGCGAAAAAGTATAGGGGCTTATAATCGTTAATAAACAACTGATTCTTATGATTACTAACAGATAATACGTGACTATAGGCAGAAATACAAATATTGGTGGTCGGTCTCGTCTCGGGAGGGCTCGCGGTGATTGGAGAGCCGTGTGATGGAAGACTATCAAGCACGGTTCCACGAGAAGGGCTAATCCTTACTCGACAGATATAGGTACTCCATATTTAATTTTCGGTGCCATTGCTGGAGTAATGGGTACATGCTTTTCAGTACTAATTCGTATGGAATTAGCACAACCCGGCAATCAAATTCTTGGTGGAAATCATCAACTTCATAATGGTGCGCCCGGATATACATCGTCCGACAAGAAGAGCTATCCACTCTTCTTTGTGCCATCCAGGCTAGCTCATAAGCACAGCAGAATAAGCAATAACGGGAAGGAAGAGCTAGGGCACAGGCTCAACTTGCAGAGGCGCCATAGTAACATGGCTTATTACGAAGAACAGAAGACCTCGAGAGCAGCAAGTTTAAATCGGGGAACGGCTGGGCTGCCACCGCTAGGACGCCCTGAGAGAGCAGAAGGTACGGCCAGGATAACTGACTTGACACGCAATGCTCGTATTATTACAGAAGACCTCTTGTCTCATCAAGCAGAATATTACGGCAAGAGCACGACGATAAGAAGCCTCTACGGAGGTCAGAACTGTGCACAATACATTGTGTGTGCACAGTCCCTGGAATGTGGGGGGGCAGCACTAATATACCAAATGCTGAGTAATCAGCTAATTGCGCAAGGGCCTAACCCTTCGGGATCATCCGATCTAAGTTTTTTATCCCGTTGTTTTTTGGCTTCTTTACGAAGGGATCGAATACGGTCGGTAAAAAAGGACTATGTAGGAGCCGGGGAAATAACCCGCCCTAATCGGGGTGGGGTTCGGAGGGCCCGTAATAGCTGCTTCGCCCGCCTTCCTGGCTTTGGCCTGCTGGCAGTTAAGGAGCCTAGCTCTCGATCGTATTCTTCCTGTTCTATTATCCCGCCGGAGATCAACGAATTATTCCAAGACTGGACATCTCGTTCCAAATCAGTTGTTTTTTCCGGGGGCTCTGACTGGTCCCGTATGATCGTTTCGGAGTTGAAAAAACAGATTCAAGCTTATTTAGGCCCCCCGGACGACGACAATAGATACAATGGGCGGCTGATTCATGTCATATCAGACCCTACATTTTTGGCCTTGTGCTATGACGCCCTCGGTAATAAGCCCGGCGGGTGGTCTTCTCAATTTCAAAAAACAGATGCGAAAACTTCATTTGGATCCAAAAATCTTAGACTATGGTTTGTACAAGTAGGTGATAAACTTAATAAGAAGGGCCTCCTGTTCTCGCAGCCACAAAGAAAGCCCGAGACATCAAAGAAGTGGATCAACGAAGAATTGGAAGTGTTGCGAACCACGAATATCGTACAAAAGGCCTTACAGCTTGTGCTTGAGGCCATCTACTATGAACCTCAGGGTAAAAGAACCACCTCATTGCAGCATGATTTTCGTCCCCACCGAAGCTGTCACACAGCATTAAAGAGGCTCTGCTTATGCTTAGAAGAGGGAGGTCACTATCCCCGGGTTGTGAAGGGAAACATAAAGTTGTTTTTTGATTCGACACCTCTCCTTCACAAAATTTCGCAAAAAGTAAAGTGTCATCGTACGCTCGAATTACTCCAAAGGGCTCTCCGTTTTTTCTATCATAATAACCGTGAAAAAAGGTATCGTAGAAAAAATACCGGTCATATACAAGAAGACCCACCACACGGTTCTTTTACAAAATTAGAAACTTCTCGGTGCTTGCTCCGTCCGCTCCTCTGCAACATCATACTACATCACCTCGACGAATTTGTGATGAAAAAACTTCCACGTGTTAACAGACTCCCATTAACTATTGCGATTCACAGCAGAAAAAACTATCTCTCCGCGGATCTCCCTCTTATTAATCCCTTTTTTCGAAGTTTCTATGTACGATATGCCGATGACTTTGCCATTTCAGTAAGCGGAACTCGGTTAGAAACTTTCGCGATTCAAGCGTCGTTACAAAACTCTCTGCACCGGAGTCTTGGGTTATCGAAAAGGCTAGAGCTTAGTTCGATGTACTACCTTGCAAAGGGATTCCATTTCTTAGGTGCATACACCCGATCTGCTGATTCTATAACAGCGCACGGTTGTTCTATTTATAGAAGAGGCACGACGAGGTTTAAGCAGCGGCTCACAAGTCGTCTTCGGGTTTGTGCCCCCATTACGAAACTTTTTGACAAGTTAAAAGGTTTTGTAAAACGGAATGAAATGGGGAAACATGTACCCACGGCGAGGGGTAATCTAACCCCATGGGCTCATGCAGACATTTCAGAATTCTACAATCAGAAAGTCCGGGGAACCCTGAATTACTACTCGTTCGCGTCGAATCGCAGTAGTCTTAATCAGCAGATTGTACATGTGTTGCATATGTCCTGTGCCCTGACTCTCGCTTCAAAATACAAACTGAAAACAGCTAGTAAGACTTTTCACCGCTTTGGTAAGTGCCTGTCCCGCCGCTACGGGAGTCTATTTCCAGGTGCGTACAAACACTGGAAAAAAGCACCTATCAATAAAAGAAGATTACAATCCCGATGATGCATTACGACGCAGAGAGCTACTTCCAGGAACTGGTCTAAGCATCAACTCTATCCGTTGGTTGACTCCGAAGAAAAGTCGGTTTTTTCGTTTGATTACTCGACGAAGGATCTTTTTATAGTGCGCATGGTAATTCTGCGGCGAGAATACCGGGAGTTGCGAGCCGTTTGAGGTGAAAGCCTCACGTACGGTTCTGAGGGCAGCCTTTTTTCCTGATGCTGACCCCCTACTGTTAATAACAGCTCACGCTTTTTTAATGATCTTCTTTATGGTTATGCCGGCGATGATAGGTGGTTCTGGTAATTGGTTCGTTCCCATTCTTATAGGAAGTCCGGATATGGCATTCCCTAGATTAAATAATATTTCATTTCGGCTTTTGCCACCGTCATTGTTACTTCCTCCAAGCTCAGCCTTAGTAGAGGTGGGTTGCTAGGGCTATAGGGCGCATACCGCAGCCCACCCTTTAAACTTCACTATATGCTGGAAATCCCCAAAAATGGACAATCAGCAGGGAAGGAACAACCGGAACCATTGTCGAATAATCGAATATCACACAAAACACCGACGTATCAATTTGAAAAAAAGACGGTTCCCCGCCCTCAGAGACTATACGTGAAGCTACGTGAAGAAATAGTCCAAGAAACTTATGGGAACAGAAAAAACAAGTCAATGCAACAAGGGGCGGGCCTGAAATTCCTGAAAGCGATAATATTCTGGAATAAACACGTCAATATAACAGCAGAAAGAACCCTTGAAAAAACTAGTACAAGGTCTTCTTGATCTTCATGCACAAACTGTTTATCAATATTCTTCACTCCGAATGTACCTCTTCTAATGCCGGAAGAACAACCGGATATTCTATTATGAATCAGCATTGAGTAAGAGATAGTGGCAATCCAGGAGTTTAGATAGAGGAACTTCCGCCAGTAGTATTACGATATAGCATCCAAGAAGAAAGATCATCCATCGGTAATGCGTCGTATATCTGGTTTACTAGTTATGGGCGGCAATCGATATCAGATCTTCGTCGAGAGCTGTCGAATAAGACCACCATTTTTCAGCATATAGTGAAGTTTAGAAATACACGGGAATACTAGCAGCTTCCATGTGCGGTTCAGGGTGGACGGTCGTCAAGAGGCCGTACCCTGTGGAGACATAGGGAACAATATTTCTGCTCGATGCGAGAACATCCTCACCACGGAGAAAAGTGCTCAGTCGGGGGCCTCAATAACCTTTTCTACTAAGACCAAAAGCAAAAACCTTTTCTACAAGGGGACAACCCGCCTGGGGGGCTTGCTTTCTTTCATAGGCCCCCATCAGAGACTCAACGCAGAATATCTATCATTTTGCGGCTCCGATCTCCGAAGCAAGAACCTCGCTTCAATGAACAACTTCTTTGTAAGTCGCCCCCGAGATGGCTGCACAGAAAAGGGGGGCAAGAAATTAGCTGCTCATAAGTACCTCATAGGAGATACTTGCTTGGTGTAGGGTCCTGCTCCGTTAATGAGAAGACTCGGGGAGCTGCTATCAATACCTATAGCACATTACCAGTTGTTCTCCCCAAAAACCCGAGTGCTATCTCTTCCGAACAATCCCTTTCTTGTTGCTGTCTTGGATGGTAGCAAGGTTATTGAAGACAAGAGCGGCTGGTTCTGTCTAGCAGCTCCCAATTATTCATGCGCAACAAAGAACCATTCTTCTGATTCAGCAGTGCCAGAGAGAGGGGAGGGATTATTCCGCTAGAAACCTGATGAGTCGTATTATATCCTCCTTTAGATGGGCAATAGTAGCGGTCATCACTCGATAAATAACCACAGCAGTCGAGACAGGAGGAGTAAGACACTCAGCAGAATATTGATAAGAGGGCCCGCTCGCTTGCTATAATACGCTGTTCGAGGACTACTCCGATACAAGTAGGAATGACCCAACATGAAGAGTCGGTAACATGATGAGCCAACAAGCGGTTGACTGGAGAGTTGGATCCAGCAGTTAGTTGTTCTTCGCTGATATCGCCAATTCCCCCCGATATTCTAATTATTCGCTCTTCTAACAGATGTTGTACTGATATTATAGATAAAGGTATAGTCCGATCCATATAGAGATATATGGCGTATAACGTGAATAAGCACTAAAGCTTATGCCACCAGGTTATCCAACAAACATGCTATCCACCCTTAAGTGGTATAACCAGTCATTCCGGAGGATCTGTTGATTTAGCAATTTCTAGCCTTCATTTATCAGGTGTTTCCTCCATTTTAGGTTCTATTAATTCTATAACAAGTGCGCCGTGCGAGGCTCGTTTTCGGGAATATCCACCATTTAATGATGCGTATGTCTACAGACTTTAATAGGAGGAATACGTGCAGCAGGCCAATGCGGCATGGCTAATATTATCCATGTTTGCGAGCAGTTGGTCAAACAGGGAAAAAAAGCTGTATTCTCGCTGATTAGCTGGGTGGTCAGGTTAACCAACTTGATACGCACTCCAAGACTGCTGATAAGGGGGCTACATATCTGTGTGCAAAGAAGCAGTTCTTTAATTGTGAAGATTCTTTTTTCTACGGTATGTGTGTGGCGGAGTAACCCAACAAAACAAGCTGCTGGTTTGGGCGAAAGCTTCGACTGATGCTGTTAGCGGTCAGGGCTGTCGGACAGTCACAAGTAATTCCAGATCTAATGTAGCTTGAGCAATCAAGCAAGTGCGCAAGGACCTTACACCACCGCTTTCTTCATCGCAGCATCATCGAGACGACGAGATTAGGTGCTGCCCTGTTTGCGATGGTGCGAAAATAGAGAGCAACCACGGGAAGTAACCCGCAGCAGACGATGCGCCGCGGGCTCAGAGGTCCCGTAGTAGTGAGGGGCCAGTCTTTTTTGATTGAACCCAGGGCCACGAAGGCGACTAGTCAGTATACAATGGTTACAGCAATTATTGTGTTGAATGAAGAAGCAGAAAGCTCAAAAGAAGATATTGAAAGTGGTGCCAGTATTTCTTCGAGTATTCATTGCAAAAAAAGATATGGTCATCACTGATCTTTAAAAGTAATTCTGACAGTTAGTTCTTTTGTCAAAGGAGTAAAGAGAAGATGATCCACTTTTCATTGAAGATACTGCTGGAAGTAATAAGCCAAGTGATCGGGGAATGAAACAACTGGACACCACTGTCTCAGGCCTGGGAGGCCTTCTATAGTTGACCTCATAGGACCTACTATCATGAAGTAAAACCAAATAAAACAACTTCTTGAGGCTGACCCAGCAGAAAATAATCGAGGTGGTTCAACAAATGATATTCGATAAAAAACAACATGATATTATCGGTCTACTTAGGGACTCTTTCTTCATAACAGCAGAATATCTTCTCGTGATATAGTAAAAAAAAAGGGTATGCCTTCTGATAAGTAGTCTGCTAGGGGGGATGGATTACCTCTCTTGAATCAGATACTGGAAAAAAGACACCGGGAACAACATTATAGGAAGATCCGGTTGCAGTCTCCGCATACTCGGGAGGGGCAGCAAAAGAACCAGTCGTCTATGAGTAACAATCTCTTGCAGTTGATAAAACTAGATAGAAATCTAGTACTTTTCAATTGGACAGCTTTACATACAACGCGTAGGTAGTATTTAATCTGCTATCGAAGAACCTTTATTCCGTAATAGAAGCTTCTATTACAGGACTGCTTGATCATCTCTAATGGAGGACTATCTTCTGCTGGGGAGGCCCTCTTTTACAAATAAATCTAAGTCAATGAGCTAGAGGATATTCGCGAAGCGGGATAGCTGTCATTATTGCGGGGTTGAACGACAGAAAATAACCACGTCTTGAGAACGTGGCGCTTCAAACTGGTACGATTATTCGACGAGGATAATAAATACCATTCTGCCGAGCTTACAGAAAGCAGCACTTTTCAACTAGCTCATGGAATACCAGCCTCCATGTACTTATTAGAATGGGTAACCACGAAGAACCTATCGGCAAAGGAAAAAAGCTGACCATGTACTTGAAATCTCGTGCTCAGCTTCTTTATCAGTCCACAATGCTCCTATCCTAATTAATGGTAGCCTCTATGATGCCATGACGATAATTATCTGAGGGAGAGCCGTATGACGAGAAATTGTCACGTATGGTTCGGAGGGCAGCATCGACTGACCCTATCTATCTTCAATATGAGGGGCCCCGGATTGACCATGCATAGATTACCTCCATCTGTGCGGTCTGTTTCAGTTACAGCTTTCCCACCTTCATTATCCCTTCCAGTATTGGCAGGTGTATTTGCGCCTGATGAGGTAGCAGCGATGCCTTCGAAGATTTTGACTATATGCTGGAAATCCCCAAAAATGGACAATCAGCAGGGAAGGAACAACCGGAACCATTGTCGAATAATCGAATATCACACAAAACACCGACGTATCAATTTGAAAAAAAGACGGTTCCCCGCCCTCAGAGACTATACGCCAAACATCGGAAGCCCTTCAACTATCAGCAGATCTGACACCATAATCTCGTGCTTCATATTTCAGGGCTAACATTGACGAATAATCCCCCCCGAACAAAAAACAGCAGCGGGATCGCATTATCATTTAGATATGAAGTATCCACGATAGTATAGTTCTGTTCCCATCTAACTAATAAAAAGATGGCAGCAAATAAAAGAAGTCCTCTGTAAAGAGTCTTTGTGATTGGTACGCCGCTGGAGGCATAAGTGAAGTAGTGCTGCCGACCATATTATCGGAATAATGGTGTTCAAGCAGAGAAGATCCAAAGGGATACTTTATTAGATCCAAAGGGATATTTAGAATCCCGCAACAAACGCCTTCCGGATGAAGATATAGTCCAAATACTTTGAAGGGTTTTTGTTGGGATTTTGTATCCGTGCTCTTCTAAGCCTTTCAAATAAAGGAGGAGGCAATTACCATGTTATTAACTGATAGAAACTTTAATACAACCTTTTTTGATCCTGCCGGTGGCGGGGATCCCATTTCATACCAGCATCTTCTCCGGTTCTTCGGTCAACAAATCAGAACAAATCAGGGATAGGATGGCCGCATATTTGAGAGCAATCCCGAATTGAATAATGCCGCTATTTGCTGGAAAGGCTAAAAAAGATGCCATTAAGTACTCGGTTCATAGGGCGGCATCCGACACTAGAGAGTCGCACGAAGAACCTGTGAAAAGCTTAATATAGGCAATGCACAATCAGCAGGAAACCAAAAAAGAAGATCCTCAGAGACTACACGCAGCATCTCCCTTGAAACAATATTCCGATACATAGTTTTCCATAATAGCAGCTAATTGTTCGGGAAAGAAACTCTTCTTACCAGCATTCGGCTAATCCGTAGTAGCATCCTGTAGATGCAATCCCCCCGATGATTCAGCACCATTCGATAAAGTGCTCATTCTAATGTAAGATTATGGGCTGCTCGCATGGAGCAGGGCATAACAGCGTGTGAAACAACATCGCCCTCTTCTTTTATGAAGTCATCTATTGTTGATTGCCTGCCCCCCAGCAGAGATATTATCAGACTGCTTTCATCTGAAATCTATTGATAGCAAGCAGCCCTTTCTGGTTTCATCTTCTTGCATTTTCATATTTTTTCACTAGAGCATTGCTTGTTGGCGTGGTTTTATTCAACATGATGAGAATAACGTTCTAGCCATTTCCCTAACTAATAATCAGCAATTTGTTGCGGACTACTCGTTTTTTGTCTTTTCGACAAAAAAACAGCAGTGTTCACTAAAGGTCTTCTAATATTCTTCGGATAAGAGGCATCATAAAAAAGTAGTATATAAACATTCAGGATTGTTTCAATAATTGAAGATATAGTCCGATTGCAACGAGCATCCTGAGGTTTATATTCCAATTCCGCCAGGATTTGGTATCATTAGTCATATCGTCTCTACCTTTTCAAGAAAACCCGTATTCGGTTATCTAGGCATGGTGTACGCCATGATCAGTATTGGAGTTCTTGGATTTATTGCATGGGCTCATCACATGTTTACTGTAGGGTTAGACGTTGATACACGTGCTTACTTCACCGCGGCTACCATGATTATAGCCGTGCCTACTGGAATAAAGATTTTTAGTCGGATTGCAACCATGTGGGGGGGGTCAATACAATACAAAACACCCATGTTATTCGCTGTAGGGTTCATATCTTCGTCCACGGTAGGGGGGCTTACTGGAATAGTATCGGCCAATTCTGGGCTAGATATTGCTCCACATGATACTACGACGCCCTTGTTGATTATAAGATTATTGATTCCCTTGACTCAATAGGGCTATTATCGCCGCACTCTGAAGACAGCAACAGCTTATTATCGCTCGGAATAGTATCTATCCTTCGTTATGTCGATCTAGGAAAGTAGGAAAAGAAAAAAGCACGAAGGGTCAGCCCATCACGATCATCACTCACGATTTATCGTGCAATAACCTCCTAAATTGTGGCATTAGAAATTGCTGTCTTCTCGCCCAACAGATGTTCTCGAAGTTGACAGAAGAGTGCGCTCCGAAGTAATGGCTAATCTGCGCTGTTAGGTCGACACCTACATTTCCCAAGCAAGATCATCGGCATTACCTATTATTTTCGGACTCAACAAGAGTTGTTCTCCGACAGCAGACTGGATGATAATCAATCCCAATTCAAGCAGAGAGAGTATTGATGATCAGTAAGAATCACAAAGGGCCATACATAATAGATGTGAAAGAAGCAAAAAACTATCAACAAGCACTCCGCTAGACAAAAGAAAAGCTTTCTGCAAGACGACAAGAGGGAGGAGCGAGCCTACAAAGAAGCGCAAAGTAGAAACATGATGAGCTATCATTCTAATTAGAGGAGCGCAGGACTACTTGGAATAGATCGATCAAGATCACAAAAAAGGAAGTTGTTGCCGCCCACTGGAGCAGTACTTCTGCTTGAAAAAAGGTACTGACCATTCTGCTGAACCACGCCAACAGATCTTCTTGATACAGAACAACGCTTCATTCCCTACTTCAGCTGAAAAAAGAAGAACAACCAACCCAGCAGGTCTATGTATTATACCTCCTTAATAATGCAACACTCGCTCGGAATAATACAGTCTTTAGAAATGCCTCCTTCAATCTAATAGTTGTTCTTATCCAAGACACGAAGTATTCTCAGGAACTGCATCCTAACAACGGTAAACAGTTGTTTGGAATAAGAAGCATTCCGACTCGACTCCGAACGCCAGGAAGCGGCTTCGGCGAATTTACCGTCATAACTCCTACTCCTGACTAGTATCTGCAACAAGAGTCTAAGAAGTTCTAATATTTAGAACTCCAAGAAGAACCACCTATTATGCTATGAATCATTCTCCGATAAAAACTGTATGACCTGCAAAAACCTATTTCTCATACTGTTGAATCAGATAGTTCATTCACAAATATCTCCAGACAACTCTCGTTGGAAATATTCGGAGGGTGTTAAATTGTTAATAAAAACTAATAAGCAGTTACTGAATAGCTTGATGAGCAGCTTGTTAGGAGACATGCGTCGTATTATCTCTACTACTATTTTTTTGCTGATGAGCTTCAATAGCGCTAGTTCTTTATTACTTTAGACCTCTCTAGCTTGCTTCTTTTCAAAGACAAAAAAGGTATGTAGCCCACGAAAAAACTGCTGATCGGATGATCATTCGATCTTGCCCTGAGTCGGAAAGATCTTCGTTTGCTCCATAATCGACGATCAAGATATGTTTACTGCATCGTTTCAAATGGATAATACGTAGAAGACGATCGAAGCTTGTTGATTCCCTTCCCGGATGATAGACTCCTATATCGAATAATTTAATCGATAATTGTTCCCTTCGATATTAGTTGACATCGCGGTAAACAGAGAAGGCTACCATAGACTTCTTTGTTTACCGCGACGATGTCAACCACGCGCTGTATTATCGTTTTTTTTGGCTATCGCACTGAGTCAAAAAGAAGAAGCAGCCAACTGTCGAATTTCGGATGATTGCGTAAGCAACAATCCGTTGTTAACAAAGGAAATTCAAAAAATAAATCTCCACGTTTTTTGGCTTAAAACAGAGAATAACGTCCTAAGAACGTGAGGGCTAAATAGCAGCTAATAAACTACTTTATTCAAGAAAAAAGAGCGAGCCGCCCTTTTTTCTCAGCAGACCCGTCGGATCAGAAAGCTTTTCCGTTCTAGTGGTCTTATTTTCTTTTTTTCCTAGTAGTTTTGTTGGCTAGGTGCAAAAAAGAAGTGTCATGGCTAAATTTGGCTGTATGCGGGAAATTCCTAGATCTAATTTTACTAGAGGAGTTGAATTCTTGATGAGCAAGGAGCCCCAAAAAAAGAAGGCGTTCTTCGCTGTAAAATTATTAAAAAATACCAGTTCTCGAAAAGAGGCTGCTATCGAAGAATTGTTCGAGCCTCTTGGAGGTTGAGGCCTATTTAAAAAAAGAAGATCTCGAGAGTTCACAGAGGCAGTAATCATCGATTAAACTACGGTAAGACATGAAGAAGCGATAATCCGATGGACAATCCGCCGGAAACCAAACTCAAAAAAAGGGGACTACGCAGTAATCGAGCGCCGTGAAAGGCCGCCCCCCCTTTTTTGGGGAGTAGGATTCTCAGAGACTATAGGCCAAACGCATCTGTCAATCGACGGAGTGATGAGATAGTCCTAATATGAATAATTTCTATAGAGTTGACTTATTATGTGGTTGCACATTCCCATTACGTTCTTTCTATGGGAGCCGTTTCTGCTTTATTTGCGGGATTCCATTATCGGATAGGTAAAATAACTGGTCCTCAATACCCAGAGACTTTAGGTCAAATTCATTTTCGGATTACTTCCTCCGGTGTGAATCTGACTCTCTTTCCTATGCATTTCCCAGGTCAATATTAGGCCTCCACCAAAAAATGATGCACCTTAGACCGCCGTAATTTGGAGTGAAACATCACTATACGCTGGAAATTCCTTAGAGCCCTTGTTGGATAGTAAAAAACAGCAGGGATTGGACAATCAGCAGGAAACCAAAAAAGTCTTGATAAAGTCATGACGAGTAGGATCCTCAGAGACTACGCGTGATGCCCCGATGAATAAAGATATAATAGTCCGCGGGGTGAAGATATAGTCCGGCCTCGTTAGAAATATCGCGGAGTAATTCATCTTTTCAAGTGATGACCATTTAAAAACATACTTGAAAGTCGACCTGATCTCGACCTTGCTGATCAAGATAGAAGCTAGATCATGAAAAAGAAAAACTTGTTCATGGAAAAAAGAGGAGTATAGCTCTCTTATAGCTCAATAGTCAACAAGGTGATACAAAAGACGGAGTATAAGCACATAACAATTCACAGAAATATGCTGCGCCGCTAAACTACTGCGGGATACAGAGAACTAAGAATATGATGCAGCAAGCACTTCCCCGCTGTTCGAATGGTAAAGACTGCTAGTACCTAAGAGGAAGAAGAGGTCAAACACTTCTTTGCAGGTTTGAAATATTGAGAATAGCACACGATACCGGTATACACCACTTATCAAAGGAACATGCTCCTAAAACAACTCGTTATCAAACTCCCGTTGTTCTAACTCCTAATTTGAATGGCTACATTCCGCAGTACTTGAGAAGATGATTCCTTTTCTGCTCATTCTCAACAAGTATTCGTGAAGGAAAAAAACCGCTTGCAGGTATGCCACGTCGCATTCCTGATTATCCAGATGCTTACGCTGGATGGAATGCCTTTAGTAGTTTTGGCTCATATGTTTCTGTAGTAGGGATTTCTCGTTTCTTTGTAGTGGTTTTTCCTACAACAACTAGTGATGAAAAGTGTGCTCCAAGTCCTTGGGCTGTTCTTGAGCATAATTCAACGACACTTGAATGGATGGTCCCAAGCCCTCCGGCATTTCATACTTTTGAAGAACTTCCAGCTATCAAGGAAAGCATTTGAGACGACGTTCTATGTCATTTAGACTCATCAGGGATTTATCGCAGCAACACTTAATAAGCACCGCGCCCCAAGACAGACCTAGTCTGCCGCATGGGGCAGCCCCGCAGTTGTTTACAAAGCAGACTAGTCCGATAAAGAGAAAGAACCTCTAACAGACTAGTCCGATAAAGAACCTCTAACAGACTAGTCCGATAAAGAACCTCTAACAGACTAGTCCGATAAAGAGAAAGAACCTCTAACAGACTAGTCCGATAAAGAGAAAGAACCTCTAACAGACTAGTCCGATAAAGAGAAAGAACCTCTAACAGACTAGTCCGATAAAGAGAAAGAACCTCTAACAGACTAGTCCGATAAAGAACCTCTAACAGACTAGTCCGATAAAGAGAAAGAACCTCTAACAGACTAGTCCGATAAAGAACCTCTAACAGACTAGTCCGATAAAGAGAAAGAACCTCTAACAGACTAGTCCGATAAAGAGAAAGAACCTCTAACAGACTAGTCCGATAAAGAACCTCTAACAGACTAGGAACGTATCGCCACTATTCTTAGAAGACTTTTTAGATGGGAAGTCTTTGAATAATTTCTTCTGTATCAAGCCTAGGCTTGATACGTTGGTTGCCTGCCACATGGTTCTTCGTATACGTATATTCCAATGGAATATACGTATACGAAGACCTAGAATACTAGCATCAGTCTTTATACTTGCTATATCAGTAAAAGAGATGCTCTTTAAGATGTCGCTATTCAAAAAAGAAGAAGAGGTTATCCAGATTCTAATTATTTGCTTTTGATGGTAAGCAGCAAATATGTTATAAAATCGAAAGAAAAACTATCTATAGAAAATGATGAATAATGGAGTTCTGGACGGACTATTAGATGACTCCAATACCTATGTGTATGTAGGCTCTCTTGCTTGGTAGTCAACATGGATCTGCGAGAAGCAGCAATAAAGCAGCTAGCTGTTTTTGTATCAGATAACTCGTACTCTATAGCAAGACTCTGTCTGCACTTGATCAGCCTTCTTTGTCGAAGCAGCGATATCCTACTCCGAATATTTAGAGAATAATTGGTACCAAGAAATAATCCATGGAGGCCATCATGCTAGTAGACCTATTCCTAAAATATAAAAATAGAGGTATCTACGCAGACCATATTTCTTCGATAACATGCCTTTTTTCGAAGCAGCTTGCACATCCTTTACCGGAGTACCTCCTTTCTTTATTAGCACATATACCCGCTATATATAGTCTTTATTTAAAAAATCTTAGACTATATATAGCGGGTATCTACGCATTGTTGAGCGACTCTTGTAGAAGAAGTAAACTCCCCAATTCTTGAATAATTCATACCAAAGAATCTTCGCTGGGAAGTCGCTGCGGGGCCTTTGCTTGCCCGCCCTCCTCCCTGAAAAAATGGCTAATGGCTACCAGTCCGCTTCTCCAAATCATGCTGCGATTGGAGTCTGTAAATATTGATTGCGACCGGGACAAGCTGCACCTCTTAAATCAATCTTCGGTGGTCTTGCTGAGTTTGAATACAGCAATCTTGACAGAGCACAACAGCTTCTTTTTTCCAATCGACTTGCTTGTAAAAAAGCACATTGATCAAGAATCTATAAGTTCTTGCTTGTAAAAAAGCACATTGATCAAGAATCTATAAGTTCTTGCTTGTAAAAAAGCAAGCACATTGATCAAGAATCTATAAGTTCTTGCTTGTAAAAAAGCAAGCACATTGATCAAGAATCTATAAGTTCTTGTAAAGCTGTCAACACAGCAGAATATCTTGTTATAGGCTACCTGATGAAAAGCTTCTTGCAAAAGAGGCGGCCGATAAGTACCACGCACGGGGATAGCAAACGGAGAAAGCGGGGATCGGTGTTTTTGCCAAGAACAACCCAAGGAGGCGGCTATCAACTAACCCTGCTGTAGGTATAGGGAGGCAACCGATACAGTAAGAGGTTGTTCTTATAGCGATACCTCTGATACTATGATGCTTCCTCATTCACTGTTTTTAAGGATGTCTTCTCCCTCCGTAGCAATCCTGAGTACTATTCTTTTGGCCAGTAAAAAAGATTGGCTTATTCCGCCGCTTACTACATCAAAGGGTCGATATTATCTTAGACTGTAAAGGAGGCCAGCCAAGGATGCCACTGTTAGAAACTGTATGGCAATATGCCGGATCTGCTGCCATTGATATAAGGAGGGCAGATTTTCCGGTAAACGAGAAGATAATGGGATGAGCCAAACCGTAGTACAGACTATGAGTCGGAACTCGATGACTTATCAGGACTCCCGACCCGAGAAGCAATATTATCCATAGACCCACCACCCTTAAATAGACTGAATTCTTAGCGTCTACCTACCATACCCTCATTCCCTCTTCGAGTGAAAATTCCCTCTTCGAGTGAAAATTCCCTCTTCGAGTGCCCTCTTCGAGTGCCCTCTTCGAGTGCCCTCTTCGAGTGCCCTCTTCGAGTGCCCTCTTCGAGTGCCCTCTTCGAGTGAAAATTCCCTCTTCGAGTGCCCTCTTCGAGTGAAAATTCCCTCTTCGAGTGAAAATTCCCTCTTCGAGTGCCCTCTTCGAGTGCCCTCTTCGAGTGAAAATTCCCTCTGTTCGAGTGAAAATTCCCTCTTCGAGTGAAAATTCCCTCTTCGAGTGAAAATTCCCTCTTCGAGTGAAAATTCCCTCTTCGAGTGAAAATTCCCTCTTCGAGTGAAAATTCCCTCTTCGAGTGAAAATTCCCTCTTCGAGTGAAAATTCCCTCTTCGAGAATTACCTGCTATAGGCTTGGAAACGGTGCTGCGTCTTCTGTACTGGGATTGCTCGCAATACTGCTGGCTACTATCCTTTGTTGAGGAGCTAATAGACCAGTTTGACGAAAGCAGCTATTGATACGTAATCAAGTTGTTAGTTGTTGGAATATAGTTAAACAAAAACAACTTGTCTTCTTGAAATAGTTGAGAAGCATTGGGAGTATTTGATAAGCAACTTCTTTGAATAACATTGGGAAATGCAGAAGACTAAAAATACCTGTCTAGGCAGATAACTTCGCGTTTGAATAGCGATCAAAAAGAAGCGGCTATCAGGCGGCTGGTAAGACTGAAAAATCAGCAAGGAGCCGTACTACGGTTTTATTCATGATACATAGCTGCTTGTTGGAGTCCGATGATTAATAAAATACCCATCTAATAGAATAAATAATTGGAACTAGTCTTATTTTGGAGACGGTTCTTAAATCGTTAGTTCCGGTGTATCAGAAGAGTTGCCAGACTAAAGTGGGAACGATGCATCATCTATTTTTCTTCGACTATGTATGGTCTTAAGAGTGCTGCTTCCTTCTAGAGACTTATAATCGGCCAGCAGAGTAACGCTTCGAACGGCCAAATACTTTCTTCTGAGTGTTTACAGAAAGTATTTAGACGCTTTAAATTCTTGTCTCAGCGAGCATAGGACACGCCTGTTTCAAATTCTCTGTATTATAAGGCCGAAAAGATCTTGGTATTTGCCTTCCTCTTCATCACTCCTTTTCGAGGCTAGAACTTTTGCTATGTAGATAGAATCCGCTAACGTTCCTTCTATGTCGTTAATAGCAGTTGCTAAGGACGCTTCTTTTTGAGTAGCCTGCACATCTTCTATGCAGAAGGTATTAGGTCCTCCCGACTTGTTAATATTAGAATCGGCGGGGTTTTCCACCTCCATCTCCGCGCCCGCGGCCTCATGCTGCATGATACAGACTCCATTATCGGTAATGGAGTCTCGAGGCCGAAGGAGCTCGCCGCGCTCGTACGAGGATCGACATCTTAACGCCAAGAAGCCCCCAGCAGCGCCGATTCCCGAAAACCGCCCATGGACCTGGGCTTTTGTATCGGGGCTAGGACTCACAGTATCAAAAGGATACGGCCTAGTGCTAACAGACAAACCGTTGCAAATAATGTTTCCTAGTTTCCTTTTTTCGCTAGGTAAAACAAGATAGCATTCAAAAAACCATTCAAAAAACCACTTGTTGGCTATTGAAAAGAGGGATAATAAGAGGGGTGAAGCAAATAGCTGCTTTCGCCCCTCTCAATTTATTGAAAAGATTCTTTTTTTATTGAGTTGCTAAGAAGCTCTGCGTAAATTTTTGGCAAAAGGTAGCCAGTTGACTACTAATTTGCTCAGTGATGTTTTTTTGTTGTACAATAGCAGAAAGTATACCTGGGTCGATAGATTTCAATAGCTCTTGCTCATAGTGCGTTATGAGAACGACGGGTATTTGGTCTAAGTAACCTTTGACAGCTGCATAAATAACCACGATTTGTTTTTCAATAGGAATTGGGCTATATTGTGGTTGTTTAAGTATCTCAGTTAACCTAGCCCCACGATTTGATAAATACTGAGTCGCAGCATCAAGATCTGAACCGAATTGAGCAAAAGCGGCTACTTCACGATATTGTGCCAATTCTAGTTTTAAGCTACCGCATACTTGTTTCATGGCTTTCAACTGAGCCGCAGAACCGACGCGACTCACAGATAATCCCACGTTAATAGCAGGTCGACTTCCACGATAAAAGGGTTCTGTTTCCAAAAAGATTTGATAGAGTAGCCCGGAGGCTCTCAAAGATCCGGACGTGAGAAATTTCTCCCTCATCCGGCTCCCATAGGAGACTGTTAGAATGAGAGGCATCTGAAGAATAATTCTTCAATTAGGTAGACCGGTCTCCCAGTTTTTGTACCGGTCTCATCGGGAGATCCTGAAAATCCTGGAACGTTATTAGTATTTTGGTAAATCCTCGGCGGGTGCCATTCACTTCGTGTACTGTGGGAAAAAACGACTCCTTCCTATGGCTCTTAATTGTTCGTATTTTCGGGGCTTTACCGTACCCTCTTATAATCCCGGAAATTGAGGACTTATGCTTGAGGGCTAAGGTGCTAAGGGGAGAATATCTCAAATGGTAGTTGACCAGGTCTCGGACTTCCCAGATGTTGTGCGCGCATTTGTAATAGCTTGGGATCCCATGGGCTTTGGATTTGAACCAGTCGATAATAGTTAGATCATCCAGATTGGAAATAGCAGCGACCGCAATAGGTCTTCGGGTATTCTTGGCTACAATTGCGTTATTTTTAGACCGCAGACATTCCGGTATGTGAGATATTGGGCATCTTATATAAAGAAGCACGAGGTTGACATCCGCTCCGGGATTATGGGAGAGTGCTATAAACTCCGGCGGGATAGCACTATCTTTGATGTACCGTGTTGTTTTTATACCAGAAGAGTCTAAGTTGTCCAAGAACTTACTGGGTTCCTCCACCTTCTCCACGATGTCTACCCCGTATAGATCTTTCAGGGCTTGTCTAACTTCTTGTTCGACCCTGAGGTTTCCAAGGGATTTAGCCTCTCGAATCCACTGCCCAGCTACTCCCCTTATGCTGGTGTTCCGAGAATTATTCTCATCCCCTGCTTTTTTCCTGGTGAGTCTATTACCCTGCTGTTCCCATGAGTACTCATGGTGGGGTATTAGTACATTGAGCGACTCTTGCGGAGCGTCCGAAGCTTGCGATCGACTAAGGGTTGCGGCTCCCACTGCGACCTGTACTTGCTTAAGGTAGGTTTGCTCAGCCCTAGCAAAGGTATCCTCTATGGTTCGGCGTTGGATCGAGGCTCCCACCTTGTTCATCATAGATTGGTACTTCTTATGTGCCTTCTCTCTGGCCCTACGGGCTCTTTGTTTAAATCTGTTAATAGCCTCTAGCTCCCCCAACTTACCCTTGGTAATAAAGCCGGAACAACCTGGTGTCATTCTAGCTTGAATGTCGAAGCCTATAAAACGAACCCAATCGGAACGCGCGTGGACCAAGTTGTCCTTCTCTATCTCTAGGTGCAGGGCAGATTGAAGGAAATCGTTGATTTCCCCTCTAATGGTCTTACTCAAGTCCTTCGGGCCCTCGATACCTACCGAGAAATCGTCGGCATAGCGGACGTACTTGATATTGTATCGCTTGTGAGCTAAACGTCGCTGGTCCATCTTGGTATTCAAATCTTTCGGGGGGTTTGCATTCTTCGCGTGATAACGTACTATAAGATTATGCATGAATCGGTCAAATTTGTGCATGTAAACGTTAAACAGGAAAGGGGATAATAGGGACTTTTCCCGGATGTCAAAAAAGTAGTTTATCCCTTTAATAAGCATCTTGCTGCGAATAATCTCGTCGATAACCCTACGGTCCGCTATCTGCTCTTCCAGCGCAGCACACAGTACGTCGTTATCGAAAAAAGCAGCTTTACTATTCACGTCGTAGTCGAGAAGCCAATGTACGTCCCTCCAACCAAATTGCATTTGTTGGAGCGCCGAGTGGGCGCTTTTTCCGGGTCTGAATCCGTGGGATAAGTTGCTAAAGACAACCGGGAGGATCCAGTGTTTAACGATGTTGCAGTTGCTGCCCCGGGCTGTACCGCCGACATAATAACCTTCGAAGATAGGCTCTAAAATTCTTTTGAAGGCCTGTTGAATTATTTCGTCCCGGGGAGCTCCTATGGAAAAAAGGCGCTCCCCCGGCGGTATGCCAACTTTCTTCGCAGCGGCTGCTCTTTGGATTCCCTTGTGCAAGCTTATGCTGGTCTCCGTAAACCAGTCTTCCCCGGTGGTTGTTTCGCCCGTGCCTGCTGGTATCTCTAGCCACGCCTGTTTCAAATTCTCTGGGCTTATTATAAGGCCGAAAAGATCTTGGTATTTGCCTTCATCACTCCTTTTCGAGGCTAGAACTTTTGCTATGTAGATAGAATCCGCTAACGTTCCTTCTATGTCGTTAATAGCAGTTGCTAAGGACGCTTCTTTTTGAGTAGCCTGCACATCTTCTATGCAGAAGGTATTAGGTCCTCCCGACTTGTTAATATTAGAATCGGCGGGGTTTTCCACCTCCATCTCCGCGCCCGCGGCCTCATGCTGCATGATACAGACTCCATTATCGGTAATGGAGTCTCGAGGCCGAAGGAGCTCGCCGCGCTCGTACGAGGATCGACATCTTAACGCCAAGAAGCCCCCAGCAGCGCCGATTCCCGAAAACCGCCCATGGACCTGGGCTTTTGTATCGGGGCTAGGACTCACAGTATCAAAAGGATACGGCCTAGTGCTAACAGACAAACCGTTGCAAATAATGTTTCCTAGTTTCCTTTTTTCGCTAGGTAAAACAAGATAGCATTCAAAAAACCACTTGTTGGCTATTGAAAAGAGGGGAGAAGCTCTGTTAAGATCGCCTACGGTGTTGCTACTTGGGGTAGGAAGGGTCCAACTACCCCTTAATCCTTGGCTCTGTCGCCGGGGACGACGATGCGCCGCCCCCGACTCACCGATCCCACACACGTCACGTCGCACTCCATCTGTAATGGAAATCACATTGGTAGGAATATAAGCGGATACGTCTCCAGCTTGTGTTGTAGAACTAGCCCGCAGGCCGTCACCGAACCGTACGTGATGGTTTCCCATCATACGGCTCCTACTGGAACATTCCGGGGGTGAGAGCGAGGCTCTTTCTTCTTTGTATTATTCGGAAAGAAACTGATACCAAGGTTTTTTAACTGTTCTACCTAGACAAATATGGCTTGTAGGGAACAAAGAATCGTTGGATCATACTTATTAATAATCATAGGAGAGATACGGGGGGGATATTATGTTCTCCCCATGAAGAGATCATGAAAAAAGGATACGACGAATACTTGATTGTAACAGATCATCTGTATGAGAACATGAACCAATTACTGAAAAAGAAATCTATCTGCTGTATGTAATCTTGCCATTGACTCTTTTTTCTCAAGAGGTCGTATAGAACGTCGTAACGGAGTCAGTCTCATGATGTTGTTTGAAATGGCTTGAAAAAAGTAGATGTTTCAGTAGACAGTTATTCAAGGGTTGTCTCAGTAATTGGATAGAATGCTCTTCCGCCGGACATTAATCCACTAAATGATGACGCGATAGCCGGAAAAAACTCGAAGAGACAAGGAATTCTTTGCGCCTAGTGTTTATCTCCAGTGGGGTAGGAAAACCAGTGAGCATGGAATATTCGCCAGAGGATTCTATGAATACTTTCGGAGATTTGGAGTATACGCCCATTATTTTGGACACAGTAGTGTTATACTTGTGCGCTAGTGTGCGTGAGGGAGAATATCTAAGCATCCAATTCACGATCTTGATAAGCTCCCATCGGTTGTCCGCACATTGGTATAAGTTAAGCGGGCCATAGGCCTTCTGCTTAGAAAAATCGATTATTTGAATATCCTCAAGCTCTGTGATCTGGGGCAGGGATTTAGGGAATGCGCCCTGTTCGTCCCGAATGAATCCAACCGATCGCAGCTTCTCCCTAATTTTTGAATAAGGCATCTCCGGATAAACCGTACTGCGATTTAATCTTCTATTAGTGAGCTCCGAATAATCTTCTGAGATGGCGTTTCCTGTTGACGCGAACTTCTTCGGATTACTACCGTATTTCCTGCTGCCCTTCGTTGAGGTCTCTCTGCTCAGCAGTTCATCCAGCGCGCTATGGTATTGCTCCCTCAGACCAATCAGTTTGCTAAGGTCTTCCCTCCCCATGATGTTGAACAGGTCGGCCTCCTTGGGCTCCTCACTAAGTGTCCTGGCTCTCGAACCCCAAGCCGAGACCAAGAATCCCCATTCCTTATCCCATTCTTCCTCTGCCTCTTGGTACCTAGAGTTAGCAGGCGGATTCCCGAGGGCCCTGCGGGCTGCCGCCGGGTCTTCGTCTAAGGGGGGTCGTCTAGAGGAAGCTGATACGCCTCGCTGCGCTTCCCTGCTGCTTATGAATCCATGGTCGAAGTTACTTTTGATCTGGTTCGGCGTCTCTCCCAATGCGTCGATAGTTCTTTGGCGCGCCGGAGTAAAGCCTCCGGACCTCAATAGCTTGCTAGACAACATAGTCTGATGGGCCTGTCGGAGGTGACCCTCTGGGACCTTCCTATAGTATTTGGTGTACGCCTTGCTCACCATTTTGAAGTATTGCTTATATTCCCCCCTGCGCGCGCCTCGAATTCGTGCCTTGAGCCGTGCAAAGCGCTCTGCTATTTTACCCCCCTTTTTTACCGGGCCAAGTGAAAGTCCGACCGATAGGTGAAACCCTAAGAAAGGAGTTTTCCCGCTTTTGGTGTGAAATATGTAGTACTCTGATACTTCAAAGTGCATACTACTCTTAATAAAATTGGAGATCGACGTAGCCGTGTCCTTGGCAAAGGCTTTATCCCCCTGGACGCCGACGATAAAATCGTCCGCATATCGGACATAATAAATGTTACGGGGATGAACCTTGTATCCAAAAAGGCTAATCCCCTTGCGCTTTAGGTCTTTTCTTAAGTCCCTGTTGGCTCTCAGTTTTTTTCTGATGCCCCATTCTTGTTTCTTTGCTAACGTCAGCAATTTACGTCTTTCGCTTACGTACACCTTATTGGGTATTTTTTCCGATGGCACCTGATGTTTCTTCTTGAGATCGATCATGAACACGTCCAGATGATGCATGGCTACGTTGAATAGGAAGGGACTTAAGACAGAACCCTGAGGCACACCACTCGTTGATTCTTCTGGTTCATTTCCAAGCACGAAGTTGATGACGCGGGCCTTCAACATTTTCCGAAGCTCGTCCTCCACACGTTGGTCCGCAACGTGTTGCTTCGAGAGATTTACAATCAGGTTATGGTTCGTATTGTCGAAGGCCTTCTTAACAGCGAACTTAAGGAACCAATTCGGGGCGCCCCAGAATTGCTTGATTTCTTTAAGCGCCGAGTGAACGCCTCCTCGGTTAGGTCTGCTGAATCCGTGGGCTACGTGAAGGAATATAGGGGGGGAATGTCTGGTCATAGCCTTCGTCGTATAGCTACCGCGAAGAACTTTTTTAAGTCCCGTGTTTTTTCCTGGTGGGATGACATTGTTGGGTGTCTCGCTCCAGACGGAGCCTTCGAAGATGGGTTGCAATACGTTCAAGAACGCTTGCTGAATGATCCTGTCTCGGGGGTTACAAACTGCTAGTAGGGGACGCGTCTCCCCCCCCAACCCGGGTTGTTTGAAAGAATTGGGTTTTGGAACATAAACTCTCCTCGCCGGGGTATACCTGTAAGTCCCGCTCTTTAGTTTCGAACTAGTGTTTTGGAACCACTCGAATAAAGTCAAATCGGCAGCAGTTCCATGCTGTCTTCGATACCTGTCCAGTTTCGGGAGTTGTCCGCGGTTAAGGTTACTACCTGGCTTTTTTCTTATGCTGTTCCATGCCAGGATTAGATTATCTTCACTCGCGATAAGCGAAAAGATGTCTTCATATTTTACCGTTTTCACCTTCCATCTGTTTCGGAGCCCTGTTATTAGGAGCTGCTCGAAATTCGTTCCAGTACCTTCATTCGTATGGACGCCTTCAGTTAACGGAGGCTGAAAGCTGTCTTTGGAATAATTCCTCGTACCGAGAGCGTCGTAAGCCTTCTTCGGTAGCCTATAACCCTCATCAGTAACAACCCCGCTCGGACGTAGTAGACGCCCTATCGTAATAAGGTGAGCGCTGCCGGAGTGGATTCTTTTTTTAGTAGGTATTATATGCTTATACCCAGAAGAGCTCTCATCGAAGAAATTTATAGGATACGATGCTGCGTTCACCCATTGAACAAGGTTAATAACAGGCGAAGAAGGCTTATTTTTTGGCTTCTGGACCCCGCCGATATCCGCTCTTATCCCCCTACTAGCGCTCTGGTCTTTCGGGTTGCTTCTCGTCGTGGTTTGGTAGTACCTGCCAGCGACTTCCCCTCCAACCATTGTTTGAATCATACTACGTCCCGTCGGGGCGCACTCAATCACAGGTGGCGCAGTCAAGCTACCCGCACCAGTCTGGTCTGACATTTTAGCGGCTCTTTCTGATAAACGAGAATGTAAATAGAAGACATCTCCAGGGAACGCCTCACGACCTGGTGGTCGACGTAATAATAATGACATTTGGCGATACGCCACTGATTGCTTACTCAGATCATCATAGATTATTAATGCGTGCATTCCATTATCTCTAAAATATTCTCCCATAGCACAACCTGAATATGGTGCCAGGAATTGCGGAGGAGCTGGATCCGAAGCAGTGGCTGCTACAATAATGGAATATTCTGAAGCACCCGCTTCTGAAGGAATCTTAACTAATTGTGCCACGGTTGAACGTTTCTGTCCAATCGCTACATACACACAATACAATTTTTCACTATCAGAGGTGCCCTGTGCGTTGATTTGTTTCTGGTTCGATATGGTATCAATAGCTATAGCGGTCTTTCCAGTTTGTCTGTCTCCTATTATAAGTTCTCGTTGACCACGACCTATAGGAACCAGGCTATCCACTGCTTTTAATCCCGTTTGCATCGGTTCGTGCACAGATTTACGTGCAATAATCCCTGGGGCTTTCACTTCTACACGTCTTCGTTCTACAGCGCTTAATAAAGCACCTTTTCCATCAATGGGTACTCCTAACGCATCAACCACACGACCTAACATGGCCTTTCCTACCGGAACATCCACAATAGATCCAGTGCGCTTTACAATATCTCCTTCTTTGATGGCAGTATCACTACCAAATATAACAATTCCTACATTTTCATTTTCTAGATTTAAAGCCATTCCTTTTACACCGCTGGCAGATTCAACCATTTCCCCCGCTTGAATCTTGTTCGATCCATAAACACGTGCAATTCCATCTCCAACTGAAACCACTCGACCGATCTCGTCCACTTGCAATTTGGTGTAATAGTTGGTAATTCTTTGTTCTAATAAAGTGGAGAGTTCAGCTCCGGCGGCCAATTTGTTGTTCATAAATGGAAGAAACGACTAATCCATAATTCCGCAATCTGAACCTTATTAAGATCGGTATAATCGTCATCAATTATTTCTTTCAGAAGAGGCTTCTTCTCTTCTGATTGAGGTCAAATAAAACAGTCCCCCTTTTTCTTGATTCTTTGAAACAAACTGCAATACAGTTTCAAAGAATATTGGAAGTTTAGAAAAAAGCGGTTTGAAAGATCGCCGCGGTGTTCTTCTTTTTTGGATAGAAGAGTCGTCGCTCCAACAAAACAATTCTTATCCAACAATTCAAGAGCATTATATAACTATTGAACAACCTTGCTCAAATGAGATTCATGTGGCAATATCTGCGAGTAGTCCCGATGATCCCGGGATGATTTGTTCCCAGGGACTTGCAAAATCAAAATAGCGAAATTCTTGAGTCATCTCAATAGGTTCAGAAACCACACGTTTTTCTGAATCATCATACCGTACTTCCACATATCCACTTAAAGGAAAGTCTTTTCTTAATGGATGACCCTCAAAACCATAATCTGTTGATATACGTCGTAAATCGGGATGATTAGAGAAATACACACCAAACATATCCCAAGTTTCTCGTTCCCACCAGCCGGCCGATGGGAATATACCGACTACCGAACAAATTGGAGTGATTTCATCTACACTTGTTAATATACGTATGCGCGTATTATAGTCAATACTAAGTAAATTATAAACTACTTCGAATCTTCGTAGTTTTCGAGAGGGATAATCAACTCCACAAATATCAATCAAAACTTTAAAACGCGTATTGGTATGATACTTCGGAAAATATAATAATTGAAATAGACTGTTCGGGTGGGTATATAATATATTTTCATGTTTCGATGTTTGACATTTATGTATCCATTTCGGTAAAGTGGCTATCAGAGATTTGAAAAACAATTGGTTATGCATAAATCGGAAGACTAGATATTTTTATGAACGTAGCATGACAGCATGCTCTTCGAATGTAATAAGATTATTCGACCTACTTCGATCCCAGCAGAACAACTTGGTTCTTCTCACGAAAAAAGCATGTGGAAAACAATCGTATACCTCGGGGGGCCGGTTGCCAGTTTTTGGTTAGCGGTTTCGTGTCGGGTAGCTTTTGACCATATCGCCGCGTGTAGGGAATGGCTGCTGGCAAGTGGCGCGCAACAACCTCCTTGTTGCCCTTCCTAGCCTTAATTGGTTTTGACAGGTCCCTGCCACCCTTGGCAGAAACCTTAGCTGCTGTGCCTAGTTTGAATTTGGCCGCATATGTTTTGGCCAATGACGTACGTAGTATATAGCTCAAGCGCGTGACACATTGGCGTTTAGAGTTTGCGAGATGGTAATAGTTGGCAAGGCCGCGTGGAATGGAGGCTATGCGGGCAACCGAGTAGGTTTGGGGATACTGGAAGTAAGCAAAATTAGGTTTCGGGTGACCCGATTTATCACAAAATCCCTTCTCCGCCAGACGGTTTATAACTTTCCGCATATCTACAAGTAAACTAAGCCCACCAGATCTGCGTATTCCGTACCTCCCTCTAAGGTAGTCAAGACTCGCAATAAGGTATCCAAGGAAAGCAATCTTCGTCGCAGCCCCCCTTATGCAAAAAATTTGTTGTCCCGAGTTATCATCCGCCAAGAGGCTACTAAGGGGGGGGATCCGCACTTCAATAAATCGTGTAACCAAGCCGCGTATCCTTTCTGCCAGAGCTCTTGGACCAATGACTCCAATGATAAAATCATCTGCGAAGCGCACATGGTTTATTTGCCGGGAGGCTTCTTCCCTTCTCTTCTGTGTGCTGCGCAGACACAATTCCTCACGCCTGTCATCAACAATACGTTTCAGTCGCATAACAAAAAGGTCTAGCTCATGCAGCACTATGTTGCATAGAAGGCCCACCCCTTCTTTCTTGGTGCCCTCGGCGGCCTCCTTTAGTAGGGTTTTTTCTTTCCCACACTTTTTTGACTTTGCAGGTGGTTGTTCCAGCTGCTCCTTTTTGTTTTGAACCAGGTTCAAGAATCTGTTGTCTCGAATTCTTCTAAGCATGAGGCCTATAAGCACTTGCTTATTCAACAAGAAGTCTTTTTTATTGAATTGCTCACCTCTAACTATGAACCAGACGGTACCCACAAAGTCACGGCGTATCTGCTTCAAGCAGGTATGTTGGGAGCGGCCCGGTCGAAATCCATGGGAACACGAAAGAAAGTACGGTTCGTAAACCGTCTCTAGGATGCCCTGTATATCCTTGCTGTCGCAGTAGACCACGGGTCTCAGCAGACGGAGTATTATCCTTCTTAGACGACTGTGGATCCCCCCAGAAAGAACAGAAGGCTCCTCCTTGCGAATAATCTCCCTGTTCGCCCCATTACACTTCGGCGATTCCGAAGACATGGGTTCTTCTGTAAATCGTAGACATGATGCCCAGTTTTTTTCACTCGTCGGTGTAGCTATTAGTAGAGATTGGTTATCCATAAACAACTGAAATCTTTTATCTAACGTCTTAACTCTGAATGAAGTGTTATGGCTGCTCTTCCTTGTCGCCTTGTCGCCTCAGGTTCAATGTGGCGACCACCCGTATATACGCCAGCAGAGGTCTATCCGTGGCAGATGAACGGTTCTTTTTTCTGATAAAGGGTTGTTTGTTTTTTGATATCGCCTCTTCTAATCAATCCTGACTAAAGAAGAAAGCTTCTTAGCCCATAATACATAGGAGGTTGTTCGTTCCTTCCGGCTATTCTCCTGCTGTCACAGGGAAATAATGTGTTCTTTCCCAACTTTGGATTTAGACATCTGTGACAGACTATCGTGGTTTCTATACATGGTATGCTTCCCGCCGGTAATTGGGCGGGCCTCCCTCTTTGTTTGGCGTAATAACTGCAGATCATTTGGGAAAGCTTGCCAGGACGCTACGCGCCTCGCAAGCATTCAAATTTATTAATCTGGCTTCACATTTGCCAAGAATGGGCGTTATAGCAAAATAGGAGAAAAAACCCACTGAAGCAATTTGTCCAATAGTAACATATGGTGCTTCCACAGGTTGACATCCAATCCAACCTAGAAGCAAGCGATCTGCTACAAGCAACCAAAACAATTTTTGGTGAATTGGTCGAAAACTTGAACTACGTACATATGAAGTGTTAATGAAAGGTGGAGCCAATAATGACACAAAAACTAGTCCTATGGCGGCTACACCCCCCAATTTGTTAGGTATACTTCGAAGAATCGCATAGACTGGTAAGAAATACCATCGAGAGTAAGGGAAGATGGGGCTCGATGACGTCCCCCAACCCTTCTCACAGAACCGTACGTGAACGTTACCGCTCATACGGCTCCCACCCCCAATCTTCTTTGAGTTGTAGAGTTTAATCATCGAGGCTTGTCGACCCCCCAAAAATTGATTGTCAGCAAAGGTGCTTCACATCCTTTTTCGATAATACCAATGAGTACTATGAAGTCCAATAATCCGACGAAGAGCGTGGAAGCCTAATTATAATCTGTCGTATACTTCTCGCTCGGCGTTTTTCGGGTGCCAGGGAGCTGCTTCACATATCGATAAAAAAGGAAAGGTGCTTACGCTTTTTTCGAGTAAAGGGCTCTTCGTCGGATTATTGGACTTCACCAAGAATTGTTTCCCCATAACCCTCAGTTCAGTAGGTGTAGGGAAATATACCCTTGGCTTCGCCGTTTCCACCCGCAGCTCGTGGGTATTATATTTGTCTATGACTTTACCCACGCCTTTCATCTTGTGTGATAGGGTGCGTAGGCAGGACCATCTGAGCTGATAGTCTACTACCTTTTTGACCTTGTAGGAGTTATCACAACATCGGTAATAACTTAAGAACCCGTGCGCGACACTTCCGTACCATTGCGTGATAGTGACATCGTCTTGGGTCGCGAGGACAGGTACGGAGGTTGGTCTTCCCTCAGCGTTAATTATTCCTCTGGCCCTTAACTTGTCTAGTATCCGCGAAAGCGGTGCGTATATCTGTATTCGGTGGTTGTTTTTTGTCGGCAAATACCTTGAATTGGTCTTTACTTCTTTATTTAGGCGTAGTAGGCCCTCGTCGAGCAGCTTGTCACAACTTCTTTGCTGCACCGAAGAATGCTGCTCACGGAAGAACATCATGGCGTCCTGCTGAATCCCCGCTGCTCTCCTTTTTTGATCTTCTCGGTATTCTTCGGGTTGTTTTTTAATAAGGTTTTTTCTATCATCGGCCTTCAAGGCCCTCTTGAGGGCGCACACCAGTAACTTCTCTCCGAGCTTCTTAAGCCCTTTCTCCCACCCATTCGAAAGCTCCAACGCGGCCTTTCGGACGCGGCCCCGATATTTCTTCCTGGCCCGAGTCGCTGCTTTTTTATCTGCATATTTGGACGACCTCACGCAAACTTGTTGACTCGTCGGATAATAGAGACTCATACCTAAGAAGGTTGCCTTTTCCACTACAGAGTGTCCCAGACGGGTTTTCTCTGGGTTTATCTCCAGAACGTCTCTGAGGAACCGGGAGACTCGTTCCATGACTTCGCGGGCCAAAGCTTTCGACCCCGAAACTGCCATCGGAATGTCGTCGGCGTAGCGGCACGCGTAGACTCGGTTATTAGTAGGGTCGTCCTTGTTGGTCAACGGATCATCCGCAAAGAAGGGTATTATATTTCTGTAGACTCTTTGGTCCATTACAAAGCTGACAAGTCCCCTCGAAGTAAAAAAAGGTCGCTCATCAAATTCTTGGGCATCGAGCAGCCTACTTTCTTCGAGTTCCTTTCGGATCCTTAGGATCTCCCCGTCGAGTCTGTCGAGGTATAAATTGGTCAGGATGGGAGATATAACGCTTCCCCGCTCTTTCTTGTGGAAGAACCGCCGGGCCTCCAACAAGCATTGGTTCGACACCATAATCTTCGCCGCGTTCCACATTTGGTTCAAGGTACTTTCGGGTCTACTATCTCGAATGGTTTCGCTTATTATTGACACTAGTATTTTCTTGTTGATAGTGAAGCCGCGAATATCGAATTCGAGCCACCACGATGGGTTCCACATTTTGATGTCCCTCAGGGCTGAGTGAGTACCCCCCTTGCTGTTCATCAAGCCATGGCTTGATATTATATCTTGGAACCTCGGTTCGTAGATAATTTCCAGTACCATCCGGAAAGCCTCCTGTATTATCTTGTGTTCGCGAGGAGCCCAAATGTTGAAATTGTCTTGAGTTATTACCGACGAAAAAGACACTGCTGGTGTAGGCGCCTCTTTCCGGCTTCTTAAGCCTGCTGAGGACCTTCTTGGCTCGTAAAACTCGTATGTACCCTCCCTCAGTTTCCGGCCCGTTTCATGAAAAAACCATTTCTTCGCATGAAGCCACTCCGTTACAAATTCGACATGGGAAGAGCGACACGCTGTTTTTTGACGTAGAAAGTATGACTGGTTGTTATAATAGGCCGTAAGTAGCACTTCCGGTTTAGATATAATCTCCCTTACCAGATGGCGATATTTGCCATCGATGAATTGTTTCTCTACAAGTTGGGCCAGATGTGGAAAAAACTCCAAGGGGTTAAGAGGAACGTCAAGATCTTGATTAGGCGTTCTTCGTTTCGAATAATTCTTAATCGCTCCACCCATCTGTCCATGGATCGGGTTCGCCTCATCTTCCAATTGTTGGGCCCCCCCATGAAGGCCTAAGGCTTTTTTATTCGAGGCTTCGCTTATCAGTTCCGGGGTTCTTGGCCCCGGCCAATCTTGTTTCGGTCCCAGCCAATCCGAAGCACTCAGTGTGGTCCTCCCTAATAAGCATTTACCAGTCTGCGAACAACTTGGCGACGCCGTCTTGTTTGGTCCTTCCTCAGAGGGGCCCTTTCCTCCCCCGGAATTAGGAGTACTCGCGTGAGTCCGGCAAAACGACGTGACCGCCCGCCTAGGTAGGAGGCAGCCCCTCATAGTAAGAAGGCGGCTCGGGTATCAGCAGGAACCACAAAGAGCATTTTCCCACCCAAAGAGCTTGCCCTGGGGCTCACCCAGTTTCGGTAGGGATTAGCCTCAACGCCCTCAAGGCACCGATTTCCGGTAGCGGATATTGCTGGGTCCGAACCGCGCTCCGGCACTATATGAGCCGGGGTTGACATGGGATTTGCGGGATAGAGTCAAGAGTCATAATCCGTGCTCTCCGAACCGTACGGGATAGTCGCCCATCACACGGCTCTCTAACCTGACTTTCTTCGGAGCTTCTTCAAACCCGGAAGGTCTATCCTTGAGTACATCTTTTTTTTGTACAAGGAGGTATTTTATCGTATCGAGGTTATGAAGATACCTGTCAAAAAAGCAACCTAGCGGTTAACGCCTATTGCAGGGAATAGACTGCGTCAAAGTGAAACTTGCCAAACGGTAACCATTCAGTAAGTACATAGGCTCCTTCCCTGCTGCTTGGATAACAAGCGCTTTCCTATTGCTAGGTCCCTTTTTTCGGGTAGGCGGGTAATACGGGCCCTCTGACTTCCTAGGGAGCAAACCATTAAAAGAAGCTTGCCCCTAGGACCTCACCGTTGTTTCCTACACGGCTCTCGTCCAAAAACCTTCTTTCCGAACAACGCCCTCTCTTAGTGCTGCTTAAGATGTCGTTTAGACCCCTGTCCCTAGTGTCCTATATTCTTTACAATCACTGATTTATATGATCAACAAGGATGATCGGTAATCCGCTCCATCTTGAACTCTATCCTTCCACACGAGAGAGTAGAGGACAAAAAACCATTTATTATGTTTTCAACCTGGTTGATATATACCATCAATAGGCATGGAGCGAGCAATTGACGGCCATTCGCAGAGCTGCTCATCACTCAGGTGCCAATGGTTGTTACTTTGCTGGTTGACAAGGACCGAAAGAGTCTCCGATTCGGTAGTACAACCTCATCTTAAGATACAACTCCAACATCATACCGGCTTCTTTTGGGTTAGGTTACCGGGAGGTAGATTACCAGAATGCTTCTTTGCTGGTCCCTTCCCTTCTAGCCTTAGCCTCAAGGATGTTGATAGAGCAGAGCTCTTGTTTTCTGCATTTGCACATGCTAAGGTCTCCGTGTTCGTTGCCGAACAAGGATGAGTGCAACGCCTTTTTCAATTCAGCACAGAAATGGACTTGTGCTTCTCGTTATCGCGGGATCTAGACCGGTCGCCCTATATAGTTGTCGGGATGCCCCAATACATTAGGTGCATAAGAAACAAAAATAGAAAAAAAGATTGCAAAAGCTACCCAACCTACTAAATCTTTTACGTAAATATAGGGATAAAAAGCTATTTTATCTACGGAAGAATTGATACCCAATGGATTATTGGAACCATATTGATGTGATGCAGCCAGATGAAGAATACTAGCACCTGCTATTATAAAAGGAAGTAAGTAATGAGGGCTAGAAAAACGATTCAAGGTGGCATTGTCCACGGAGAAGCCACCCCAAAGCCAAGTTACTATAGTGTCCCCCACGACAGGTATTGCGCTAGCTAAGCTTGTAATTACTGTGGCCCCCCAAAAGCTCATTTGACCCCGAGGTAGTACGTATCCTATAAAAGCTGTTATAATCATTAATAAATACCGATAGGGATCTAGTAAACACAATCAATGAAATAATGAGTTGTTAACTAGGGTGGTCCCCCGGTCAGAACCACACGTGCAAGTTTTCCTGCATGTGGCTCGTCCATGATAATTTCTTCTGAATGTTATTCTGCTGTTAGGTGCTGGCATCTTATTCGGATTCTGCTGCTCTAGTCTAGCAGCTTCCTTCGAAGAAGATGCCAGCAGACTCGAAGATTATTGATTATTCCGCGTACTCCGATATCATTATCCGATTGAGCAGCTATTTTGAGTTTTGAGCAAGCAGCGTCTACCGAATAATCCCTATGGAGAGTTGCCAGCAGAAAAGATCGCGCTCCGTGCTATGTGCTATTATCTCCACCAGTCGATGTCGATATTCGCGGCATCAATTCTTAGGTTCGCCCAATAACAACCCAGTTCGAGGCAGATCAGGCGACCATCTGCTATGATCTACATTCTTCGAAGAATGATGTTGCATTCTAATGATAATCGTCAGCAGGCGGTCAATATGGCTCTTCGTAGTACGATCAACGATAAAAAGATAATAACGTTCTGCTACCGATCATCTTTTGTTTGAAGGCGTCTTTTTTTCAATCTTCAAACAACGAGTAATCCATAGCGCGTTATTTGAAGATATTAACATTTTTTAATTAAAAAAGATGTAGAGCTTTAAAATTGATGTTCTTGATAGCTGTATTACAATAGGAATTAGATCCCAAGGATTACAGAAGAGCGGATTATTCGCTTCTTTTTCGCGCTCCTTGCATCAAGTTGTTCTCAGGTACTCCTGTCATCACGCTAAGAAGGCTTCTAAGTAACTACTCGAAGAAAGACACCCGCCGTGTTTCTTTCCGCTATCATCTACAGCCCTTTCCTCCGCGAGTCCTCAAGTCAAACAACCAAAAGGGCCGCCATTATTCTCAAATGCTAGCAGTTATTCGACTTTTTTTGACCTACTTCAGCATATTCCTATCGCCCGGTGGGCGGCAAGCGGAGTACATTTATGGCTGATCTGTCACCCTATGAATTGCTAACAATATTTTAGCAAACGCTTCTTCTGGCCTCATGTTAGAATACGCTTTCTGAAATCTGCAATGCAAGCCAGCGCTGAGTGGGTGATCCCTAGGTTTTCACGTTTGTTCGCTCGCCGTTTAGGACCAGCAGTTACCTCCTCCGGAGGGTTGTTTGTTCGCGCGAGAATATTTCATGGACCCTCTTGCCTTCCGGACCCCCGAGTGGTTTTTTCGCTCTTCTGGGGGCTGTTGTGGCTTCTTTTGACCCTGTAGTATCACGATTCATTTTGCCGTGCGGCGAAACAACTCAGGGGATAGGCCCCATGCTTTAGTTCCCTGCGGTCTTCCCGCTTCAGGTTAGGAGTCTTATCTTTTTTTAAATAACTTCATGCGTTGATGCTCAGAGTCAACCTTCGTCTTTTTTGAACGAGACTTCCTAGGCGCACTGAAATGACCACTCCAAGGCACCAAACTAATTCTCTGGGACTCGCATAACTTCCGTAATATAAACCACGAAAAAAATGAGGATAAACGACAATAAAAAACATACTGGCTCCATTAGCATGCATATAACGAAGCAACCAGCCTCCTTTCACATCTCTCATGATGTGTTCTACGCTTAAGAAAGCTAAATCCACATGAGGTGTATAATGCATAGCTAAGAAAACACCTGTAAGTATTTGGATAACCAAACGAGGACCAGCCAACGAACCAAAACCCCACCAATAACTTATATTGCTCGGAGTTGGATAATCTATCAAATGATTGTTAAGTGCAGGAAATATAGGTTGTTTAAGAATCGATAGTCGTCTTGCCATAAATTTCTTCGTGCTTTTTCTTTGAATTCTTCGATAAACTCAGCAGGTGACACATTGATTGTCACTCCGCAGCTGTCACATGAAAATGTGTCACCATCAGAACACATGAAATTGAGACGTCATAAAGGACCATCGAGTCCATTTGCTAATCTTTAAACTAGTTCCAGCTGGGAGCAATTCTTTATTAAAGTTTAAAGAACCTCAAGTCGGAGGTTATTGGTTTTATTTTTGAGGACATCGATTAGCAGCCAGTGTTCTCTGGCTAACGCGGTATCTATCCCCCCCCCATTTGATGAGCTATTGAGCTATACAGAAGAGTTCTGAGCACACGAAGAATTGAATTATTTGTCTCTGTATTATTCGATGCAATAATCCTTCTTCAAATAGCTACTGCAGTCTGGGAAAGAAACATACATGGGGATGCACTGATCTCAAGTAATGGCAAAAAAGCTGTTATTGACAGATTCCCGCTTTCTCCGTTTTTTATCGGATCATATTTATTGTTCCTATATCGTCTTTTTTGCTGAATCATTACTTGAGATCAGTGCATAAATATTGCTAAAAAACAAGTGCATAGTCGCGCATTATTCCATCTTAATAAGTTAACTAACGCCCTGCTTGGACAAAGATTGGACCCTACTGGAATAGGCCATCTGGTATTAATTATATCCACCAGACTCTGCTTGCTGGAAATCTCGGCCTCCTACAATTCCGAACGGCTTCTTAATCTGCTGAGAAGTGTTCTCCAGCAGATTCATGAACCTACAGCAAGGGGGGTCGGTCCACCATTATTTTTTTTCGTGGAAGAGCTTGTAACATTTGGGTGGCTAAGAAATAGTTGTTCTGCGTCGATAAGAACGAGTTGACAACCCCCCCCAGCAGAAGAGGCCTCATCCATCAGAGCTCCGTAAACAACTTCTTGATAAAAATCGGCATCCTTGACCAGCAGAATCTGGAGTCCGCAAGTATCATCGATCAATGTCGAACGAAGAAATGGTGTCCTGTCCCAGCAGTTAAGACAACCTGCATATAGTTGTTCGCATCCAAGCGAACGAAGAACTATCCGCCAAAAGAAGCGGAAAGTTTTTTCGTGATTAATCTTCTTTTGGATGCTGCGTGTCGTCTTATTATCCTATGTACATCATCCAGGAGATCGGACTTGATACGTCTAATCTCCCGCCGATCCATATTATCCAATATCCATGGTGATTGATCCGTTGTCCTCGTGACAAAGTGCCATCCATTGGGCACGGCCACCTAACATTAGTTCCAAAAAAGATTAGGAAGATTTCTATTTATTCTTTTTTCTAACATTAGTTCCAAAAAAGATTAGGAAGATTTATTTCTATTTATTCTTTTTTCTAACATTAGTTCCAAAAAAGATTAGGAAGATTTCTATTTATTCTTTTTTCTAACATTAGTTCCAAAAAAGATTAGGAAGATTTCTATTTATTCTTTTTTCTAACTTCTTGAGATCATAATCCAAAGAAAAAAGACTTAATAATCCGCAGCTAATTAAGATTAGCTATAGATCTTATCACGCACGGAAAGAGGTTTAAATAAAGGAAATGACGTAGAGCTCTGCTGAGCCATAAAACAGTAAGTATTATCGTGTTTAGTCATGGCTTCCGCGGGATGATCACAACATACTCGGCGTTTCTTTCAGAGTAGACGGTCATTCTTCTGCCCCCCACCCATAATAATCAACAATAATCCCATACATAGCGGCGAGCGGAAAGCTTCGTTCGAGACTGCAGCTGTGACTCACGGGAACGTTTGGCAGACTCTTGTCGTCCGTCATGGTAGACAGACGACATGATCACCTCGAATCTTAACAACTATATAGAATCAAGACTATCATGGGATCTCCGCCGAAGATAACTAATAGACTATATGTTCTCGGAATCAAGGAGGCGGAAGATCTTCTCCGATAGTCTTCTTTTTGGAGGCCGTTCTCTCGTTACCAACGAGCGGTAGTTCGCTCCAGACTTGGTTCGTGGCTTTCTTTTGGCCGTCAACTCTAATATTTCTAAAGAAGGGCCGTCAACTCTAATATTTCTAAAGAAGGGCCGTCAACTCTAATATTTCTAAAGAAATATTTCTTTAGAAAGTCGGGGGGACTCCCTATCACCCGAAAGCGGATGACCTAAAAGAAGCTTACATTCAAAGTAGTTTTTGCAGTTAGAAGTCCTCACCAAGCAAGAAAATAATATCCTGCATTAATTAGGAAATGATGGTCTCGCTATTATCCGTTACAAACTACTTTGAATGTAAGCTGTTTTTTCGATAATATTTTTGTAAGGGAGTCTCCGATAGATACTTTATTCCGCAAATATAAGAGAGAATTTTGATTTGTAAAGTATCTATCGGAGCTAATGTGGTCAACATAAGAAGTTGTTTCGAAGAACAACTTAGTAGTTAAGGCCCGAACAACAACCACCCGGGTGGTTATCTTCTCTTGCTGCTTGACTGAAGAAGGCATATTATTCCGCGACTCTCCAAGATACCAAAGGATCATCCAATATTAGTAGGTGTACGCGTCAGCAAAGTCTAATTCATAATAGGAATAATCAACTCCCACGGAACACAAGGCTTACAAATTGCCAAGCAAGGGGGTTTTTTCGCCAATCTTAAAATTCCCAAACACGCGAGAGTTTTTTCAGTAAAAGGACGACCCCCAGCAGCAGGTTATTAAGACATGGGGTTTTTTTAGTGCCCCCCCCACAAGAAGGCCTTCATCTTTGAAGCCAGGTTCTTCGTTGTTCGGGCATCGTTTATTAGTCTTTTTTCAAAGAAAAAAGCATAATAGATAAGCTGTTTGAGGGCTAGTAGGAAAGAAAAAAAGGAGGCTTCTTTATGTCTGGTATGATCCACTGCTGAACAAATCTTTACACTAGCTGCTGGATCGTGCAATCCAGAGAAGAGAGCTAGCTCCCCCGGTCTTTGTCTTTATTAGATGTAGTAGATGCTTCTTCAGATAAATATCCTTGAATTAGTCTTTGCAAAAAATTACTTCTTGCATATTTTACACTTCTTTTTAATTACGATATGCCAATAACTCCAGCAGAAAGAGTACTTCTTGTTTTGCATCCGAAAAATCATCCCGATCTGATAAGAGAAAAGTGTTAAGATTGCAGATCAACTTTAATATCAGCAGGACTGCTCTTCTATACATAATAGCATTGAAAAAACAACGGCGGATAGAAGCGCTTCATGATCTTGATCTAGCAAATAGAGGAGTATGTATCGGAGTGGCAGCCTCTTCCATTGATTGGCAAGAGTAATGTCTTTTTTTTAGAGTGATCAGCTGATAATATCAAAATACTGGTATACAATTGATTGATGAGAAAGGACTCCAGCAAGCAGGGAGGCTGGCTATCCGACTACTATCCGAGACTTATAGAAATTTATTATGCCTGATTTAAAAAACTGGAGGTCATAAGCATGATGGTCCGATGATTTGTAAGGGCAGAGGGAGAAACATCGGCGGATGAAAATGAAAGGAGGATAGATATACTTCGAGCTGTTTCCTCGAACGAAAAAAGGTTATCAGAACTGTACCACTGCTGAGTGCCCTTGTTGCATAGGGGTGTTTCTTTAAACATCTAGAATAGGCCATAGAAGATGTATTGTGAAAAAAGGGTTGTTAAAAGAAAAAATAATTCAATAGCGATGACAGACTGGATACTAGTAAAGAAGAATCCTCTGCTGTAAGAGCGTAATGTCTTCTCTTCTGAGGTAATATCGACGAAGCTACCAATACAATAAAAAGAGGATGCCCGGCGGGTATATGCCATCCATATCATATAAAAAAGATGTCTTCTAATTGGTGGGTGAGCCCGTCTTCTAGATATTATGGGGGGATCTTTTTTTATCTGATTACGAGTTATCGCTATAATTCCAACAAAATTGAAGAAGGGGAAGACAACACCACTTGGATTAGAGCGAGAGCGCTGTCTTGAATCCAAAGGATAATTACCACCGGGTGGTGGTATTATCCTCCTTCCTGTTATTGTTATGGGGGGTCTTTCATTGTAAACAGGCTTCTTAATCACTTGCAACAAGATGGGGGGGGTATGTAACGACGTGGATACCAAACATCTCACGGAAGTGCTAGTATCCCCTTCTTTTTTGCGTGAAGAGCATCATATTATGTATATGGCGGCGGGCCAAACATAGAAACATCATGTCGTCAAATTGAGCGGTAAAATATTGACAGGCTGATCAAAATGAATCGTCTTTCGAGAAAAAGTGGATCATAAAACTCTATTATAGGTTCAAAAAAAGACATATTATCATGGCTGCTATTATCACAAGCATCATTAGATCTTGTCGACTTTTTAGAGCATTAAATAATCGGATTGCTGAGTGGAAGGAAGACCATGTTCCGAACATTCGTATGGGCTATCCATCCGAATGACGACCTCGTCGAGTAGTTCAAGTTGTTCATTGGCGGCAATCAATCGTCGAGGTCCCAATAATCAACTTCTAGCCAATAGATCCCACTATCTTCCGAAAAAAGAATCAACTACTAAGAAGGGAGCCATTCAAAGGCTACTGGAACACCAGATACAAAGACTACCCATGCTAATGATAAAGGCAAGAATACCTTCCAGCCAAGTCTCATTAATTGATCATAACGATATCGTGGAAATGCTGCGCGGACCCATATATATACAAACGGAAAGAAAAGAACCTTTATACTAAACCGGATAGAGCCCGGAATTACCTGGAAAATAGGAATATCCAGGATGGGCAGCCAACCTCCTAGAAAAAGCAATGTACAGAGACTACTCATTAAGATCATATTGGCATACTCCCCCGAAAAAAGAAGAGCAAACCCCATGGAAGAATATTCTACATTGTAGCCCGCTACGAGTTCTGCCTCGGCCTCTGGTGGATCAGAAGGAGCTCGATTAGTTTCTGCTAAACGAGAAATAAAAAACATGAGAAACACAGGAAACAAGGGAAAAACAAACCATATCCGTGTTTGCGCTAGGACAATCTCGCTAAAATTGCAAGAACCTGCGCATAGTATGACGGATATCAGAAGCAATCCTATGGAAACTTCGTAGGAAACCATTTGAGCGGCAGATCGTAATGCTCCCGAAAAAGCATACTTGGAGTTACTCGCCCAGCCTGCCGTAATAATTCCATACACTCCGAGTGAAGATATCGCAGATAGATACAAAACCCCAACATTTAGATCTGAAAAAACCATACCATAATCGGAAGGGATCACAGCCCAAGCGCACAAAGCCGGTGTAAACGTCGGAACGGGTGCCATTAGAAAGATAAAAATATTCGCGCTACTAGGCAAAATTGGCTCTTTTATCATGAGCTTCAAACCATCTGCTAAAGGTTGCAACGGTCCCAAAATGCCGACTACGTTCGGTCCTTTTCTCCTTTGCATAGACGCCATGACTTTTCGTTCTGCTAGTACTAAGAACGCGACGCCCAATAACAGGGGTATTATAATTCCAAGTATCTTAGCGACAAGACCAATTAGATAAATTCTCATTATGTGATTTGGCTTTTTTTGTGATTCTGTATAACATGATTATGCAACCCTTCAAATAACCGCTTGTTGAGCGGTCAATTTCTACTATTGGCAAAGAGCCGCCATTATTCTGCTGAACAATAGTAACCAGACTTGCTTGTCGAACCGCCGCTAGTTGATGGCCACTTCAATCGATATCCGGGAGCAGCTCGTAATCAATCCCACCTGAGAGAGACACTTCTATACCATCTGGTGTGAATAGGTCTAGAGAAAAAGAGCAATTGATACCTTTTTTGTTCTGGCTTCTATGACAAAAAACGTCCAAACTGCTGAGACATGCTATAATCGAATATCTCCCAAAACCAGCAGAGTCCGTGGCTCTGGGAAAGGTATCCGCTCTTCTGGTTTGGGAAAAAAGGTATCCCAGCAGAGTCCGTTTTTAAGATGAATACCAGCAGAGAGCACTGTTTATAGCAGATAGGAGGGCGGCAAGATAGCAATTATCCTAGACACCAATGCAGACCTGTAACAGAAATTTACTGGTCTATCATTGACACCGCCGGGAGTTATTAAAAGGATGCAACAATCTTAAATCAACAATGTATTATTCAAATTGCGCTGTGGAATAATTAGTCTTTACAGTCAACAAATAAAAGACTTGCAATCGATACAGATCTTTATTTGCAATAATACGCTGTGGAATAATTAGTCTTTACAGTCAACAAATAAAAGACTTGCAATCGATACAGATCTTTATTTGCAATAATACGCTGTGGAATAATTAGTCATGTTTAAGACTTTGTCATACGTAGATCAAGGTTGTCTACAAAAAAAAGTGTATTATCCGCCTAGTGATCTAGCCTTCTTGTTCTCCAGTGTGATTTATTGAATATAACTGGTTGTTCCTGAAGAAGGGTTACACTAAAAGGAGTTACTGGGATTTATAGTTATAAGCAGGGCAATCGGCAACAATCGCGCTCCCCCCTTATATTATAGGTGTTACCGCCTCATTAAAAGAAAGCATGATATCGAATAACTCGTCGATCATTAGTGTAACCACTTTTTTCCGAGTATCAGGGCGGCTGATAAGAAAGGCTCTTGACTTTTAACACCGATCAACAAGCCTTTTCCAAGAACCTGTTGTGATCCTTTATGTCATAATACTTGCATAACACTCGATCTATAGAATTGGCACGAGAATACACAGCAAGCAGGGGATTATTAATTACCCTTGAAAAAAGTATGGTATGATTCATGGAGGCAGATTGATTCAACAAAGAAAGTCAAAGCAGACTTCGTTCGGCGGGGTCTATAGTCTGATATACTCTGCTGATATAACCATTGTTGCGAATGATTGTCCATAGCAATCACGGAATATAAGTATCAAGGGAGATAAACACCTCTTCTTTGGAGGTTTGCATCAATGTTTGCATCAAGGTTTGCATCAATGTTTGCATCAAGGTTTGCATCAATGTTTGCATCAAGGTTTGCATCAATGTTTGCATCAAGGTTTGCATCAATGTTTGCATCAAGGTTTGCATCAATGTTTGCATCAAGGTTTGCATCAATGTTTGCATCACCAAAAAAGTAATAGGATGATCAAGGAAAAAACTATCAGCATGGTTAAACCACGCTTGTAGCAGGTTATTGCGACCAGCCAGAGCTGCATAGGACGACATAATAGGAGGGGGCGAAGCATATAAGCGCTTCGCCTTCGATTCCCGCCCCACCAATATATAGAAACAGGGGGAAAAAGCCATACAACATCAACAAAATGCCAATAAGAAGCAGCTGCTTCAAAGCCGAAGTGATGCTTTGGGGTAAAATGACCCAGATATTGACGAATCCCACATATTATTGAGGAAATAGTACCTATAATGACATGAAATTGAGATAGGTAGGCTCTTTCAAGCTTCCCCCCCCTAAGAACCGCACGTGCGAGTTTCCCCGCATGCGGCTCAAGCAACGAGGATTATTCTCAACAGGAATAGCTCTTGATTCGTCTTGAAAAAGGTTATTGCGATAACTCCTCTTAATGTGGCTTCTTAAACGATAAAGCGGATGATTATGGGAGTATGCTGTTATGAATTAGTCACCCAAGATTCAGGTCAGCACGAAGAACGGCTTTTTGAATCGTCTTCCGCCCATTGGACGGTATCCGATCTCACGATCAAACCTCCCCTGCTATGTTAAAAGACGCGGAGCCCATTGGGTTTACCTTGTTGACATTTCTTATTAGACTCTAATGCAAGAAGGTTTTAGATCCTGTGCTATACTCCGGTGATCATTTTCTTGCTCGGCCTATGTGAGCTGCTATCGAGGGGCACGCAAAAAAGGCCCATCGTGTTGTCCCAAATCACAACATCTTCTAACCCCTGCTGAAAGCAAAAGAAAGCTACTTAATGTGCTGACAGCATTAGGCGGTTTTACGAAACGTCCTTGCACAGTTCACTATAAGCTTGTTGATCAGTAGCCTTGGCACTCCCAGTTTGTCCTCTTCACGCTTCATCAAGCCCTCTCCGTTTCCAGGAGCGCAGGAGGTAGGAGCATCCCCCGGCGGGGATGGCAATCTAGTGGCATCGTCTTATTACGTCCTTCGAGTCGCACAACCATGAAACCCCGTAGCTGAAAAAGACGTAGAACCATAAATTCCATCGGAAATAGTGAAGGGGGCCTCTACGTATTCAATTCCTTGAAACCCAGTAAAGACTAGAGCCAGGAAAACGGTAGCTATTGAAGCGTAAACTGCTTGTTTTAAAAAACAACCACCTGCGAGTATAGCATGATGAGCCCAAGTTGCAGCAGCTCCAGATGGAAGTAGAATAGGGGTATTTGGAAAAGGAATTCCCCAAGGATCTAAAACAGAAATACCTTTTGGGGGCCAGATAGCTCCGATCTCAACCGTAGGTGCCAAAGAAGAATGGGAAAAAGCCCGGAGGGAAGCTGAAAAAAACATGACTTCAGAAACGATGGAAAGAATCATACCATAGCGAGGTCCTAATTGGACCACAAATGTATGATGTCCTTCGTAGGTGGATTCACGTATAACATCGCGCCACCATACAAAGTAGGGGTCAGTCTTTGAGCTCTTCTATTTTTGGTGGTCATCTTTACATGATTAAAAAAGTACTGCCCTCCGAACCGTACGAGAGGCTTTCACCTCAAACGGCTCTCACCTCCGATTGTTGATTCTTCCACAACTCCTAGCTAGTAGGGTCGATTTCCGGAAACAGTCTTCCAATCTCGCCCGCCGCGAAGTATCACTTCGGACACATTATAGGTGATACTCGGGCTACTTGTCGAAGCTCGTAAGAAGCGCTTCTTACGATTATTTGTTGGGGCCCCCCCTAATTAATCAGCAGAAGCCTCTTTTTCGACTCTAAATCAGCGCCCCGATGATACACTACCCCTTTTTTCCTACTAGTAAAAGAACTCATTATTTCCGTTAGAATCGCTGTAAAATCGATAGGCTCCTTGCTATAACCGCCCAAGCCAGGAAAGGAAGGCGGGCGAAGAAGCTATTACGAGCCCTCCGAACCCCATCAGCAGAGATCAGCTGATTTGCGATGGGTTATTTCCCCGACTCAACATAGTACTTCTTCGTGTCTTAGGAGACAACGATCCAGAAGGGTTTAGGCCCCTGCGCAATTAGCAGCTGATATCGGCGGATCGCTAGTTCCTTGTCGGAGTGCTGCCCCACGGTCTTTTTTCATCAGGTACTGTACACACACCATGTATTGTGCAGTTCTGACCTCCGTAGAGGCCTTCATTACCGTGCTCTTGCCGTAATATTCTGCTTGATGAGACAAGAGGAGCTATGTGACGCGAGCATTGCGTATCAAGTTAGTTATCCTAGCCCTACCTTCTGCTCTTTCAGAGCGTCTTCTTGGCGGTGGCAGCCCCACAGTTCTCTGATTGAAACTTGCTGCTCCCGAGGTCTTCTGTTCTTCGTAATAAGCCATCAGCCATGTTACTATGGCGCCTCTGCAAGTTGAGCCTGTGTCCTAGCTCTTCCCGCGTTATTGCTTATGAGCTAGCCTGAACGGCACAAAAAAGAGTGGATAGCTCCTCTTCTTGTCGTACGATGTATCTTCGGGCGCACCATGGTATATAAGATCATTCCCAAGCCTAAACAAAGAAGTGTTCCGCCTCCCGTGAAAGAGTGCATGTACATAACACCACCAATAGTGCTTGCCAAAGCTCCGAGTGAACCCAAGAGAGGCCATGGGCTGGGATCTACTAAATGAAAGGGATGTTTTTGAGAGACACTCATAATTAGGGGTATTTTTTTAGTCTGATTCATTGGATACCCGAGAAACATAATCTAAAAGAAATTGTTAAGTATACATGATTAGTTACACCGGAGGTTTTAAGAGATGAAACAGTGTAGTCGTCGTTGGAGAGGATCAAACTTTGTTGCTGCATAGAGTACTTGATACGACTCCCGGAAAGCAGGAGAATTGCCGCTATCTATTTCTTCGGTTTAATCAAAGGTCTTCTTTGTTGGTAGTCTCCCCAAGATGTTTGTTGCCTTTGAGCGCCTTTGCTAGTTTGCTAAGAATCCGAACAACCGGTAACATGCTTCGTCTCTTCTTAACATGTCGTCCCTATTATGAGTATTATTCCTAACATGGATACTATTCTATTGTAAAAAGTATTCGAAAAAATATTAGTCATGATTCGGGGATTTGTTGATACATCATTAGTATAATAGCACCGGATACTCGACTTATGTATCAAAAAACAACTTAGCGATAAGCGGAGTCATCTTAGACTCATTGATAAATATTTATCAATGGTTGTTCGAATCAATCCCAAGAAGAGATTGCTGGAAGAACTCTAAGAGCTGGTTCCTTTTTTGATGCTAGGGACTAGTCTGTAAATTCTACTAATTTATTGGATACCCGAGAAACATAATCATCCAGGGAAACAGCCTCTACGACAATAGGCATAAAGGCATGATTAGTTCCACAAAGTTCACTGCACTGACCATAGTAAACACCTTCTCGTTTAATAAAAATGGAAGTCTGATTTGAACGACCAGGTACAGCATCGCATTTTACACCTGAGGAAGGTACAGCCCAACTATGAAGTACATCAGCAGAAGTAATAATCATACGTAGATGAGTTTTTGCTGGTACAACCACTCGATTGTCCACTTCCAATAAACGTAATTGACCCAATTCTAAATCATCCTCTGGAATCATATAACTGTCAGGAGTTAGTGACTGTTCATCAGAACTGTTATAGTCTGAATACTCATAAGTCCAATACCATTGATGTCCAATAGCTTTGATAGTAATAGCTGGATCTACTACCTCGTCCATTGAATAAAGAGGGGCGGACGGAGGTATTGCAATAAACATCGGAATAATACTTGGAAAAATAGATAGAGTAAGAACCTCTCCGAACCGTATGAGCACGTCACCGTGCTACGGCTCACTAACTCGACTTACTTCGGATTAACTGCTATCTTAGAGAAGATTGAACATCAACGGGAGCGCCCTTTGTTGGCCATATTCAATGGCTTTTTGAGATCAATACCGTGGCACATCTTTTTTTCGGAATGAGAAGCACCAAATTTAGTGATATTATGACTTCTTTTTCGGAATCATCTGCTGATAAATTAAAAGTAATCGGGCCCCCCTTGTAGGGGCGCCTTCGTAGGTACCTAATAGAAGAGCGCCTATCCGCCGAAGAATATGTCAAAAAGATAATACCTCCTATTTTTGAGCCATAGAAGTCGCTAAGTCGTTACCTGCTATCTGGAATACCTTCCTCAGAGAGTGTTTAAATTTCGCTGCAAACATCTTGGCCAGGGAAGAACGCAGGACGTAAGCCAAATAGGCGATGGCCCGGCGTTTGTTTCCGGCAAACTGATACCAATTGGCGTATCCGCGCAAAATTGAATTCATTCGTCGGTTTGCTTCGCTTTGAGGTAACCTCGGCTTCTTGATCAAGAAGCCGAAGAAGTTTGGCAAGCCAACACCAAGAAGCAAGGTAATAATTTTTTCGCGCTGTAATCGCAGCTTCAACTGGTTCATGTCTGCGTCCATGGTAACAACTCTTTTCCCCGTCTGTACGGTTATACGGTGCCCCAAGGAAGGAATTCCCACGGATATATGTTTTATATGGGTCTTTTCCATGTTCAGGAGCAATTTGAGTTTCTCTCTCAGGAAGGTTTCGCATTCCTGACGAATGACTTTAGCATCAGACAGGGCGCCACGGATAGCTATGAGGAAGTCATCTCCGTATCGTCTGTACTCCATTCTACGATACACAGTAAATGGCGCTTTACTACGCATCTTTCCCTGGTTCCAGGAAAAAAAGATATCACTACTACGATTATCCTTGTATTGCTGGATGCGCTCTTCTATCCATATGTCGAACCACCCGTGTAGATATATTGGACGCATGCCATTGGGATAGGCCATAGGGTTGTTCGCTAATCCGCAGCACGACGAGCAAACACTTTTGTCAATGAGTTTTAGCAGTTTTTTGTCTCGGATCTTACGTCTCATGATGTGGCAGAGGACGCCATGGAGATTTCTTCGAGACGTTCGGAATTTGCAAATGTTGCCTGGTACAATCCAATTAGTTCCTTTGAAGTCGCTGCGTATGGTTCGTAGGGCCTGCTGGTAGGCCGGTCGCCAGCAGTGGGATCTCCGATAGAATATTGATTCATAGATAGGCTCTGGAAGCATTCTCAGCACCCCTTGCACGATACGGTCTTGTTGGGTAATCCAACAATAATGATAGGCGACCTTGGACATAATATGGGGCTGCTGGCTGCCATCATATCCAGTCCTTTTTTCGCTCATCAGGACTACTGCATCTCTCAGCGCTTGAAGCTTACGAAAAGACGTGCCATCGATTAAAGAGCATATTTTGTGGTTGACAGGATTGCGGCTCATCATTTTCAATGATCCTGCTGGATGACGATTTGGTCGTCTCAGCAGGTAGGCTATGCTCCATATGTCCATACTCTTTAGGTAATTGCTTAGATCATGGTATATCCAGTCACGCCTTCGAAAAGACGAGATCCAAAGGTCCACGAGGGCATCAGCCCCGTTCCGCACATAGTCGGACACATCCACCTTGGGATCCCAGGGGGCTGAGTTTGTAGACGATATCGAGTAAAATCTGCTTACCTGCCAAAAAAGGTGCAGATGCTTAGATCCCTTCCCCGTTGCTTCTTGGATACAGTGTTCGCAAAAAAGCGCTTTCCTCTTACGAGGCTGCGTTAACAGTAGGCAGGTCGTATGGATCCTCTGACTTCCCGAGACGTGTTCCGGGGAAAAAAGAATTGACGCTGGGATCTCACCGGTATCACCGATAGGCCGTGTCGCCACGAGATGTCTTTTAGTTCCCTGTCCCCAGTCGAGTAGTTGTTCCCTATGTGGGTAATCTGCTCTCATGCGGCGCACCGCACTATCTCCGGCCTGTACACTTTGGACCATTGCCAGGCTGAGAGCTTGAATGCGTGTCACCGGATCTTTGGATGATCCTAGCATCAGGTTCAATTCGACCGAAAGGAACTTAGATTCGCCAGAGCAGCTCCTCATCTCGAATAGCGATGGCAGGTTAGCAAGATGATCTTGGGCTTCCACGTTCTTCCACAGTCCTCCTGCGCCCTCAATCTCGCTTTTACGACATGCTTTGGTCTCCCACCACTTACGTGGCAACAAGGATGAGTCGTATACCTGGCGCGCGGAGGATAGGCTCGCGCGGTTTAGAGCCCATGGCCCCATTGACATAACTATGGGTGACCTAACGGTCGCCCTCCGAATAATTTCTATAGTAGTTCCATGAACAATCCTTTCTGGAATTGGATTTCTTTCATAGTGAAAATGCCACAAAGCGCGAACCAACATCCATAATGCAAAGATCAAAATAACGATTAAGAATAAAAAAATATCGTGATGTAAGTCAATTAGTTTGGATAGGTAGGCCCTTACGGGCTGCTTTCCCCCCTAAGAACTGTACGTGGAAGTTTACCTTCATACAGCTCCATTTCATTCTTGGAAAAACCATGCACGAAGGCCTTTTTTCGGACTACTGATTTTCACGTATCTTAGTATTATGAGATTAAACTCTGCTGGTAGAAGAGTCCCATTCACTATCGCGTTGAAGAGTCGCGAAGAAATTTGTTACTTGCACAAGGTCGTCATTGCAGGCGAGAAGATTAGAAGAGTGTTCTTTATTTAGAGCGGTCATCAATTCTTTATATTGTTGCAATAACCGCCGTTCTTTATCGTATTATGATTTTCACGTATCTTATATTACCGCTTTCGGCATCTCAAATAATATCGTAAGGCTGGATCCCCCCCCGAAGAAACACTATGGACTTCTCCAATGAAAAGTTCTTTACCAGAAGAGCTCTGAACAACCCCAAGTCAGCTCAACAAAGAAGTGCTTCGTGGGGCTTCCTCCACCCACTATATCTCGTTATGTGCCCCCCTTACGGGTGCTGCACCTCCATGGACCATGGCAGCACCTATTGCACTCATCGGAAAAGGTGCCGAGGATAATATCTGCTGGGCTTACCATGTTACATTAATAGCAAGCACCCCTTTCTGGTTTGGGGAAAAGAGCTGCTGATTTTTTCGACTGTACTTTACCCCGGTGAACTTCTTCTTGCGGTTTTTTCGATAGTCGATATGCCCAAAGGAAAGGGGCTAATCCGTTCTTCACGGATATCCTGCGCTTTGAAGACGCTTCTTTGACGAGGCTTATCGATTATACAGCCTCTATCAGCTAATAACCCTATTATCCCCAAGGCTTCAAACCTTCAAAGTCAAGAGGCATGCTTGAGTAGGGTCCGGCAGAAAAAACCGCGTTGTTTGCCGCCGGAATAATCCGTATTGCTCTCAATGTCATCATGTCGCACTTCCTTGCATCATAGGAGTGGCAGGGTCTTGAAAACCTAATTGCCAAGGTTCCGCAGCATCACGAAAAGCAATTGGAAATATCAAATTCATTGGGTATATTCTGGTTGTTTTTATGAACTACTCACTACCATTCCCCCCATACATATTTATTGTATAAGGAAAGGAGGGCCGCCCCTAGTGCTCGACCAACGCGAGAGGGCCACTCTTTGTTTTTTGGATCCAAAACAAAGAGTGCACAGACTTGTTTTTTAAAACAAAGAGAAATACCAGAAGAAAAAACATTAGCAGATTGCCACTCTTCTGAGCTCAGGAAAGAGGAATGGCAATCTGATAGGCACAACAGAAGATCATCTTCAGATGATGGGCTAAACACTCTTGAAAAAAGATGAGTACTCTTCTATACTACATCTTTGATACAACATCCTTGTTGCCTCTTATAAACTCGTATAATCGATGCGTAAGAAATGGTCAACTCTATTATAAAATAAATAGGTAAACAAGCGACAATTTGACACCAGATATCCGGTGTAAAAAAAGCTGCTACGGAAAGCGGAAAAACCATAAAAAAACGACGATTTTTTAGAAGGGTGGTTGTTTTTTTCACTCCTATCCTCGTCGATTCCAGCGAACAGATCACAAGTACAGGTACTTGAGAGCATATTGATGAAATAAATGAAATACGAACGGTTGACATAATATAGTCAAAAATCTTAGGTTGTGACTTTATTATAAGCAAATTAGTTGATGTTGTACTTAATTCGTATGAAAAGTGCCAAACATTGGGAACTACCCAAACAAGAGTCACGATAAAAAACAGAAAGGAGCAAAAACCACTTAAGTAAAACAATTTATTGTATTTTTGTCTCTGTTCTTCATAGCAACTGGGCATCGAAAAACACCAAATTTGATAACTTAAAAGAGGGAATAAGAAGTAAAAGCATGATATTAAAGACGTAGTAACATATGTGCTCAAGGCCTCCGTTAATTGTGTACAAATGGAAGATGAGTCTGAATAAGGCAACAAAGTAAAAGGTTTAGCTAATAAAAAAATGAACTCTTCTGGGAACCAATAACGCGTAAACCATGTAAAACTAGAGCGAATCAATATCCGAAAAACACGAATTCGAACTTCCTCCGAAATAGTTTTTGATACAAAATTTGTTGTTTTTTCGCTTTCCGTCGTGTGTTTCAATCTTCGTTTACCATTTATAGAAATGAGCAACCACTCTGCTGTATGTAGATGTAGCGCCTCCTCCCTCTGTCCATTTAATCCCTTCTTCTTTAATAATGGGTTGTTCCCGCCAACAAGCGTCGAGTGATATGACGTACTAGCTTCAGGCGAGTCAACAAACAGGCTGCTTTCTTTACTAGCTAGTATCTTATAGATCAACTCTAATAGAAGAAAGAGCTTTGTGGAAAAGGATAGCATTATACAAGATATAAAAGTTAGTGCATTCTTAGCTCAGTTGGATAGAGCAACAACCTTCTAAGTTGAAGGTCACAGGTTCAAATCCTGTAGAATGCTGCTTACCGGATTTACCGGAAAGCGGCCTCTGCGTCTTGGCGCATGTCAGATCGCCGCTGATCAGAAAGAACCTAGCTGAAGAAGCCATCTGTCTTTAGTTTCTTATGTTGCGGAGAGGATATTCTTCTACCCACGACAGCAGGATCTTCACCTTCACTTGTTGTGGTGTCAAGTATAGATAGTATTGTCATGGGAACAGCAGAGAATGGTTCTTCGGTTCCTAAGAAAGACTCAACAAGCAGAGCCTATATATACGTCGTTATAGGTAACTGGATTTCGAACAAGCTGGAATCTTTTGAAGAATACGACGATGACCTGCTTGCTGTTAGGAAAAAACGCGGTTTATAGATAGCTTCTTTTGAAGCATAAAAGAAATCTTCAAAGCATGTACATGTAGTAAGATAGGGGGGAGAGTGGCCGAGTGGTTAAAAGAAAAGCGACAGACTGTAAATCTGCTGAAGGTTTTCTACGTAGGTTCGAATCCTGCCTCTCCCATCCATCATCCCACCTCTCGCTAGACTACGCGGCTGGCTAGAGGGGAGGTCTTCTGTTTGATCTGTTTTGTGCTAACTAACCCTTCATGCAATTAAATAGAGTGGGTGTTCTTTCCCAGACTTGTCAGCAAATAATGCATCTTGCAAAGTTGATAACATCCCGAGCAATACCGTTTTTTCGTATTAGGAAGATGAACTAGATCATGCTCTTAATGCTGCATCTACTTTCAAATTATTCTGATCGGTCTTGCTAGTCCGGGATAAGCATTGTGCCCTCTCCGAACCGTACGAGATGGTCGCCCATCATACGGCTCTCCGATTCAACTATGTAAGGTGGTCTTGTTCAACGTTTTATTCTCGTAGAAACTATGTATATATAAGCTGGTTGTTCTTGCCTGCCGTCTATCTAGCATTCAACAAGTGGCGTATTGAACTGCTTATTAACTGGGTGGTATCATGAAAATAATCCAAAGCAGCTCGGATAACAGAATCTTTGTCCACTTCTTAACATATAAACCGTGAAGATGCGCTTATTCACGTCTAACTTTATTCTTCAAATTAACATACGAAGAAGTCTTGTTTTAATTGGTGGATCATGCAGATAATATTTTCTTCAACATGCCCTACTCGTTGATACTAGTAAAAAAGACGTTATCTTACAACATAAGCCCCTTCCCCTCCTGGGTATTGTATTTAATCAATCTCCTCTTTACTAGCGTGAAAAAAAGGATTGGTACTACGGGCTCTCTGACGTCCACCTCCGAAATAACGAAGCCACTTGTCATTAGCAGCTTCTTTCTAAAAAAGTGGACTTCACCGGTGTTGCCTACAGTTTTCTTGCGGTTAAAAGGCCGTTTTTTCGCATCGAGATGTCGTTTATTAGTCTGCTGGGGACAAGCAAGAGGAGATATCGCCCGCGTCTGCTACAAATCTTCATGATGCCCTTAAGTGATGATCGGCAGTCCGCGTCTAAAGGTTCTTGTCTCCTCTTGATGTTATACAGAAGCTTTTTTCCCCCCATGTCTAAAGTCTACTAAATAATGCTATAGAGTCCTATCAGTTGTTCGCCTAGCTTGATGTCTGCAGGGTTGTTCTTCCCCATTCTGGTCTTACCGCAATTTATCAACGGCAGCTGTATTCACGGCGTGGTCCAGACTTCTTCGATTTGTCACAGGTTCTCATCTCGTACAATAGCGGACGTGGTGGGTCCTTTTATCCCCCGCTTTTAGAGCATGCTGCGGTTCCCACCCGTTTACACGGGGTTTAGGTAAGCTCTATGCCCGGCACGCGGAATAGGGTATCGCGTGGTTTTGCTATATGCAATTCTCCGACTGTATATGGCCAAACAATGACTGTAAGCGACGCGAACGGTCGCCCTAAATTCCACTGCAATAGTACCGCGAATTCGAGAAGTAATAACCAGAATGGCCAACCCAATAGCGGATTCCGCAGCAGCCACCGTTAAAACAAATAAAGCAAATAATTGACCCATCATATCATCCAAATAAACAGAAAATACCAAAAAGTTAAAATTGGCAGCAAGTAACATTAACTCAATTGGTAGGGGGTGGGCCAACAACCCTTTTTTCCTGAATACCTAACTCCTGTTTGTTCAGGAAGGAGTAATAGGTATTTTCTTTCGAGCTATAGATTCTTTGATATCCTGAAAGAGTGTAAAACTCTTTTTAGGTATTTCGGGCTATCTTCAAAATTGGCTGCGAGTGGTCCTCTTCTGATTAGTCAATACTTCTAGACACCTCTTGCATGAGGAAAAAAAGACGGTACTAGATAGCTCTTCTGTACTAGGAACAAGTCGGCGGTACCTGATTACAGCTTGTTGCCGGAAAAGGTGGCGGCCCCCCTCCGAACCGTACGTGCAAGATTTCCTCGCATACGGCTCTCCGAGACGCAGTCTCCACGTCATTGCGTCTTCATTAGGTGCTAAGTAAGGCCCTATACAATTCTTCGTAATTGAGCTATCCGTAGACAATAAGAAGCCCATCTTCTAATAGTAGGGTACTGTCGTGCGGAATAATCAATCGGCTTCTTGCTTCTCTAGTTGCATGAGGTGTTTGTGACAAGCTCTTGTCAGCAGCTATTTAACATTCCGCGAATATACGAGATAGTCGATGAGCTGTAAAACAATTATTCGGTTATCTCGACCAAGACTCTTTCTTCATACTCAATTTAATGAGTTCATCTCTTGATCCCTTCGCGATAATGCAACGACTTGTTGATCGGCTACTACGGAACACCCGATGCCAATTCGTACGTAATGAGTCCACGAAGGCATTCCCACGTTTCGTGTTTGTGTGTCGAAAAAATAGGTTCTTTAGGATTATTCTTCGAGTAATTACCGACGAGTCTCACTGTCCAGTATGTTTCCACTCTCAACCCTAATGCCGGAGGCGGTGGCTGTTACAGCTTGGATTATATCCATAGCACCTAATAGCTCGGGGCAAACAAAATTGTTTCTTTTTTCGCTCCTTTTCCCAGCATGCTACAATACCCCTTGGGATTTCCCCTACACTGATAAAGGATAGCGGGATGCTTTACATGAGAACAACATATTCATGGTACGCGAAAGTACGAGCACACTCTACTCTACGCGGCGCACACATTGACATAATAAGAATATTTTTTCTATTTAAGAAAATTCCCCAAATACCTAAAAGAAAAAGAATCATAGAAAATGTTAAATATTTGACTAGATCCGTAATAATAGTCTCTGTTGTTTTGAAAAAAGAAAGCCAACTCGGTAATTCGCCCCGGTAATCAACAACGTGCAACCCAATAAATTCTAACGATTCTTCTATGTGTACAATAGTCATCACGTATTAGTCATTACATATTAGTTTTAATAATGTTCTATGTGTACAATAGTCATCAATCACGTATTAGTCATGTCATTACATATTAGTTTTAATAATGTTCTATGTGTACAATAGTCATCACGTATTAGTCATTACATATTAGTTTTAATAATGTTCTATGTGTACAATAGTCATCAATCACGTATTAGTCATTACATATTAGTTTTAATAATGTTCTATGTGTACAATAGTCATCACGTATTAGTCATGTCATTACATATTAGTTTTAATAATGTTCTATGTGTACAATAGTCATCAATCACGTATTAGTCATGTCATTACATATTAGTTTTAATAATGTTCTATGTGTACAATAGTCATCAATCACGTATTAGTCATTACATATTAGTTTTAATAATGTTCTATGTGTACAATAGTCATCAATCACGTATTAGTCATTACATATTAGTTTTAATAATGTTCTATGTGTACAATAGTCATCAATCACGTATTAGTCATTACATATTAGTTTTAATAATGTTCTATGTGTACAATAGTCATCACGTATTAGTCATTACATATTAGTTTTAATAATGTTCTATGTGTACAATAGTCATCAATCACGTATTAGTCATGTCATTACATATTAGTTTTAATAATGAAATGATTCTGTCGACCTAACAGATAACAGCAATATCCACCAAATTGTCTTTCAATTGGGGATATCGTCGGTATCAGCAGATAGGAAGACATCTCTAATCACCAATCACGTTGATTAGACTCTTATATTACCGCCGAAGAAGCTGTCATAAGACTCAGACTCTTCTAGGGAAGGGAGAGCCAGCCGGACGACACCACCACTATTAGGTAGCAAGCAGCCTTTCTTAGCCTTTTTTCGGTTTGTCGGGGGCATCTATTGGTGTTCTTACTACCTAATCCAAGACAACTTTTACCGTAAAAACATATTTGATAATTATACAACGGAATACTCTGATAAGAATCAAAATCCAATTTCGTGTTACTTCATGGTGAACATAATCTGCCAAAATCTCTTCGATTCCCACATGAATATGCCAGAATAACAAGATATTTAGCAGAATCGGAGTGGATACATTTGCTATAAGAATGGTAGGGATTAAAGAAGCAGCAGTAATTCTTTGAAGCAGCCCTACGTTGTTAGCTAAGGTTTTTTCTCTTGCATGAGTTTTTTTCATTGCTTTTTTCACCTCCTTTTATCGAGTTTTTTCCTTTCTTAAGATCGGAATTAATTCCAGAGACCTGCTGTATTCTTCCCTATTTCTGAAAAGCTTTATTTAGCAATAATGATCGTTTAATGGTTGACAGTGGAATCCATATATATTATGCTTTTTTCTTTATAAAGAAAAAAGCATACCCGTGTTAACCTAAATGCTTCTTCGTTTTTTACTGGCTATATGCGATTATTTCACTCATAAACTATTTCCATTGATCTAAGCTGGTAAGAAGCCAGCCTTATGGCTAATCAGATTAGCCATAATACTTCAGATAGTCAGAATCATGAATTGCTGCACCGTAGTATCCAATAAACAGTTTTTCAAGGGTTAAAGTAGGTCCAAATCGTGACAGAATCTTTTGACCGTGGAAAAATCCCCCCATAACAACACCATAATTGTTTTTTTTAGAGGGCAAGAACATGAGTAGAAATCACCAGCTAAAATGGCAAGAATGATCATCCGGATACAAGAATATGTAATGATTAGCAATCAGGGTTAAACAGTGAAAAATAAATAAGAAGATAAGCGATGGCGGCTTGTTGGATTGGATGATTCCCCCCCATATTCCCCATGGACAGCCCAGTATGTATCCGCTCAAGGATGCGTAGACCTAAACTAGATCTTAATTGTTTACCATTCAAATGCCGGATATAGCTAGTAGCCCAAGAACAACTTCTTCGATAATAAATTGTACCACCCCTTTCCCTTGCTTCTTGTTTTGTGCTGCTTGTTGCCCCCGGTCTTTTTTCTTCTGCTTCTGGGTCGCATTTTCTGCAGTGCATGATATTCAAATTGGGATCTGAACGACGAATAAATAAGCAATTGGAATAAAATCTTCTACTATTTACTGTTCGTACTAGGGAAAGATTCTCTGCTTTCAAAGAACAAACACATCTTCTCTGCTTTCTTAGTCTTGTTGAGTGAAACCATGGTTGTTCCCAAAGACAAAAAACCAGGGAGGGGAGGGAAACAACCTATCTTCTTTTGTACTCTCTTGATTTAAGGTGCTAAAAGAAGAGCTGTTAAGGGGATGATGCTAATTAATGTGGGAACAACCTATTATATTTCTACTTGATTAGGTTAATGTAGCCGCTTTTTTCCGCTGGTAAAAAGCATTAATACTCAATATCATCCGGAACAACCGGCATAGTGGATTAAGCGCTTATTCTGATAACATGGGGAACAAGTTGTTGGGAAGTAGACTACCACCCAATCATCTATCTGGGGGGCGGCTATTGTCAAGCAGTAGTTTTTTTTGCTGGAGAACTTCAGCCAGCGATAGAAGCATAATAAATACCAGCGACGTATCTTTTTTAGGTTAAAATCTGCTCTTGTGGTGATCCAATCTGCTTCTTTAAAGTAAAGGGGGGGAAAAGAGCTCCAAGTGAATTATTCTGCTGGAACATATTCCTCTGCTCTGATGGCGGGCGCTCCAACTCTCTAGTTGTTTCTTTCACCTCAAGACAAGATACGTCTCTCGAATCAGCCAGCAGATTACGCCGCGGGACTGTCTCATCAAGTTCTAGAACTTCTATTCTACTAGGGCTATAGCTGCTCGAATAACAGCTATTCCCGAATAATTCTTCGAATAACAGCTATTCCCGAACGAATAATTCTTCGAATAACAGCTATTCCCGAACGAATAATTCTTCGAATAACAGCTATTCCCGAACGAATAATTCTTCGAATAACAGCTATTCCCGAACGAATAATTCTTCGAATAACAGCTATTCCCGAATAATTCTTCGAATAACAGCTATTCCCGAACGAATAATTCTTCGAATAACAGCTATTCCCGAATAATTCTTCGAATAACAGCTATTCCCGAATAATTCTTCGAATAACAGCTATTCCCGAACGAATAATTCTTCGAATAACAGCTATTCCCGAATAATTCGATAGCATTATGTTCGAGCAGCTATAGCCCTAGTAGAAGTTCTAGAACTGGCACCTTCGAGGGAGGAGCTGGTCTTCTTTATTGGTCTACGCCTAGAACTTCCCGCCGATCATAGTAGGTCTTCTTGCGTGTTGATCCATTTATTCCGGATCATACTGCTTCTTGATCATTCCGAAGAACTCCGAGGTGGGTGATAAATAAGGAGAATAATTCTTCCATATATTTTCGTGTAAGGCTACCAACAGGGATTGATATACTACCATGATAGAGATGTTCGCCCGCCATATTTGGTAGCCTTACACGATCGTCTTTCTTGTTCAACAAGACTACTCTTGAGTGGACAAGAATTACAAGTTGGATCAAGGGCAGCAAGCAAACAGAAGATTAGCACTCTATATTCAAGATTCTTGAATAAAGTAGGGTGAAAGGCCACGATCTTGTTGCGTCTTTGAAGATTATCCAATTCTGTTATTCCCAGATTATCGACGAATGCTTCTTCGGATGCAAGACTCATAATTATTTATTGTTCTTAAAGGTACTCATCTGTGCTTCCCAAATACTTCTTCTGATTAAAGAGGTATGCCATCTTAATTTTCTATTTCGATGGTTACGCCCAGAAGTATTGCAGAAATTACCGGATCCTCATGTGTTGTAATTGAAGGTGCTACCACCCGTACTACTTCTTATTAGGTGAAGATCCAAATGCGTTCATATACTTCTTAGAAAAACATTCCCTAGCAGGTTAATTCAAGAATTGTACGACTGGTGTTCCAGGAAATGACAAGAGTAGCATCACTTATTAAGATACCAGAAGATGTATTATCTGTTCTATGGAATAATCTTCTATCTAAGATTGGAATTACAGATTCATGTATAAGACATAGAAAAAATGGATCATTGTTCTAATGATAAAATAGAGCGGGGTATAGTCAACAAAATAAGACTCATTAAGGTAGCTGCTCAAAGCAACAAAGTAACATATTTTCCATTCGAGGAAAGAAATCTAACAACGTTGTTTGTTAGATTTCTTTTTTTCTAGTCGTCGGATTATCCTAAAAAAAGAGTTCTCTTTTGTCCGCGTAAAACATAGATTTTGTTAGCTGTCTCCCGTGGACTATTGCTCAACATCAAGGTGGTTGAAGAAAATGCGTTCTTTTTGATCACTTGTGATACACTAATCTCTCCCAAAGAACATACATAATCTTTATTCATTCGTTGCAATTTATTAGCATTTGCGAGTTGGACCATTCCTTTACACCACTTGGATGCTCCGGATACACTTGAGTACGGATAGTTTGCACTGGCTTGAAAACATTCTTTGAAAACCTGTTCTACAACACGGTCATTGCTCTCATTGCCTCCTACTTTTTGCGACGATACCAGCAGGTGAAGTCGTTTTCTTAGTTTGATAATTCGACTTATTTTGGGTAATCCATCATTATATAATAATACATAAAAAGTAATATAAAACACGCATAACCAAACGAATTGTGTCAAATACGTAAATTGATCTAGTTGAGGCATTTTTCATTCACTTTTTTTTACTTACCACTTACCGATGATTCCAATACTTATTGAATGCACGCAAACAAATCGGGGCCTACCGGTTGTTTTTTGCCGTTGATAGCTGCCTCAGACGGCATCCATCACCAATTATACCTATACCAAAAAAGTAGCATATGTGGTTGTCCACCAGTGGAGCAACGAGTCCTATTTATTGGGCGGCTAATGTCCTGTGGTGAATTTGTAGGCCTTCTACGTCATCTTGTTTTATAGAATTATGATATAAGAAGGGTGCTGCCTGTAATTGTCAATGACTCTCTGTATCTGTAAAAAACCTGCTTCGAACTACTGACCGCTTAGACCCTCCGACCCTGCATCGATAATAAATAATCGAGTGTCCAAAAAAAAGAGTAAAAAAACCACCAAGCGTCATCTTGTTTTATAGAATTATGATATAAGAAGGGTGCTGCCTGTAATTGTCAATGACTCTCTGTATCTGTAAAAAACCTGCTTCGTCGTTCGAGACATCGGAGTATCTTGGTTTGAAGTGGCTACAATCCATTATTTCTTCTTAGAAGCACAGAGCTTCTCTCACCGTAGAAGGTTGTTATCGTCTATCGGAAAATCTCTACCAATTCAATTTATTTGCCTCTTTTACCACGATATTACTTATTTCTGGTTTCATGTTCAAAATGGAGAATATTCTCCATTGACTATAAAATACTTTTCTACTTCTGAGAAGACTCTTGGGAAGAGAAGCTATATAACCTGCGATTGCTACAGCATAACCTCCTTTCACTGAATTCAAAATAAATCCTTTTACCAAATTTTGTTGGTCACTTCGCCAAATCTTGGTGGGTTCAATCCAAACTAGTTTTCTTTTACATTTTATTTCTAATGGTTTCGGCAAAAGCATCTTTGGTTCACCAAACACTTCTACATCTTCAATTCCAAAATGAAAAAACCTTGCTTCTTGGTGATTGGTGATTGGCACTCCTTTCAGTTCATGTTGGAAACAAATTATTGGAGTTTTCAGTCCTGTATCCACCACCAAGACCTTGTTTTGTTGTATCACTGAACATCGTATAGCGCTCCCACGTAATGGATTAAAACTATAATTATATTTGGTAAATAATTGACTAAAGCTCATTAGCTCATTTTCAGCAGTAGCTCAATTTCTGTCACCTAATTCTTCGTCGTTTTCAAACCAGTTGAATTATTGAGCAAGCTGCTTCAAGAGAGGTACTTACTTTTGATGGTATGCTTCCGTCTTGAAACAGCTCTTTAAATACTTATCATAGTAAGTAGGCCTTAGGCCTAGAGTAGTACACTAGGCCATGAAATAATGATGTTCATGGCCTAGTGTACTACTCTAGGTACACTGATCGTGGCAGAAAGGACATCATTGTGTTTACAGCGCCCGAAAAAAGGTTTGAATGAAGGAAGCCTTCGGACCATCTTATTACGCTCTAACCCTTTCTTTTTAATAAAAGTACTGCTGTCAAAAACCAGCAGCCTGCCTCCTTATTAGCACTGGTCACCATAGATACCAAGTCAGTCCTTCATGCAGAAGAGAAGCCTCAACATTTAGCGGCGCTCAAGAATAATCATCGGGATTGGTTATTATCCTATTCTTTCAGAAGTTGTGATGGCACTCCATCCAGGTAATAACGCAGAAAAGCACCTATCATAAAAAAGGAGGCTCTATCTACTAATCATAAAAGAACACGGCGGATCATACTTTTTTCATAGCAGGGGCGATTCAAACAAAAAACGGACTGCAATCGTCAGCATAGTGCTTCTTTCTTCTGCATAACCGGGGGGCATACATAATAAATAGGACGAAGACACCTTTTTTTCTTGGAATATCGTATTCGCCACGTAGATAATCCAAAGAATTTAAACACGACGTTTTTTAGGGGGTCGGCATCCATTATGTGGCGTTGGGGTTACATCGCGAATTTTGGTAATAATAAGACCTCCTAGTTTTAAACCACGTAGCGAAGATTCCTTTCCATAACCCAATCCTTTGATTCTCACTTCAACGAACTTAAATCCAAGTTGAATGGCAGCTCGCGCGGCATTTTCCGCAGTTGCTTGAGCAGCATAATTGGTTGAGCGACGAGATCCCTTAAACCCCACTGAACCTGAGGAGGACCAAGTTTTTGTATTTCCGTCATAATCCGTTGAAGTAATAATTGTATTACCAAAAGTTGATTGAATATAAGTAATACAGTGTTTTTTTTGCATATTAGTAATACCGTTATAACTAAGGTGCTTCTTTTCTTGCATGATTGGTTTTTTAATGTTTGAGGTGTCGATACCATCGATTCTTCCGTTTTTTAGTAATACTACCTATAAGCGGCGCATCAAACAAACTCCAATGCAACAAGAGAATATCTCCTCTTGAGCTTTCTTTAGAGTTGCTCAAGAGGAGATATTACTGGAAAAACTAATGTATCTCAATTTGCTAGAAGTCTTAGCATTAGTATGAGTTCGTTGGCCGCGTAGGGGCAATCCTGCATTATGGCGAAACCCGCGATAACAACCAATACTAATTAATCGTTTGATGTCTCTCTGAATGACTCTCTCCAATTCTGAATCGACTAAATAATTTTTACTTATTATTTCTATAATTTGGTCAAATTGATACTTAGTTAACTTATTAACCTTGATGTTATCGCTGGGGCCTAATTGATCACAAACTTGAATTGCCTTTTTAGGCCCAATTCCAAAGATTCGAGTTGAGGCAATTTTCACCTGTTTATTGGAATTTAAATTGGTTCCTAAAATATTATATGACATGATTTATTTTTTTTTTCCTTGTTTTTTATGTATAATTTCGTTTCGATACTGTATACCCCTCCCTTTATAAACTTCGGGAGGTTTACAACTTTTGACAATGGCAGCAAATTGAGTTACTTTTTGATGATCCATTCCAGTACAACGAATAGGAGTAGGCTTTAAGCAAAAAACGCGAACTGGAGGTGTAACTTGAAGTCGAATCTCATGACTAAATCCTAATTTTGAATATGAAATAGAGCCTTGTGCGTTAGTACTGGCTTTGTATCCAACTCCAATTATTTCCAAAAAACAAAAGAATTTGGCTTCCATAAACTTTACTCTCGATTTTTTTTAAAAAACTTGGCATAGAATCTCACCGCCAAAATTATTGGTTTTTTGTGCTTCACGATCACATATCAAATTTCCCTTTGAAGTGGATAAGATGGTTATACCAAGTCCTTCCCTTTTTTTTGATAAACGATTCTTTTTTGAATAAATTCGAAAACCTGGTTTAGATATTGTTTCCATTTTTATTACAGAAAAATGATAATACTTTAAGACTATTCTCAAGCTTCCTTCCTGCTGAGAGAATCCGTGGATATAACCCTCATTGTACAAGATTCTGCAAAAATCCCAACAAAGACGCGAAACAGGCATACAAGCAGCGCGTTTTCTATCGCTTATTAGAGCAGCTTTGAAGGAGGAAAAATGAAGAACACGCTTTTTAGCTTTTTGCGCATTTTTTATACTAGATAAAAGATTACTTAATGTATGCATAAAATAATTTTATAAAATTGGTATTTCTAAACAGAATCAGTTGATTCTTCACAGAAAGAAACCGTTAGCTCCAATTGGAGGTGTGACAGCAAGATGATCTTGATGGTTGGTTTTTGTCTTTTTTGAAGATGATCTTATGACAAGGTCTTACTGTTCCGTATTTATTAACTAAAGTGGTGTTCAAATGTGGATGGTCTAACGATAATATACCTTCGAATACGAGTGGCTTCTTTCTCGGTGAACAGATATTTGGTTAATTCTATTCGAATAGAATTAACCTTTCACCGATAAGATTCAACTATTCGAATGAGAATGACCATCACGATAGCTACTCGAATATGTTGTGACGTATCACCTCGAAGAAGAAAGACGCTATTGAAGGCCTTCATAATGTGAACTAAAAGCAGTAGTTGTTTCATCACGCATTAGGTACCTACCAACACGATTTGTTTATGCCTATTAAAGAACCTTTAGAAGCTAATTCACGAAAAACTATACGAGAAATGCGAAATAACTTATGTACGGAACGAGGGCGCCCCGTGAAAATACACCGGTTTCTTACTCGTGTTTTGGAACTATTTCTTGGCAACTTAGACAACTTAAAAAAATATTCATAACGGTTACAGTAGACGCGTGGAATTTTCTATTTCCTCGTCGACCCTGATTCAAACCCGTACGTGATAGTCTCCCATCATACGGCTCCTTGCCTGTCATCTTCCCGATTCGTCGCGAAGAAGTCGGATGCATGGACACTTTAGCATATCCCGACGATTGATTCTTCACGATCGGAGCTTTTTGCCCCATCCCAATCCTACACACCATAATATTTTCTTTATGAATAAGGGGGTTGGTTAGCCCTTCTTATATTTCTGAGAGTTATTCATAAAAAAGGTGCGCAGGATTACACAGTTCCGAGATTCCATGATTCCTGGGCCGTTGGTAAGGCTCCCGCTCTACGCCGGAGGCGCACTAAAAGAACGGGAAGGGGCAGAAAATTCCTTTCCCTTGCGCCTTCTTTGGCGGCCTCTCTCTGATAACGCGGGTCTCCTGTTCTTCGATAAAAAATGGAAGCTTCCTATTACGACGCTGACGCTACGGTTCTTCATTCAGTAATTTTCATTAGCCTTCAACCTGTTCACCAATACCTGCTGGGTATTTGTCACGCCCTTCTATGCTAGAAGAGATTATTCATCGGGAATACCGGAATTACAAAGGCGTGTATCCTTTATTCCCTTTTCTACCCAGCTTCACACCTACATCATTTTTGTTTGGATCAATGTCCTAAAGAAGGCATGTGGGTACGCTGTTACCCTGTTCTAAAGAATAAAGGGAGAAGGACTTTCACCTTCATGGAAACAAAAAGAAACTCAGTTCACTCCGTGAGTTTAGATCACATAGAGCGCACAGGTGTTCGTCTTGGACTCATTGACCTGTGAACAGGTCGCACTATCTTATTAGGAAGATTTCTATCTTGACAAATGGCTTTACAATACATTCGTTTTAATTCATATTTAGCCACAAGCAATCTACGTTTGTGATCTCGTATAATTTGATTTGACATAAAAAATTAAAAAACCTCTTTTTGCAAAAAGCCACTCCACGAAATTACAGTCTCATCTTGTGTGTTGGCTGAAGTGATAATAGTTACATCAAACCCTCGAATATGCTCGAAATGATCTTGTATTTCGGGAAATGATCGTAACAACGTTGATAATTGAATGGAGTTTTTTCGTATTTTGACTGGATAATCGTAAAAAGATATTATCGTAACAAGTTTTTCCAAGAAATTATACATGATATGCCCTCGTAGAGTGCTTCGTGCTAGGTAAGAAGTGACATATCCTCCTGCACCACTCTTCTCCTTCTCGGACTCCTGATTTACACGGAACGACGTATTTGTCGCTCTACTTCGTTGTATGAATAATTTTTGACCACGAACAATTTCCATGGCTAATTTAACATTCTTTATGAAATTCTTCGAGGGTGGTGCCTTTTTGGAACGAAGTGGAACTACTATTATTTCACACAATCTGGGAACTTCCATTATGTTTTCGTAATTCATTTTGAGCAATAAATCTGGACGTATTACCTGATCGTAATGAAACTCGAGTCTATTTGTTGGAGAGAACATAATTGATTTGGCCTTCTTTATTTGGAGAACATAATCAGCAGTAGTTCTTCTGACCACGCACGGGGGGGAGCCTACGTGATATTATCCGGTCTATATCAAGAAGCGGCTCTGTCTGGCTCCTCTCGGTTGGGCTACTCTAGCGTCCGTAAACTGCCTCTATCAGAGGAGACTCTATCTACGATTGTTGTTCAATAAGAGTTAGTTTATTTAATAGGATGATCTTTCGTCTAATAAAACTAGGTAGGAGGACTATCGTGCTATCTTCTTGGGTCTCACGATACGATGATGCAGCTCAAGAACTAAAGCTATCAGCAGAGAAGGTCTTCTAATTGAAGAACAATTGATGCTATGTCGTATACCTGATGTTCAATAGAATGTAGCGGACACTAGCCACCACGAATAATCATCTGCTGATATCAAAAAACGCTATCCACGAATAATCATCTGCTGATACTCAGATCTACATGCGATCTTGCCGCTATCGCGGGAATATGGGACGACAGCAGAGTGTTTCTGCTTCAATGTTCTACAATAAGGGAATGGTGAGAATGCATCACCGTAAGGGATAATAGCAAGATTGGTATCAGTGCTCCCGAGCAAGAATTGCTAATATCTTGGCTCATCGTGTAACACACGAGATCGTGATATTGGAGCTGTCACGAGCCGTTATCAAACTCCTTGTTGAATTGGGAAGGAGATCTCCTGCTGGTTAATTCCTTCGAAAAAAGGTACCTAGTAGTTGCTTCACTAGTAGGATATTCGTACGGAGAACACAATCTTAGCAACCAGGTGAGTTCTTCCATGGCACATGATTGATGGCAGAGCGGAAGGAACAAGATCAGCATTTTTCGATGTTTGGTCAAGAATCATCTGCTGGCTCCTCTTTTTTATGAACGTTAGAAGCAGCTTCCACGTATCTTGTCTAGGGTGCTTCTTTCCGCAGCAAAGAAGCACCCTACTCTTACTGGTGATAGAATCGGTTGTATCATTAGGTCTTCTTTGTATACCAACGACGTAATAAAGCAGCGAGTTGTCTAGACCTAGACGCCTTATTCGCAGCAAGTCAGCGAATCATCTGCGAGATCATCGGAGACATATTCTTATGACCACTTAAAAAACTTGATCGACAAACCCAGTTTATGCGCGGCTAATATAGCAGCTTGTTGAGCATTCGACAAACTGACGCAATCCATTTCAAATGAGATTTGTCCCTTCAACACACGAGCAATCCAACCTTTAGTATTTCCCTTGCCCTTTCCCATTCGCACTTCTGCCGGTTTACTGGTAATAGGAATATCTGCGAAAACTCTTACCCATATTTTAGAATTTCTTCTAAATTTTCTGCTTATAGCACGACGCGCTGCTTCAATTGCTTGATACGAAATACGGCCAGCTTCACAACTTTTAATGCCATATTTTCCAAAACAAAGAAGTTCTGTACTACCGTCTTCTTTGCAACCTTTATTACATCTGCCTCTTCGATATTTACGAAATTTTGTACGTTTTGGATATAGCACAACTTCTTGTCCCTTTTTTTTGTGTTAGAAAATATGAAACCCACACTTTGACACCTAAGATTCCATAAGGAGTAGATGCTTGTGTTTTCGCATAATCGATTTGATCGGAAAAAACATGTAAAGATGTTTCACCGTACTTTTTGCATTCAGTTTTAGCTATTTCCGCACCATTTAATCGACCTGAACAACCAATACGGATCCCCTTCACATATGGGCATTTTTTAATCTGTTTAAATATAGATCTACATATTTGTCGAAATGATTTTTTTTGTTCTAGTTTCCAAGATATTTCTTGAGCAATTGGAGAGGCACTTTGATAAACAGCTGCTATTTTGACTGGCTGAATTAAGGTATTAGTTAAAGTTCGATTAGGAAATAAAGATTGCATTTTTATCAAATAATAACGACTGGAAAGATTAGTAGCTTCCTTGTTGAATCGGGGGGCAGCATACCTCAAAAATATGATAGCATCGAAAAAATACAATAATTGCTTCTTGGTGGACCTGCTGGTTTGATACTCCCGTCTTCCTTGCTCGGTATCATGTTTTTCCGGAAGAATACGTGCTTCGGTTCTAACTCTTCTAACCTTCTTCATAGGATCGAATAATCTTTGACGAATTTGAAAGAAGTATTGCATTACGAAATAATCCAAGAAAATAGCAGCGTCTCCCATATCTTGTTTTTCGTTTGGCTCGTTACAGGTTGTTACAGCTACCGGTTGTTTTGGCGCGATTGCGAAGCGAGAGAACAACGCATCATAGCGTTCTGATCCCGACGCTCTTCCGGTTGTTATACCGGTAGCAATTCTCTTGTCTTTAACCGGAGGATTTTTATTATTAGGCGGGATACTTTTTTCTATTGAAAAGTAGTGCATAAGATGGTCCATCCAATCGCTGACTCGAAGTAATTGGTCAATCTTCGATCGTCTGCAAGGTATCCTAAAAAAAGGGAAGCGTTTTTCGTCCCAAATCCCGCCTACTCTCTGTTTTTTCATACGCTCCTCAGAAAAGAAGGCCTCCTTTTTTTCTTCATACGAAGAGGATGGTATTCCCCCAAGAAGATTATTCTTCCGCTTCGATAGGCCTTCTTGTTGATGTCTCGACGATTGGCCATCCAGAAAAAATACATGAATAAATGTCCTTTTAGGAAAATGGTGAATAATACACCTACCGATACGAAAGCCAAACGTGTTTCCCGTAGGACGTATTGAACCAAAATAATCTCTAAAATTGAAATCTTGATACAACAATTTTCCGTAGTAATAATCACTAAACCAACTGGGATCTGAACTACGATTCAGATTGAGTCTGACTGAAATCGGATTGACTTTTTGTGCCATAAACTATAGTTTACTGTACCTTTCTTTTTTGAATGGGGGCTTTCTTTTGCTGCTCTTACCACCGGTTTTCCGTGTAGAAGCAAACTCTCCAAATTTATGACCAACCATTTCTTCAGTAATCCTTAAACCAACAAAACCTTTTCCGTTATAAATTTGTGCATAGCAACCAACAAATTGAGGCAAAATACAAGATCTACGTGACCAAATTCTCCACCTAATTATCTTCTTTTTGAACAAGCAAGTATCCACAAAAGGACCTTTCCATATAGAGCGTGTCATAAACTAATTCGTTTTCTTACTACTGTTCTAAATCCACCTTTGGTAGGCTTGCCCCAAGGTGATACCGAAGGTCTACCTCCTTTAGTGCGTCCTTCACCGCCTCCATGAGGATGATCAACTGGATTCATAGCAACACCCCGAACAATAGGGCGTCTGCCTAACCACCGGCTTTGTCCTGCTTTTTTGCTAAGCTTACTACGTTTTTGACCATGATTAGAAACTATACCAATAGTAGCTCGGCATCGGGAATCTATTAGTTTGTCAACACCCGAAGGTAACCGCACAATACATTGTGGTGTATTCTCAACTTTCTTAATTATTTGAGCAAAGGTTCCCGCAGCTCGAGTCAACTTTGCGCCTTGACCTGGGTTCCTTTCGATATTATGTACCCACGTGCCTATAGGTATTTTGGCTAATGGTATGCAATTCCCGACCATTTTTTCGAAGGCCTTTTGATAATTGTCACTGGCCTTAGAAGCGTCGTGTAGCCAAGGGCTGCTATCAGCATGGCTCCTATTCGATTCCTCCCGCGTCTTCTCCGAAAAAAAGGCATTGGATGAGACATGGGAAGGTTTTTTACTGTTGATGTGAATAAAATTCATCACCGTCTTCTTGCCTTCCAATTTTTCACTGGCTAATATATAAGTGAAAGAGGTGCCCACTCGACCCCCCTTTTTTGCTGCAGCGAAGAGCCCGTGTGGATTGCGTTCTTCGTGCTTGTAGAAAAAAGGGTGCTCTTCTCGTGTCCCCAATATTCTCGGAGCCTTCAAGCCATTATTTTTTCTAGCCCAAGAAAAAGGGAGTACGAGATCAGCGCTGCCTCTTTTTTCGCTTGTTGAAGGCGCCTGTCGGAGCTGCTCTCCCGCCGCTAGGGCTTCTTTATAATGCTTCATAATGAAGCGGAAATACAAAGAAGTCCTAGCGGGCTTCTTTGCTGCATCATTATTTGCTATGCTACCCTTGACATCTTGTGATACGGCCCTAAGGTCTTCTCGTGTCCAATATCTGCGCTCCCTTTCTTCGAACAACGTTTTTTCGTATTTCCGAGCTAGCGAAGAGCCATTATTTTTTCTATGAGTACCAACAATCTTCGCTAAACTAGAAAAAGCCGCGATAGCCGGGTGCTTCCCACGGCGTAGAACCCCTTCGATCCATCGTACTAAAGCAATCCAAGACGAACGATTTGGGTCATATTCGATTCTTTCCACAATGCCCACCATAGAAGTGCTTCGTTTGAAATCAATTTTTCGCTGCAATCGCTTCGATCCACCCCCTCGGTGAAAAACCGTAATACGCCCTGATGAATTTCTTCCAGCAGAACTCCGTTTTTTTAAATGAAAAGTTAATTGTTTTAGTGGTAGGAGATAAGGGCGATCGCCGATACCACCACTTCATCTAGGAATAATTTTATTTTAGTGATAGCTCATTGTTCTGGGCCTTGTTGCGTCATCTTGCTTGACGGTACCACCTTCATCTCCTCCGAACCGTACGTGCGAGTCTCCCCGCATACGGCTCTCCAAGCCCCTCTGTCGTCTGATTTTGTTGGGCGAGCCCAATGAAGTAGTATCCTGCTATAATATCAAGAAGCGTATGTCGCACAACAAGGGTCCGTTACTCCGAACAACCAACGTTGGGTATCGAAATCTTCTTGCGGTCCGAAAGAATAAATATCTTTTAGAACGGTAGTATCTATTCCCGATGATTCCGAAGAATGCTCTGGGCCCCTTCGCGGTAGTATTTTTTCCGTTACTACGAGTCCCCTCCCCCGTTGCCTAATCACTTCTTAATCTAGCTTTTTTCTGACAGAAGAAAGTCTTCTCTGGTGACATACTGATGTCTTCTTGATCAGCAATTCATAGTTTCTAGGCAATCCCGAGTTTCGTTTCTAGTGTTGTGTCGACTGTTTGTTCATTAGGGTTGCTTCTTTGTAGCTCATTTCCCGTAGTATCATTCTCCCAGTTGTGTTCTTCCACTAACAACCCGAAAAGCAGGGGGTGGCTGCAGTGGGATGATATGATCTCCAGACCTTTTTTCCGATAAAGAAACGAACAAGTGGCAGTTCCATGTTCCATAGAACCTCTAGCTCGGAGAACAACTCCTTAGCGCAATCGTTTTTCATATTCTCAATCGCCTGCGTTTCTTGTTCCCCTTCTCACCTACATGCTACAATACCCCTTGTTGGGCTTTCCCCGCGAGGATAGTGGGACGCTTTACACAGAACACTCCGTGCCGGTGGCTTCCGGAGACGCATTACTAACTAACTTGGCGCACCTTTTCCCTTCCAACTATTTCTCATACTGTTAGCCTCCTTTATTTTGTTGAATTTGCATCAATGACACCCGAATGTACCTATACTGAAAAGCAACTGCTGAGAAAAAATAATCGATAGGTACACCTCGATCGAAGAACTGTTACCATAAAATATATACTACGAATAAGCGAGTTTGAGGAGGAATAAAACCCTCTCTCTGAGTGTTGTTATACGACTAGTTCCAGAGGTGAATGTTAAGAGGACCAAGTAGATATCAACAAGGTGCAGCAATATCTATCGTAGTCATGCCCCCCGCAACAAGGTTTTTTCCATTAGATTAGCGCTTCTAGCCAGCAGCCCGCCCCTTGAAAAGAAGACATTCAGCTTCTTGATATTCGTGTCTGCTTCTTTTCAAGGGTAGTAATCAATCTCATGCGGGGTACCAATAATGGCTCTTTTTTCACACCATTTCTTTATATTCTTTCCATAGTAGCGAGGATGTTCTTCTCATGTTCTTCTATTTAAACGGGTTTGATAATAAGAGAGAATTTTCAATTGAACTCCAAGTAGATCATGTAGTTTTAACCAATTCAACTTTTCACGCAATTTATGCGTCTCCATGACCAGCAATTGTTTATGCATTCTCATTCCAAATTGTTCTCTAGACTTTTTATCAATATGAGGTGATCGTAATACTGTATATAAAATTTGTTTTTTAGGCAATCCAATCTTGCTGCGTGTGTTATTAAGAAGCCGCCCTGCTGACCTTTTTTGATTCTCGAAAGATTTAATAACGATGCATATTTTGGTAGTCATTATTCCACGTGGTTTTTTATTCAGGATCGGGAATCCGAGCTAGCTCTCTCTAGACTGACTAGATGATTCTAATCAAAATAATTTGATGCCTCTCAGAACCTCTCAGAACCACACAATTCATATTTTATTGTCGAGCTAGCTCTCTCTAGACTAGATGATTCTAATCAAAATAATTTGATGCCTCTCAGAACCTCTCAGACACAATTCATATTATTTTATTGTCGAGCTAGCTCTCTCTAGACTAGATGATTCTAATCAAAATAATTTGATGCAGAACCTCTCAGAACCTCTCAGACACAATTCATATTATTTTATTGTCGAGCTAGCTCTCTCTAGACTAGATGATTCTAATCAAAATAATTTGATGCCTCTCAGAACCTCTCAGAACCACACAATTCATATTATTTATTGTCGAGCTAGCTCTCTCTAGACTAGATGATTCTAATCAAAATAATTTGATGCCTCATTGGTGGCATAATCCTGCTGAAGGGGCATACTACTACAGCAAGCAGGATGTCAAACAACCCCCACTGAACAGGGAAGTTCTTCAGCGCTCACCCCCTTTTTTCCTTTATTGGCGCCGCTTAATAACCCTTTATGGGAGTACGCAGGAAACAACGGTCAAGGTATATATAATTTTTTATACGCCTTCAATTCACTAAGATGGACTCAAGAATCTAGCACAATTGATCGCGGTGGGCTGTCAATTGTGCTAGATTCCGTTAATCTTCGAACAACTTCTTGTAGAAGACCGGCGGATGGATTCATAGCAGACTAATCAGATTGTTGATTCTTCAGCAATATCCTTCTTATACAAGATTACTGATTCTCTTGTAGAAGATATTACAGTAATATCTTACCACCGGATAGAAGTCCATCTTATAATGAATAATGGTTTTTCGAAAAGAACTTCTTGCTAACGCACTAAAGCGTGGTCTGCATCTGCAAAAAAGGGAAGCCAGAAACAGCAGAGAAGGTATCATCCGGCTTCTCTAAAGTTCTGCTGATGTCAACAAAAAAGAAAGGGGGGGCAGGCAAGCACTTCTTTCTCTAGAAGTACCAGCAGAACAACGTCGGCTAGTCACCTATTATTCAGTTTGAACGTATCATGAATAATGACATTTGCTGACGATATTATTCGAGCTTATTACGCTCGGAGTAAACATCATTTCTGTTCGATCTTGCTACATCGCATCGAGATCGTCGAGATTGTACAGGCAATGAATGAGCCGTCTATTTGAACAAAATCGCTGCATTCATTAGAATTAGCGGCTAACCTCTTACTGGAAGCCCCCACGACGAAGAATATAATCATCCTTTGAGTCCGAAAAAACAATCTTCTGTCGAGCAGCGACTTTGTCGATATGATTAAAAAAAGGGTTAGCTCCGATTCTTCTATCGCAACAAAGAAGCAGCCTATTCAGCCTATTAGGTATGAAAATGCTTCTTTGACGTTCTTCTATGAAAAACGTATTATCTTCAAGTAATGCAGTCACAAATGAGTTGTTTGTCTTGATGCTGCGGTCTTCTCCGCAAGTCCCCCTTCTCAATTATCAACAAGCATCTCAAGATTATGAAGGACTGTCGATAGGTTACATAGTCGATTGGAGGAGCCATAATATCTCTAGTCGTTCAAAATGCCTCATGTTGATTCTACAAGCCAGCAGAAAAACTCGAAAGGTTTTTTAAATAATCTATATCCTGCTAAGTGTGCTAACATGGAGTAATCCGCAATTTCCTAGCAAAAAACGGTCGTAATGAGAGTCCGGGACAGGGAATTTTCACACTGAGTCAGCAGGTTGTTATAAGGAAGAGCGACTTCTTCGCGGTTCGCGACCAATGATTCGGTGCTGCAAACTAAAAAACTCTCGTTCTTAATGATCCGGTCTTCATGGATGCGGACTCGCGTATATCCTCCGTGCTTAACACCAATAATTCATGACCGGTGATCTTTTCTTTCATCGAAGAAAAGCCTCCCCCGTTTTAAAATTGCGTTCATCTTCTTGAACTCATTGTAACTAGTTTATTTAACAATCTTTATTGGTTATTAGCCGACTTCTATTATGATATACTCCACCCTATTTTTTATTGGTTCAGTTGCAGACCTTTTCGCCTCATCAAATATTATGAGCGACTATTCAAAAGAAGACCTAGTTCTGCCGATTTTAAACACTAAAACTTATTTCCCCGAATAATAATAATTATGTTCTGGAGGCTTCAATGAAACATAATTTGCTTAGAAGACATCCCGGCGTATTCAACCAACCCTTGCTTGTAGGGGCCGGCCAACAATCATTATGTCGCACAACATTGGCCTCCTTGTAAGCACCCAGCAGGACATCATTGTTGGTTTTCCTACTACTCCTATATTGATTTCTCTTAGCAATACCCCCGATAGCAAGCAGCCCTTATGAACGATTAGTGACGAAAAAATGCTGGTCCAATTGGTTCTTCCGAAATGTTGGCATTCCTCCGGACCGCTGGAGTCTGAATGGACTCACCTTTTCCGGTTAGCTTCTGTAAATGGACTAATGGACTTGGATACGCTGTTTTTTCGTGTGCCTCCTTCCGGCATCATTTCTTCCCGGAGTCTGCTCGAAGAATTATTCCGCTATTAAGATTTGGTAATCATTCGGATGAGGTCATGATGCTTCTTGTTATGGTGACTCTGATATCAGGTCTGTTGCGGAAGCAATCTTCATTAGCAGTTCTGCCATTCGCTGCCAGCAAAAAAGATAACCATCTTCTGCTTGCTGTATTTACCAAAAGAAAAGGCCCAGCGAAAGAAACTATCATGCAAATAATGGAGGTTCTTTGATCGTATCAAAATCAATGTTAGTCTCGGATTATTCTGCTGGTTAACGACTTCTCAACAAGTGACATCAGCAGAACTGTATAAAAAAAGGTTGATCAAGAACCATTTTTTGAAATCTCGATACAGCAATTTGAAGTCTACTCTGCTAACGGTCTTAGTCGGTGTTACACCGTCTTCTAATTCTTAGAAGACGGTGTACCATATACAGCAAAATATGATGCAGAATAATTCCGGATACACCGGTTATAGCACACGGATATTTATTCATCAGATTGTAGATCTATAAAGAAGAAAGAGTCTCTGCACGAAGAATGATTCTGTCGCATCTATTAGATTGCAAAGTATCTTCTGAATAATCATGTAATAAACGAAAAAAGACGCGATGATTCAGGATAGGCGTGGATCTCTGCCTATTATGAGTTAACTCTTCGCGTTTGAAATCGGGAAAGCTGGTGCAGTTACCGAGAAGACGTACTGCCCCATTCTTGGCGTTGTGCACGGTATATTGCACGGTAGACCATTCGCCTGGTAGGGTAGCATGATCAAGATGATTCATGACTGGTCCCGCTCTTCTTTTCCCATTCCCGCTACCAATGAATGGTCTTCCAAGACAGGTTACTTACGAGTCACGACTTCCAATCTTTTAAACAATCGTTTTTTTTGATCAAAAAAAACGATAGAATTATTCATAGATAGCGATGAAGAGGCCATTTCTGTAAACGAAAATCATAGGTTTTAAGTAGTCAAAAATATTAAATATTATACGACGATAATATCAGGTCTGGAGAATTCATTACTGATATCAAGAGAGCTCTTTCCAGATTCTGAGCTACTAAATCCTCCTAATTTACTGAATAATTGGTAAACGAGGGTTAGAATTATTAAACTTTACTTCTAGGGAATAAAGATCGAGTACCGATTATTCGTCGAGAACACCACGTCGTATTATATAAAGGGTCAGTATCCTGCTCTAATTCTAATCGTTATCCTGACGTGGTTATTAGGCGCCCCGTTGTTTTTTGTTGATACGCACGGGTAAAGAACTTCAATACCCGTCATTCATGTGAAGAGCACATCTGTTGGCTTCCAACACCGAAGAATTACTGTTCCAATAAATCCTACTTACTATATAGTAAGTAGGATTTATTGCATTCCAAGAATTAAGGTCTACAGAGGATCAGCAGAGGATGACAATCTCCGCCGGAGATTGTCAATCCTCTTGGGTTCTATGAACAGTATGACCGTTCTATGAATAGTTGACTTCTGAAAACGCCTGTTATATGAGGCCCGAAACGATTAAAATTTCAAGCATCCACTTCTGTTGGAGCGGGTCCAGCGTATACAGTTTTATATTATTGCCCGGAACCGGCTGCTGGCTAATAAAAAACCATGCAGTATACGGATTTTTTAGTGCCTCTACTATTGCGAGGCCCCTCCCTTTTTTAGTCGGAAAGCAGTTCACCTTACAAATAATTCTTCCGCTTTGTGCATTAACTCAGCATTTTGAGTCAATTGAGCAGATGCTCAAAGAATCTTATTATCATTTTTCTACTTTTTTTGATCAGTTTGATCCCTAGAGTTACATCGTCGATGCCATTGAGACGCTAGAATTCTGTAACCAGTGTTATAGTTCTTTTTTATTGGCCTTGCCTTTGGCCTCCTATCCTAGATCAGAAGTTATACCAGAAATAGAGGCCGATAAAGAACTACTTTCTCCCGCAGCGCTTGATCAATATCTTTCAGAAACTGTTAGCGTCGGAAGAGTTATTGTCAATACCAACAATATAATTATGCTGCCTTGATGCCTTGAGGTATTATCACTCAAACACCCCTCTCATTTCGCCTACAGTGGACGGATGTAAGAGCGGTACACCTCCGGTGGTCTGTCTATCAACTGTTATAAGAGTTAATCTAAAAGAATAGATTGTTAAAAGATTAACTACTTTAACGCCGCTGAATTGTTAGTAATGACTTCTTTGAGAATGTTGAGCCTTCTAAGACCTGCGTACTTTTGATCTAAGAGTGGGATCTTAGCGGAATGACAAGAATTGTATCTTGGTAATTTGAAAAAGAAGTTGGTCAACCTTTTTTACTTTAGATCAGTATGAAGCTTGTCTCAACCACCCGGATCTTCGCCTTCATGGTTGTCTGATGTAGCGGCAAGATTCGAGGGACTCGTTATCAAGAAGACATGTCTCCCCCCAATCATTAGGCGGCCTTGTCATCTTCAAAAAACAACCTCCTTTAGGCCGCTTTCTTTTGCTTCCCTCGGAGCGCCGCTTATCCTAAACAGGTCAAGATGGAGCGACTATTGAATGTCGCGAGTGGTTCATCAAGGTGGAGTCCCGAAATATGATTATTCCACTATCTTCTTTTGAAATATATTCTGTAGTTCAAGAGTGCTCTGATACAGAATATTTTCGTTACGACGCTGGGCTTCTTTATTTAGGTAGGCCTCCTTTAATTTGAGTCCAGTTTTTTCTTTTATGGTTATGGAGACGATCGGATTTGAACCGACAGCTTCATGCTTGCAAAACATACGCTCTACCAATTGAGCTACGTCCCCTACGGAGGAAATGGGATTTGAACCCATGATACAATATTGTATTTGTCGGGATGGGTCGGCCCTCTCAAGCTTCTTTCCCCCCTAAGAACCGTACGTGCGAGTTTCCCCGCATACGGCTCAAGCAACTGTCGAGTCATTTAGAACTTCCATGTGTAAACACTCTAACCTGTGGCGGCTACCCGTGTTAATAGGCAATAGTAGCTGTTCTTCGACACGATTAGCCGCCCACCATAAAGAGCTAGCTTGTATGTAGCCAATAAATAGCCAACTGGCGCTTCTTGCTTCTAATGACTCCATTGATTATTTTGTTAATAGGCAATAGTAGCTGTTCTTCGACACGATTAGCCGCCCACCATAAAGAGCTAGCTTGTATGTAGCCAATAAATAGCCAACTGGCGCTTCTTGCTTCTAATGACTCCATTGATTATTTTGTTAATAGGCAATAAATAATACAAGTCACCCATGCTCAGGTCTGCCACCTTTCTATTTCTACAAAGATCCTTTCTTCGAAGATCCTCGTCGAGAAGCCTCCTACTTTTGGCGACCTTTCTTCGAAGATCCTCGTCGAGAAGCCTCCTACTTTTGGCGACCTTTCTTCGATTCGAAGATCCTCGTCGAGAAGCCTCCTACTTTTGGCGACCTTTCTTCGATTCGAAGATCCTCGTCGAGAAGCCTCCTACTTTTGGCGACCTTTCTTCGAAGATCCTCGTCGAGAAGGGCTTTTTGAGCTGTCCTCCACCCGCATTACAGAGCCAAGAAGCTCCTACGCGGGTTTACCAAGTTCCGCGCAATGTACCATTCTTCGATTTTGCTCTCAACAGGAAGAACCTAAAAAAACCCCGATGGAAATCTGAACCCACGGTGATATCAAAATCAGAGATACCACCCCCTTCCACCAAAGGCTTCCTGGGGCAACAAGGCCTTTCCTTTGTTCCAATTTTTATACCAATCATTTGGTTCCGCCTTGGATTGTTTCTTACGAGATTTTCGCGAACAACTGTTCATCTATTGAGGGGGGCAAGCAAATAAATCATCGAGAAGACCGCCGCTTCGAAGGTCTGCTTTCTTTCGTGTTTGCCCAGCCAGAGAAGAGGCCCCTCCTAGCATTAGCTCGGTACGGAATAATCCCAAGCATCATTACATTGTCCCTAGAGCTTCACACCTCGGGATTACTCCCGACGCATGTCTAGGTTGGGTTGTTCTTGCCTCTAGGAATTGCACAGTTTCTTGTCGCACTGATTTAGCAAACCAATGCTTTCAACCACTCAGCCATACCTCCCGGCATAAAAGGTTGTTTATGCTTCTGAAGACTATAAGCTAATTTTTTAAATAACCTTTATTCCGGCATATCAAACTGTTAAGTCATACTCTGCTGATACGGGAAAAACGGGATTTGAACCCGCGACTTCTGGCTTGACAGACCAGCGCTATAAACCGGACTAAGCTATTTACCCAATGATTTTTGTTGAAGAATCGGGGTATTAATAAGATACGCAAATACGCGATTTAAGCTCGTGTAATGCTATTTTGATATTATCTGGAACTTTCAATGATGGGGCAAAAAAGGGACGTCGATAATGGCAATCAACTTTGAGTCGATATCCGAATAATCAGCTCCGAGGAAATGATTTTTTAAAAGAAGCAACTTCTTTCCGGAATATAGGGGGGTGGTGAAAGGGTGGTAACCACCCCAGCAGGACGCTATATATAAGCCAGCTCCTCGTACTTTTTATAACGTGTCAAATCCTCTTCGTAGAGTTGCTTAAATCAGGCTTTTTTCATTGACACTTCATAATTATCGGCAAAGGAAAAAAGCTGACTATGAGTACCGCCTAATCGCTGACTAACGAAATAGTCCCGTAGTCGATTTAGTGAATCAATCCTCCTTCTCCTATTTAACATATTATCCGCAACAAGAAAAAAAAAGCATGTATAAATGTATCTCGATGTGGTTTCTTTCAGTAAAAAATGATTTAATGACGCAATAACTGATGACCAACATTGTTGCACTGAGTCAGTGGATCCAATCAGCGCTGCTCACCCACCTAATTCTGGATATATCTTCGATGTCGATGCCTATCAACTACATGATTCAATCGGAGAATGTCTGCTGCTTGCTGGATAAGGCCTTCCTCCCTCTTCCCTACGCATCAATGAACAACCTCCGGATTTTCTTTTCCGGAGGTGAGAGCGACATGTAAGGCAGCTGCTTTTTTGACCGGTATATATATGGTTATTACTAGATTAACCAATTCAATTTTGAAAGAAGCGGCTTGATATGTTTTTTAATCTTTGTTAACTAATCGGTGCAGTCGGTGCTTAGACTTCTTTTATGGGTAGAGCGAAGAACGATTCCCGCTTTTTTCGCGGTGTAACGCAGGTCACTGCATCTAATATTTAACAGCAGGTCAAAGATTCATCGGTGCAGTCTTATTGAAGTAGCGAGCGCTTACTCATTCTAAAGATAGTCTGTAGTGTCAACATGTTGATCTCTACTAAAAAATAATGATACAGAGGCCCAGAACCGTATAGCAGAAAGTCACCGAATAACTATCAATAACCATTTTTTAGGAGAGTTGCAAAGAACTAATCGGGCTGGCTAGTCGGGTGGGTGCAAAAAGAGAATAATGGTTTTTTAACATTTGCGTGACCAGTTCTATAGCAATAATAGCAAATTACTAAGTAATCATTATTCGGATTAGAAGACCTTATTTTCTTAGCTCTATTAAGAATAAGAAGAATTATTCGTTGCTCTATTAAACTTCTTATTCATATGACGTATGACGCTGAATATTAGAAGTAATGAACAAAATGACTTCTTAAAAAACATGTGCTACATGCTTTTTTAAAAGACTACTTTAATAAAGAAAGTTATGATAACTTATCTCAGATAAGTTACAGTGATACATTTAGTCCGATAAATAGTAGCCAAAAAACTCCATAAATCTTAGTTATTAAGATTTGTTGCTTTTATTTAGACATCTATTGATTGCAAACTCACAACAAAAAAGGTTGTCGATTATCAGTGTCAAATGGAATAATCTCTAATAACACATTGTCCGACGTCCTCCCTCAGAGGCAATATGAGAATCGTAGAATACCTACATGAGTTGACAGCACTTAGAATGTGTTATTAATCCGCCGTTATTGGGACTCAATCTGCTTCATTCAACAAGATTACGAAAACAACTCCAAGGAAAAGGCTCACCACGTAATAATCCATAAGAAGTTGTTCTTGCATGATGCAGAGATCACCGATTATTATTCTTCGGGGCTTCTTATTGAGCGCATCTTTTTTGCATGGCAACCACCTGTAATAAGAAGCTGCTTAATTAAGGCTGGCTCAAGCAAGTCCGCTTCTTTCCGGTTGTTTTCATTGTCGTCCCTCTAGCTCAATGAAAAACAGCTCAAGGTCATTGAGTAGGATTGTTGCGGATAATATCTTTTAACCGAGGATACCAGCAGGCGCAAACTCCCCCCCAAACCTTTTCTGTCATGATTAACCGAGTTTTTGTCGAAGGGCCACCAATCATGGGGGTTTGTTTCAGGGATGATATTTGTCACAAGAATATTTTATCTTTCGCCTCAAAAGAAATCATTAATTACTTATAAGAAGATATTATAAGAACCAGGCTTCGAAGCACGGGGATAGTACTTCAAGGACAGTGTTCACCTTTTTCCAAGAGAATTTCTTTTCGTGTTGGTCCGCAAAGATCTTCAGTATGACTCGGGGTATCTATTCGTCGTAGCCGGTTCTAGTTCTATGGAGAATCGTCCCAATCCTGAAACAGATTATCTAGTCATTTAGCCTCATTCGGAGTTGGTCGTTTTCATTATTAACCGAATGTGGTTCTTTTTTATAATGTCGCGTGATGCCCAGCAGGTGGTTCTAATCATAAGAGATTGACTCAACTAGAGGTGCATACCTTCTACTGTTATTTGCAAGACCTATTCTTATAAACATCATGTATTTTGCAGGGTGCTGCACTCTTGCAGGCCTCGATTGTTCTTATACGTCGTTATAGCCCACTGAACAATAACCTAGTGAATATCGCTTACATGAGGCAACTATTCTGAATGAAAAAGACTCTATCATCTCGATAGTATGATCATTATCCTCTATTCCCGAACCGAGCGGTTAAAAGGAGAACGCTCCTTAACGATTAGATGCCGCCCCATTCAGCAGAACATGTTCGTCGAAGGTCTCCGCAAAAAACAACCGCTAACCTTTATTTACGACCCCCCTTTTTTCATCTAATCATCTAAAAATCTCGGGATGATCCCAGCAGAAGGTATAGTCCTCTGATATAAGGATCGATCCTTCAGAAGGATATTCAGATAGCCCGTAATTCTTATAAACGTAGATCTAATACCACATAAAGCCAACAGTGAAGAGGTTCTTCTTTTTTAAATACTTATCCTCCGGTATTATATCGTACTACTCAATGATGCATCATTTGGTGTAGCTTCCTTCTTTCACCTACAGGTGATTATTTCACTTCCTTCTTGGTCACCTATACTACATTATACATAGCCAGCCCTCCCTACTGATAATAACCAATAAGATGCTCTCTCTAGTTTTATCAGTACTTTATTGTAAGTGTATCTTGCTGATACGGTCTTCAAGACGACAAGAGTGCTGTCCTTGGTGGTGATCTTTACCCGTCTATGAAATAGAAGCGTATCATCTAGAAGTATTCTCTTCTATTTCATGATCTAGAAGTATTCTCTTCTATTTCATGATCTAGAAGTATTCTCTTCTATTTCATGATCTAGAAGTATTCTCTTCTATTTCATGATCTAGAAGTATTCTCTTCTATTTCATGATCTAGAAGTATTCTCTTCTATTTCATGATCTAGAAGTATTCTCTTCTATTTCATGATCTAGAAGTATTCTCTTCTATTTCATGATCTAGAAGTATTCTCTTCTATTTCATGATCTAGAAGTATTCTCTTCTATTTCATGATCTAGAAAGAAGTATTCTCTTCTATTTCATGATCTAGAAGTATTCTCTTCTATTTCATGATCTAGAAGTATTCTCTTCTATTTCATGATCTAGAAGTATTCTCTTCTATTTCATGATCTAGAAAGAAGTATTCTCTTCTATTTCATGATCTAGAAGTATTCTCTTCTATTTCATGATCTAGAAGTATTCTCTTCTATTTCATGATCTAGAAAGAAGTATTCTCTTCTATTTCATGATCTAGAAAGAAGTATTCTCTTCTATTTCATGATCTAGAAGTATTCTCTTCTATTTCATGATCTAGAAGTATTCTCTTCTATTTCATGATCTAGAAAGAAGTATTCTCTTCTATTTCATGATCTAGAAGTATTCTCTTCTATTTCATGATCTAGAAGTATTCTCTTCTATTTCATGATCTAGAAGTATTCTCTAGTCGCAGGCCGTTCTTCAAAAAGAAATTATCACTGTTCGTTGATCCGGTAGTAAGTATATAGAGTCCGCAAGCAATTGCAATTGCGATTGATGCGGACTATTTCTGTGTTTCTAGGAAATAAAACAAGAACCGCAAAGAAATAATTAATTTATTACTGATTATAGAAGAGACTTATGATCTTTACACGAGCGCTCTTTTATCAACAATTACTCGCAGATTCATGTTAACTGAAAAAAGACCTCCCAGGTGGTTTTAACGGTCTTTAGTTAAAGCATTTTTTATCGTAGGCTGAAACTATGAAACTACATTGGCGAATAAAAAGATAAAGATTCGCGAGGCGCGAGGAGACAATGCCGAAAGAAACTACTTTCTTACAATCGAGCTAGCTTGGCGAGTGGAACATTCCGGGGCGGGCAGCTGGGCTACAAAATTCTTCGTATAATAGCGAGCGGACACCTCGATCCGGCATTGCTGATGAAAACACCTCCCTAGACAAAAACATAACGAGTTCATGATCCGCACTTACCCGATAAAAAAATAAACGATATCTGCATGCAGAAGTCCGGTGTTACCCGCATTATTCTATGCTTGAAAGCAGCCCGAGAGAGAAGATCCGCAACATAAGAAGCGGCGGTTCTTTCCGAATTATTGGCCATCCTAGCAAGGTGTAGGCGCTTACTACCTACGGGTGCTTGCTATTTATTGTTGGCGCACAGAACTACATCGAGAAATAATCTATTCATAGATCATCCGGTTAGATAGAAGTACCCGGCTATCGCCAACAATAAATAGCAAGCACCCGTTAAAATAACGGCATAAGTAATCTGCCGTGTACTGGAATCAACAAGGTTGTTCTATTATCTTCTTCCGAAGAAGCGGCGATAAAGAAGCGGAGTTAGTGCACTCATCAATATGTTGTACTCTTCGATAGTACATATTGAAGAGGTTGTTCGGGATGCGTAAAGAAACGACGCTATTCAATAGTACTAGCGATAGAACACTAAAAAAGAAAGTACTACGCATAAGACACCTTTTCCAGTTGATATAGGTAATAACGGACTTGAACCGCTGACTCTCTCGGTGTAAACGAGGCACTCTACCAACTGAGCTAATTACCCCATACGGGTATAAAAAATAAGAAGTTCAGCTGACCACCGGTATGTGAATCATGAAGGGCTCTTTTCCAGGTTGAGACTGATTACGACATGTTCTTCTTTTTTTCGATCCTTCTCATCAGTTTGCAGAATAGTACTGAGTCGGTAAAAAAGCACAAACTATAAAAACAACCGTCCGAGAATGCATCGGTATATGAAGCGAGCGCACCGTCTCAAACAACCGCTCCTAACCGGCGGTATAGAGCCGCGGACCACTCTTCGATCTCGATGATCCTATGTATGGGATTATTCCTTATGACCCTTCAAAGGTTTACATCAGCCCCTTGTTGGGGGGAATTATGAAAAGTGTTAGGCCTCCTTTTTTCACAGTTCAAAATAATATTTTCATCTGCCTTAGAGTGACTACTCCCAATCTAAAGCGCCCTTCTTCCATTCATATGCAAATCCAATCGTCGAAATAAATAAAAATACCATCATAGACCAAAATCCAAACGAACCAATCTTGTTAGGAGAAACTGCCCAAGGAGATGAAGAGGTGACTTCCAAATCAGATATAATAGATAAAATAGAAACAGGATAAAATCGTATATCGAAACGACTTCTGGCATCATCAAAAGGAATAGGGGTCGAGACTTCAGCCCATTGTATCCAGAATTATAGGATGGTCGTGCCCTCCGAACCGTGCGAAATAGTTGCCCATTACACGGCTCACTAACTCTACAAGTAGCCAAAGAAGCATATCTCTTCTAGTTGAATCTCATCAATCAGCTAGTCATGGTACTTACTCCGGATAAAACACCACTTCTTGGATTATAGGTGTTCAGAACACCGTATTCGCTTTTTGCGGGAAAAGTGGTCTAGTACCCATTACTCTCAAACCGGATGCTTCCCAAGAAGCAGAATACCGTTTTTTCACTGAGTCTCTCAAGACTCGGCATACTGATGAGTCTTGTTACTAGAAATAGATCCGTGACTAAGCGCAGATACCTAGGCCCCTTCCCACACCGCCGAGCATTAGACTCTACCGCATACGACGCAAGATCAACAAAAATTTGTTTTTTACCCGATCAAAAAATAATGATAAAGGTACTGCGGGCCTTCTGACTTCCAACAACCCGGTCTTGCTGGACCGTATCGCCGGTATCGCCTACAGGCTGTATTGTAGCACCTCGAGATGTCATTTAGTCGTCTGTCCCCAATGTGTTGGGTAATCCGCCCCCCGATTTTTTATCCGATCTGTGGCCTGGCCGATTTTGATCATCTGCAGGCAGAGCGCGAAACTTCCCAAAAAACGAGGGGGTATGTTGACCACGACTCCGATTCGCCATAACACCTCATCTCGTATTCTTTTTCGATTAGTGCCAGGAGGCTCGCATCACGGTCTCGGGAAGGCGATCAACAAAGAATATATGGCAACTAAGTCTTTCGTCAAGCCATTGACCCCCCCCTTATTATCTGCAGTTAATGAACTGTTCCCTATCGTCCTCTGCCCTCAGTGATGCTTTTATGGCATGCTTCGGTTCCTCCGCCGTTACCAGCTTCCAGTAAGCCATATACCCCTCGTGTGAAGTTCGGCCACACACGTTTTTTTTGACTGTAGGTAACCTAGCGGCCGCCCTCAAAACCACATTCGTGAGCTGACAATTTCTCTGGGTAAGAACTGGTGGAGGAAGAAGCAAATAGAAAAGAAACACCAATTAAGATCAAAGAAAGTAGCAAACTGATTACTAAATAGACAAAAATAGGTGCAAATTCCATGAACCAAGAACCACTTTTTTGAAATTGTCAAGGAGAATAGTTCCAATGGTAGAACAATGGTCTCCAAAACCAAAGGTTAAGGGTTCGAATCCCTTTTCTCCTGATTTAACAACGAATTATTCCAAATCCGAACGAAAAAAGACCCTCGGAGCTACTGATATGCGGCTACTCGATAAGTATTGGAAAAAACAATGATGGGGCTGCTATCAATCACCGAAGAACTCTAGATAACATTCGAAAAATAAAAAACGAAAAGGCTCGTTAACGATCAACAAGAGCCTCCTATTTTTCGATAGTCAACCAGGGGATGTTAGATAAGCGCTATGACTGAGGACTGCCATTACTCCCATTCTTGCCCTTATCCGGCATAGTGAAAAGGTTCGCAGAAGGAAGCATTAGTCAAAAAACGGAATAACAAGTTCTATCATAGTTGTTGGGATAAACCCCGAAAGCGAAAAAAGAAACAACCTATAAGCCAAGAAGCAGCCGATTAGCCTGGGATAAGAAGAGCTTCCCCCCAAATTTCTTGCATAGGGGACAGACAACAAACATGTTCACCCTAATCTTGTGGTGAGAAGCACCTGGTATATCAGTAATTTTATTCGCCTCTTCTTGTGCAATCTGCTGAATAATCGTACAAGTCTTGCATCAAGAACCGTTTTTTGTTTTTATCTGCTTCTTGCACAATTCAAGTGTGCAAGATCCACCAATTGAGTCTCCAAACTGGTGTCTGCTCGACGAATGTTTTAATTTCTCTAATCGTTGTTTCTTTAGTCGAGAAGATCCAACAAGCTTCTTGAGAAGCGCCGATCATACGAAAAAAGAAAGTAGTGGGGTGGCCCTCCGACTCCGATTCTTTGGATCTAAGACCAGCAGAGGGCCACGGATATAAGAAGAGCACTACAACTGTGTGGCAGACCTCGTTTTTTGCTACCGCTGACTATTCCTCCGTGATCCCCGCGCTCGCTATCATATCAACAGATATGAGGAGGGCCAAAGAAGCCAGCAGGGCAGGGCCACGTTGATAGCTATTTATTCTGCATTACTTCGAATTAGAAGACATACTGATATCAATCTGATTCTTAGATATTTTCAGATGGTTAAAGAATCACTTAGCAGCGACTTCTTTTACTGCATCTTCCGCGATCGAGAAGCAGCGATTGAAGAACAACTGCTAGTATTTCAAAGTAGTTGATTCAATAAAAAAGACAATAGAATTGTATTATTTATTAAAGAGTATTTATAGGCCCGAAGAACCCGAAAGAACTGCCATTTGATGAGTAACTAAAAACAAGGGAGAGGGATACGGAAAGAAAGAAGTAATAAAAAAGACAGTGATTGCTAGTAGTAACGATTTTTCACGATCCATGGGTTTATATAAAATCCATGTTTTGGGTGTATCGAAATACATTATTTTCACAAAGCGTATATAATAAAAACAACTGATAACGCTAGTAACTACTCCTCTCCTATTAGGGCTAGTACTAGTAAGTAGGCCCCACAGGAGCTTAACTCTATTCAAATATCGACAGAAGAAATGTATTCATCGGCGAGATCCAGTAATATCACGGATAAGAGTACGACGTGATCAAGCTGACTTTTGAGTATTCGGTGCTTGCTAGAGCTCATCATATGGTTGTTCCCGACGAAGCTTCTTAATTCTTCTATAACTGCTATCCTTTCAAATTAGGTAGAAGCCAAAAAACTCTTTCTTCTTGATGTCTGCTGGCCTAATACAGCTTATCTGCTGATCAGCAGATCGTCTACGTTCTTGGCTCAAACGAGAATCAGCGCCAATACTAGTTCTGCTGCCAGTGTGAAAAAAACCAAGAACCTTATTCAGCGGTATCTGATAAGGCGGATATCTGACTAGTGATTCCCGCCTTAATAACGCTAGCGGGGTATTGCCATCTAGTAGTTTTTTAGTCTAGTAAAACTAGGAGGTATGTATCTGCTGATCAGCAGATAAGCTGTCGGATAAGACTCAATAAGGCTGAAAAAGCTGCACAGAATAACATAATAATTCCGGAAGTATACACTTGAGATAATTCTAGGAAAAGACCCGAATCCCACAATAAATGACGAACTCCATTACTCATATGATAGCACAACGCTAATAAAGTGAAATTGACTAAGCTTGTAATGACCCAATTCAAATAGAAAGTGAGAAGGAAGAAATACTGGTAAGAATGATAAAACGTGAGGCTAGGATCACCTATTTTGAAATAAAAAATACTAAACAAAACCATAGTGGCCAAGAACGCCCCGGATATTCTATGGAAAATAGAAAACGTCGGAGTAAGCTGTGGCTTATAGATGGTAAGGTGAGGTGATAACGGTCGATTTATTCTCATCTTATAGTTGACTCCGATTTTGATTCAAGGTGACAGGATTTGAACCTGTAACTTTCTGCGCCCAAGGCAGACGCGCTACCAGATTGCGCTACACCTTGTACTAAGAGAATAAGCAGCCCTCGGTAAGCGACTATAGACGTGAACAAGTAACGGCGGGATAAGAGTCATGGTTTTTATCATGGAGTGGCCTTCTTTTTTATCATAAGTAGCCACTAAAATGGTCCTTATTAAGCGCAGTACCATTTCCCGATTAGTAATCCGCTGTAGCGCCGTTCGCTGTTTTATGATAATCGACCTATTTCCAATGCTTCTTATCTCCTGCTATCGTCCACTATTTACAACTACATCGTATTACTAATCGGGATGATCCTTTTTTGGCGGCTATTGGCTACCCGAAAAAATGCTCTAATCTCTTGTTGCATAGTTGTTTTCAATATTGCCCCCCCTGCTATGATTACAACTCCGATCATCATCGGATTTAGTGTTAGTGCTTTTGCCCTCCCTTGATCTTCTGCATAAACCACATCCTTTTTTTTCGATATCCTTCAAGGATATTCTCGAGAATATCCTCCTTTTTTCAAGAATTTAGGGACCTATCATATCGATAACGAGTTCTTCATCGAAAAAAGGATACTACGCATCCTTCATTTCCATGAAAAAGAAAAACTTATTCAAGATAAAAACCTGCTCGAAAATCATCTTGAACTCGTTATCGACCACTAGCTAGACATTTTTTCCGTGATATTACTGGATCTCGCCGATAGAGCAGAGCTCGGATGTTCCGATCATCTAGTCAGTCTAGAGAGAGCTAGCTCGACAATAAAATAATATGAATTGTGTCTGAGAGGTTCTGCATCAAATTATTTTGATTAGAATCATCTAGTCAGTCTAGAGAGAGCTAGCTCGACAATAAAATAATATGAATTGTGTGGTTCTGAGAGGCATCAAATTATTTTGATTAGAATCATCTAGTCAGTCTAGAGAGAGCTAGCTCGACAATAAATATGAATTGTGTGGTTCTGAGAGGTTCTGCATCAAATTATTTTGATTAGAATCATCTAGTCTAGAGAGAGCTAGCTCGACAATAAAATAATATGAATTGTGTGGTTCTGAGAGGTTCTGCATCAAATTATTTTGATTAGAATCATCTAGTCTAGAGAGAGCTAGCTCGACAATAAATATGAATTGTGTCTGAGAGGTTCTGCATCAAATTATTTTGATTAGAATCATCTAGTCTAGAGAGAGCTAGCTCGGATTCCCGTTCTTCCGATCATCTAGTCTAGAGAAGAGAGCTAGCTCGGATTCCCCAGCGAGTTGCTTCTCCCGCCCCCCCGTGAAAGACGCCTTCCCTATCCCTACAATGCTAGGCAATTCTCTGGCTCTGGGGCCTACTATGCATAGTAAGTACCGGAAAGATACCAGAACTATCATTTTTTGATTGCGCGGATAGAAACCAGAGGCCGCTGAATAGATCGCAATTCTTCGTAATTGGTCTTCCTCCACCATAATATTATATCATCCCTATGAAACTATCGAATTTCCTAAGAGTAACTCTTCGTAGGTTTTTTAATTTAGAACCAGATTTTCTTCGCTATATCTTTTTCTTGTATCAAGTAGACCTAGAAAGACCGTATTATACTTGAATCAGAAAAAGATATTGTCACCTAAGAGATCTCTAACTTGATGAATGAAGGCTCTTCTTGGGATGATCAAACACGAAGAACGACCTGCTGGGAGACTCTTAATAACCACCACATCATTATCCATGCTCTAGTCTACACTGAGTCTTCGTTGTACAGATAAAAAAACAACATTCTCGTATATAACAGAAGATCTTTCCACTTCTCGCAAACGAGACTCATATCGACAGAAGAACATTCGGCGGGCTCATAAAGTCCTAACAAGAAAGTCACCTAAGAAATAATCAACAATCGTAGACCTCGATTGGATGTTTTCTAGTGTTTGAAACAGGTCCATGCTCTAGGTATTTCTACGAAAAAAGAAGATAATAGAGTTTCTAAACTTAGTAGAATACCGGTATTCTACTAAGTTTAGAAACTCTATTATCTTCATGGTAGGTACCCGTCATGAATAAGGAATTATTGCTGTTTACAAGATTGGTAACCAGAAAAGCATCATACTTCTTGTTACCAAGATGGAACATGCTTCGTATAGGTTGTTCGATAATGGCGTTCTTTTTCCCGTCTTGTATTCTATGGTAATTGCATATCGATGATTTTAGACGTCTAAATACGAGAAGAGGCAAATATTTCAGAAAAATTTTATCGTTTACCATGGTATCGCAACAAGTAGTTTTTGCTACAAGACGCGATTTCTTCGCTGCTGATCCCAGTATTGCTAATCAGCAGAAAATCTCTTCTGAATAATCGTATTATCCAACACAGAAGTTAGAGAAGGTCAACTTTTTCTGTTTCCAGTCCAAGAATTCTTCGTAAAGGTCATCCATTCGAAAAAACAGCTATTCGTTATGATAGCTAAAGAAATGTTCCTCGATACACAAGAATTCCCAATAGCAGCTGATAAAACTTTTTTTTGCACCTTGTTGGCAATCTCGTTAGACGGATGATCCTGCTTCTTAAAAATAAATGGTTACTGAATACAAGGCTGCTTCCCTGCTGAATGAAGAGGACATGTAGCAAGCAGTATAACAGCCGATCTTCTATCGAGATTGCCAACAAGGTTATTAAGCATCTGATGTCAGCAGAGGAAGACCAATGCGAAGTAGTCCATGATATTATCGCTCATCTTCCAGAACAGGGAAATGTCTTGTATAAACAACGGAAATGAAGGGTTGAATTGCTGCCCTTCCTTGGAAACATGTTGTATATTGGTGATCTTCGTAACCCTACATTTGGAAAGAGGCAGTTTAAAACTCTTTTTTTTGAGGAGGCTAAATAATCTTGGTACTCTAATAGCCGATAGTAGTTCCCAAAAGGGGATATCACAAGCACAAGAATTAATTCCGAAAACAAACGCGCCGCTCGCTCCTTCTCCTTGATTGCCTTGAGGGACTGGGACTCCTCTAGCGTCTTCTGGCCCCTTCAGACAGAAGACGCTAGAGGGAGGAGCCGCTACAAATTCCCAGTTGCTATTGTCAACGGGGTTGTTGGTTGCGGCGGGAGAAGCGCCGATTATTAGCTCAACAATGATCTCAATGAGTGGCTAGAAACGTTGAATATGGTCATGCAGATGAGCTTGCTTCTGGCGCTCAATGTCCCGTACGAGCCCGCCATAAAAAATAACAGCGGCTCTCGTAGTATGGAACAATGAGCGCCAGCATACTAATACTATCGTCGAACAAGGACCCCATGTCTATGTCTACCCCATGCATGATGTCTTCATGTCTTCATGTCTTCTTATCATAGTCGACATAACCTATATCGACATATTATCGTTATAAGCGGAGTTGATTTTACTAATAGTTCTTCTTTTCTGATGGTAGCTATCCAACAAAGAATACAGCCAACAATTCTATGCTTGAATGGCAATTCAGCCTTATCAATTTGATAATGGATAGTCTTGCTGTTAAAGTTGTTTGATATGTCCGCTGATTCTATAATACCTTGCTTGAGACGTTGTTCCGATTCATTATCACGAAAACCGGCGGGATGATTATCAAGAAGCAAGACCCAATAAAGAATAAAGCTTTATTTTCGAAGTTCTTGAAAAGACCGAAAAAGACCGGTATCTCGATCGTTGATCCGGGGGGGTGGATCTCTCTCTTTTTTACCGGATGATATCTCTGAATGTTTGCGTAATAAAAGAAGCTTTCAGGGTGCATTAAGAGAAAAAAGAGACACACTGTCATGTCAGCATTCAGGGCGAGCACGCAAAACCTGATATGATAGCAGCAGATTATAGGCATTACAACTAATAAGGTCCCAAGAACTATTACGGGTAAATTCCCCGCATCATTAGAAATAGTGCCATTAAAACCTCTCCGATATTCTCGCCACGGAAATGCATTTTGGTCATAGAATATTGATTCAGTGGTAGAGCACTTCGTGCAAGAAATGTAATAAAGGGTCGTCAGTCACCGGCTATTCGTCAGCAGAGTAATTTCAAGAAGGTAGATATCACCAGGTGATCAAGAAAGGAGGCATTACTAGCCAAGAATAGTTTGACCAATTGCATCAAACTATTAACTATTGCAATAGTTAATAGTTTGATCGCCGAATATATGGTCCCTCCTTTTCTTAATAAGGGCGAAAACTGTTCCTAGTCTGATAAAAGGTCTTCTGCTATCTGAATGGTTGTTCCGCCCCTCAACAAGAGTCTTTCTTGTTTGTATCCATCCCCTGCTTGATGAGATCAGTTAAGCATAGAAGAGCGAGCTAGCTTCTTTCCGGTCTTTTCATAGAAAATCCGATAACTGTCAGCAGACGTTATACGAATAGTTGGTCACGGATGTCTCTCTAGGTTGGATTCGAACCAACGACCCAATAGTTAACAGCCATTTGCTCTAACCGCTGAGCTACTAGAGAAAGAATATTCTTGGACAGGTTTTTTTTGCGATGCGGCTTCAGCAGAGTGTTAAGCGTCATTCATTGGACAGTCGCCTTTTTTCTACTATGTTCTACTATTATGAATAGTACCTTGTTTTCGATGAGAATACCTCTCTCTTATTTTACACGCTTCTATTGTTTCACTGGAAAAAAGCCGTGGTGCTTCTTTCTAAGGATTTCTGTGTTTGTTATCAGCAGAACGAGAACGGCCTAATTAATGCTTCTTATAGTTGCGGACTCTAACACATGGCAGAGCAGCTAATTAGAGTCCGCAGCAATTCATAATGATCAGAATAAGGTACTTGAATGACTATCTATTCTATTGATTGCGCCCCTTACCGACGATGTCGACAAGAAAAAACAACGATTATTCATTCCGTTATGAATTGTCCTATTTCTATTCATAACGGAATGAATAATCGATCGTTCCTATATCTTCAAACAATGGCGGCCATAAGAATAGGTGTTTCTCGTTGACGTCTTTTCCCCGGGTTTGTCTTGCTCCCAATGATGAATATATATACCTACCACCAATGTCTTCTTTAATAACTTCATTAAAGAAGATGGATGAATCAGTATACCAATGATGAATATACCTACCACCAATGTCTTCTTTAATAACTTCATTAAAGAAGATGGATGATCAGTATACCAATGATGAATATATATACCTACCACCAATGTCTTCTTTAATAACTTCATTAAAGAAGATGGATGATCAATCAGTATACCAATGATGAATATACCTACCACCAATGTCTTCTTTAATAACTTCATTAAAGAAGATGGATGATCAATCAGTATACCAATGATGAATATATATACCTACCACCAATGTCTTCTTTAATAACTTCATTAAAGAAGATGGATGATCAGTATACCAATGATGAATATACCTACCACCAATGTCTTCTTTAATAACTTCATTAAAGAAGATGGATGATCAATCAGTATACCAATGATGAATATACCTACCACCAATGTCTTCTTTAATAACTTCATTAAAGAAGATGGATGATCAGTATACCAATGATGAATATATATACCTACCACCAATGTCTTCTTTAATAACTTCATTAAAGAAGATGGATGATCAATCAGTATACCAATGATGAATATTACTATTAGAATGGCGTATTACTATTCATAAGTATATTGCTCCTCATACAATCTTAATAATTTTGAATCCGATTGAGATGAATTCTGGCAGCAATGCTTCTTTCTTATTATGTTATGCGGGTTAGAACAACTTCTTCTTGGTTTGGGTAGGTACTTCAGAAACAACTTCTTTAACCTTATTCTTCGCACCACGCTCTGCTGTTTGTTATTTAAAGAACAACGCCGGATTAATGTGTTTGTTCTAAGAACAAGGGCTTCCGTATACAACAGAAGGATATCACGGGCACGGGGGGGCTCCTCCTGCTGTTCCGACTTATATCGATATAAGTCGGAACAGCAGGAGCCCCGTGGATTGAAATCATCGGCTTCTTTCAAGTAAAATGATATGCCAGCTTCACTCAAATGGAGGTCTATATTTTTTTTTGATTTGGGCTTCATTCAGCAGAGAGTTTTAATACTCACATATTGTTATCACGAAAGAAGAAACTTGACATACTTCATTCAAAAAAGGAGAAGGGATATGCAGTAGCAAGGAAAGAAGGCGCAAACAAAAAGGCCGTATTCTTCGTGTCTTGTACGAGAGGTCCGCATGTTCAGAAAAGAGGATAATAGGTGCTTAAGAAGTGCCAACAAGAAAGAGGAGGCTGCTTCCACTGAAATACTCTGCTTGTGTGAATCACTGACATTTCTTGTGTACAGCTGATCTTGAACAGCCTGCTGATCACAACATATTATCTTCATTGGAACCATAACTGCAGTATGAAACAACCACCTCCTATTTACGTGCAAGATACTTGGCATCATAAAGAAGGCGAAACCATCAAGCCGTGTGGCCGGCCTGATGGATTGATTATTTTACAAGCCCAAGTCTTGAAAGGAGAAGCCCGTCTACGGGCTTTACTCGTCTAACATAGGAGGTATGATGACCGAGTTCCAGACAACCTCATTTGAAATTATTCTATCGCATTATAAACATATTCTTTAACGAACTTTTTTGATAGTATTCCGAAAATCTATAGCATTTTGTATGAAAACATCCTGACGTTTGACCCTAGTCGTTTTATGCATCGTAAGTACTATTGCCCCAATAAGTGCTACTAATGAAATTATACTAGAAACCAAAAACAAGAAAAAATAGGTTGTATAAAGTAAATTGCCTAATGTCTCCAAATTAGTCCAACTATGTATCTTTCCAGCATAAACTGTATAGGTTGCACTCGTTTTCGGGAATATTGGAATGTAATCATTATCTACCATTAGAAAGATTTCCAACAAACAAATAAGTCCAATAATACCACCTACAGGTAAATAGCGCAATACATTCTCGTGAATTTCTTCCATCCTTGTATGTAACATCATAGCGACAAACGAAGATGAAACGGCAATAGCTCCTACATAAACCACTGAGAAAATCATAGCAAAGGAGTCAGGACCTAACAAAACGAGTAAACCGGAAGTATTGCGAAAAACTGGGATTGAAAATAAAACAGAATGAACTGGATTTTTGGCACGTATCACCATAGCGCCTGACACTGAAGCGAGGACCACAAAAACATAAAAAAGTAGTATCGTGGTGAAATTTTCCCTTTTTATAACCGGCCTGAATAGCCCGCAACAAGCTTAATGCTTAGAAAATGCACTCTGTTAATGGAGTCCCACTGGTCATCATTCTTCATTCAACAATATCTACCAGCAGGTTCTTCCTAATAAATACCTAAAGCAGGGACATAATATTATGATATTACGTGTCTTCGCCAACTTTAGTAGAGTTCTACCAATCTTTAGTGATGACTTCAGATGATCGTGAGCCGTTCATATTTCTCTTTCAGAAAGTATCAGCGCCGCTAATTCTATTGCTAAGTAAAAAACCAGGATCTTTTTTCTCTTATTGGACCCTTTGTTGCGATCATAGAAGAAATCTTGTTGTGGACTCATATGCAACTGAGATGAAAAAAGCCTGTACTTCGAAAAAAGGTGTATAATTGTTGACGTAATCGCTGATGAAAACCAGAATAATCTATGTCTAGATCGCTGCACGAAATAATGCAAGAAAGAATTGGCATATCTGTTTTTTTGCAAGAATAGCTGCTAATAGCTTGTTACGTTGCATTAGATCTTTGGAATAAACCCCAACAATGGCTATTATATATTAATCTTCTGGGAGAAACAAAAAACCATATTATTGCATGCAGGTTTTTGGGTTAGCTCTGCAACAAATTCTTGTGAACAAGGCCCTACATATGATGTTAGCTTCTTTGTATAATGGTCGCCAGCAGTGCTATTTATTATACCGGTAAGCTGTCTTTCATGGGTGGCAATAGAACCTTTTTTCTATGAAAAAAGGTTTCTGTGACCTATCCCGTTGAATCATCGCGATAGCATTTTATGACTAGTGTAACCAAATAGAAGTTATCATGTTTCAAATCTAGTAGATTCAGAGCACGAGTATGGTCCTATTATCTATGCAGCACTTCACCGATGATTATTCGTAGAGGTCCGAACATGAAAAAACCATTGTTGATAATTATCGGAGTTCTTTTACTTTGCAAGAAGTTGTTGTTATTACGTTTGGTCATATAGAAGAGACATTTTTCTGAATACAAACGTTAGAATATCTTCGATCGAAAAAAAAGCCAATGCTTTTTTATTCAATTGAGCCCCCATTCTGGGTAAGATGTCACAGCCACTGAATACAGCAGGCATTTTGTAGCAGAAGGTGGGCGATGATATTCACGAAGAAAAGCCTAGTCGCTCACAGTTAGTTCGTCCCCCCTTTTTGGAATCAGCGACTCTCTTCCTCAGGAGCCTGAACATAGCAACGATAAAAGAAATTAACGACGACAGACACCCCTTTGTTTGCTGCTCTCGTAATCTCCTTTTTTCGTACCAGAGTAAGCAGATAATATCACCACTGAACCTCCTTTGAAGGACTCTCGGACATAATACGGGTCAGAGGTTGTTTTTTCCTCCGCCGGAGATTGATTACAAAGAACAAGCAGCCCCTCCAACTAACTACTAGAAATAAATGGTTACGATGATCCTAGAATATGAATCATCCGTATTAGACTGTTCTATCTAAGCAATTTAGCCAATCGTAGTAAAAAGAAAGAGTGCTGCCGGAGTTATACGATTCTAGAATCGTGGCTGCACTCTCGGTGATGATCGAGGCCTAACGAAAGAAAATAAAAAATCAGCTTCTCCAATAGACATCCTTGCTGCTGGTCTTAGCTCTTCTGGTTCAAAAAACATGTTCAGCTAATTGGCCTGCTGAGTCAGCTGTATAGCAGATGACAGGTACACCAACGATAGCAGAAATTTAGAAGGTTGCCAATAATGACTAACTACTGGGATAAGGTTCGCAACAAGATCTGTTGTATAGCAGAATGGTTTTCTTTTGTTCTGAAGCTATGCAGCTATTGTTTGATACTTAGCAGTGGCTATCGCGTTCGGCTTCTGAATAAGGACAACACTCATAGGCTCTTCGTTCGGGGTTCCATCGGCAGGCATTCTCTCTCCTTGGTGAATAAGCCTTCTATGAGTACCCGACAGTGCTCTCCGATATTCCCGACACGGAAAAAAGAATAATAGACGAGTCAACGGTTAGAGGTCCATTAAACTACATACGACAGCAGAAGAACTCCTCTTAGCCAGTACAACACTGGTTCTCACGAATAATACGAATCGCTTACCTGAATTTTACGGTCAAAAGAACCAGCAGATACAATAGAAGACCTGCATAAAAAAGCTTCCACAGCAGGATAAAGGCTAGTACCTTATTAAAAGCGGGCCTTCAACAGTTCGATAATAAAAAATAAGAAGGGTTGTACCTCGGTCCCTAGCGAAGAATGCAGGACCTCGGCTAGTTAGTATTTATTATCAGTACTGATAATAAATACTAGCCAAGGACTCTAATTCATAGAGAGAGCAGCTATTTCATAGAGAAAGAAGAGAACAACCAAGCTATTTATTATCTGATGATATAACTTCTTTTTATATCTTCTGAATAGGCTGCTGTTAAGATGACCATAAAATTGCTTCTGCTTGAATATAGGCTGTGATGACAACCTATAACCGTACAGCTGGAAGAATATTGGTATTGGAAGCTGCTCAACAAGAGCTCTTCTTGCGTCGAAATGGAAATATTGTTGCCTTTTCTGCCTTTTTTCAAGTCAGAAAGGTGTAACCGTTCATCTGACAGATTAAAGAAGCAGCCCTTTGGGTAATTCTGCTGATAACCAGCTATCAGAAGTTATTCCTCCTAATAGCGAGCGGCTTTTCGGGAATATGGTTTTTTAATAATGGTTTACCAGTTAGAGAAAAAAGGTTGCACCTGTTTTTTATCCAAATAATTATTCTTGTTATTCTTGGGGAATGAGGTCTCCTTGTTGAATGGCGTCTCATGACCACTAAACTCACTAAGGATGGCAACAATTCTTCAGCAGATAATAGATAGCGACCAGCGACCAATAATTTCTTTTATCAATAAAAGAAGATATGAGGGCGGCTTATTGAAGGTTTCTTCTTTTTTAAATTATTGGTCGCTGGTCGCTATCTATTATTGAATAGAGCCAACTATAAATATTATAAAAAAAACCACCCTGCTTTCCGATATAATACGTTTTTGTTTCAATAAAAAACAATCATAACGTTATTTCTATGCGGTCTAATTCTAATGGATGCAGCTTTCATCAACCGAGAAAAAGAATCACAGGTAACCGACAGGTGGTCTATTACTACTCATATCTTCTTTTTAAAAAAAGCATACCCGTTATTTTGTGAAGCTTCTTCAAGTGCTAGTTGCTAGACCGATAAAAAAGAACACCTTCTGGTGCTGGAAGACCGAAAAGGGTACTGAGTAACCATAATTATTCGCGTTCGGCGGATTAATACTCTTCTCGTATACTTGATAACAACTGATAGGAGCGTTGCCCAATAAAGAACACAAGCGGCGAATTAAGTAGTTCTTCGTCGGCTTTCAGGTTGTTGGTTTTATGAGAACAATTCAATATTAGAGCGTATCAATTGTTTGACACGGAGTCCATAGAGCGAATAAAAAGAATTCTTCGTGAAGAGCTATCTCCATTATATCTTCTTGTATTTTCCTGTGTTTGGATAATGTGTTTTATTTCCGAAAAAATATGAAGAAAAAAGCAGACTCCAACAAAAAGATGCAACCCACGACGTAATAGCCGAGGTCTCCATTAGCAGCCATTAGAAAATCATTATTTTCTAACTGGGAAAATAGCACAACATTTTTCATCAACAGGTACCGATGATTTTAATGAAGGTTTATAGCATCATTTGGGTAAATACATGGCGAAATTGTGAAAACATAAGCCTGTGGAATGGCAACACCTAATTCTGAACCAGTTGATGCGAATACTATAAAAAAGGGAGCGAGCTGCGCCAGATACGGAATACCCCCCATGGATAGCATGGTCCGAGCGAACCCGCTTAAAATCTTGACTGAACTATGACCAGCCATCATATTGGCAAATAAACGTATTCCTAAGCTTAATGCGCGAAAACAGTAAGAGATTGGCTCAAGAAGTACTGAGAAAGGTGCTAACGGCAGGGGTACTCCTTGCGGTAATGAGAAACTAAAAGAATGGAGCCCATGTGTTTGAGATCCAACTATAGTTATTCCAATAGAAAGGGAGAATGAAAGACCTGGGGTAATTATAGAATGACTTGTTACTGTAAAACTGTATGGTATCATACCGATAGGATTACGAAATGATGAAGAAGTAAAGGTGACATAGATTAGGGGGAAAAACCGTTGTTTCACCGAAGAAGCACCACTTATTTGTTCGTTCACCGAGTTAGGCACAGAATCATGAATCATTTCCACAAAGGATTGCCAAGCATTTGGTACTGAGTGTCCTCCATTCAGGGTGACAAAATGAACTAGAAGCAATACTAAACCGATAGTTAGTAGCATGAACAAGGAGGAGTTGGTAGATGGGAAATACAAGTTTCCTATATGAATAGGAATCAATTGAATAATTGCAAATTGTTCTAGCGGGCTCGCCGTAATTAATTCTATTTTTTTTAGAGGCCGCTCTGGTGACAGCGAAAGAAGACCATCAGTAATAGAGATAAAAAATTGTTGGAAGTATCCCCCCTTGCTAACCATGCTGCAACGAGTATCCGGGAAAAGGTGCTCAATCGTCGAAGATTTTGTAGGAAACATGTTACCGTATACCGATTATTGGGCCTGTTAAGGGCCTTTTTTCGAGTTAACTTCTTTTATCGTATACCTTCTGACTAAACTTTATTAAATAAAGGATGATGCAAATAATCATGCTTCATTAGAACCAGTATTTGAAGTAGTCAGAAGGTGTATATCTACCGAATTAACATTCTATAAACTCTCACAGAAGAATTAATTCTAAAACAACACTTCTTATTACGAATATTAAGTCTCTGCTGGCTCAAAGATTCTTGAAGAAATCAGGGTCGTCTTCCGATTACTGGTAACAGAGATTTATGTTAGAAAAAGTGTTGACAGTGTTATATGGCAAGAAGGATGATAAAAACCTTGCTCGCCAACTTCTTGTTGAAGAAGCAGATGTTTGCAGTGATATCTGCCTATCTGCGGGTCTATGATCTCCGATTACCAGCAGGACGCGATAATATGATGTGGAGGAGTAGTGGTTTTCTCCCCTGATTAGTGCAACCAACAAGGTATTATCTGTAATCAAGACTGTGTAACACTTACGAGTATCTCGCCATGCTTCCAATCATGAGCGTTTAGAACAAGCCAACTTAGAAAGTCTAATTAGAGAGTGCTCTAAGAATCATCACCCACGAGTAGAAGACTTTACCACCATCTATAATGGGAAAAACTACGATTGGCTTCAGCAAGTTTATGAAGATCATCCCTTTTTTTACGGGCAATCCCCATCTTTTGGGAAGCCTCCAGTATCTCAGCGTATAAACATTGATCCAAGCTTATCTTTCTGCCCATACGTCGTTTGGCTGATTCAAGCATCCAACGAATAGCTAAGGTTTCTTGACGATTTGTTGCTATAATAGACGGTACTAATCGAGTAGTGCCTGAGATTCTTACTTTTTTCACTTCACGAATAGGCTTGACATTTTCTATGGCGTTAACCGAAAGTTTTATTACATCGCCATGAGGAGCTAGACGATGAAACGTTTTATAAACAATAGCACGAGATCTCGTTTTTTTACCATCAATCATGCAAATGTGAACCAATTTTTTTATTAATTGTTTACCATTCAAATGCCGGATATAGCTAGTAGCCCAAGAACAACTTCTTCGATAATAAATTGTACCACCCCTTTCCCTTGCTTCTTGTTTTGTGCTGCTTGTTGCCCCCGGTCTTTTTTCTTCTGGGTCGCATTTTCTGCAGTGCATGATATTCAAATTGGGATCTGAACGAATAAATAAGCAATTGGAATAAAATCTTCTACTATTTACTGTTCGTACTAGGGAAAGATTCTCTGCTTTCAAAGAACAAACACATCTTCTCTGCTTTCTTAGTCTTGTTGAGTGAAACCATGGTTGTTCCCAAAGACAAAAAACCAGGGAGGGGAGGGAAACACAGTGAAGTCGTCCATTTAAAGATGATTTTTCAAATAAATTCATAATCTTTGGTGGGTTTTTTTGTACCATATTTAGATCTGCCTCGACGTCGACCCGGTATTCCTTGAAGATCTTTAACTCCTCGAATACAGTGGTATTTTACGCCTGGCAAATCTTGCACTCTACCTCCTCGAACCATAACCACGGAATGCTCTTGCGAATTATGACCTTCGCCGGGAATGTAAGCAATTATTTCATTTCGATTGGTTAAACGTACCTTAGCTATCTTGCGTAAAGCTGAATTAGGTTTTTTCGGCGATCTTGTCGAAACACGCAGGCAAACCCCCTGCTTTTGAGGACATTTATTTAAAGCTCGAGTACGCTTTGTGCGTCGTTTCGACTCTCTGCCTTTCTTACGAACAAGCTGATTCATTGTTGGCATTTGTCTTTTTTCCTGTTCATTTTTGCGATATCAATTGAAGTTCCTTAAAAAGAAGCTTCTTATGTAAACCATGTTTCTTTCTCAAATGTACGAATTATTCGCTAGTATGCTTCGTATTGACGCGTCTTCGATTTAAATTCTATAAAAACTCTCCATTTACCGTACTTACTCCATTTACCGTACTCCAAAACTAGTTCGCGTAGAACTAGATTTACCGTGTAAAAGAAGACAGACTACTCGGCACTATTCAAGTTGGTAATCGTCCTAGAACTTTATTATTTAAATAAAGGTAAATGACATACTAGGTTGTTCTTCCGGATTACTAGCTGGTCAATTTCTTCGAATCTACTCATGTACTATGCTCGAAGTTAGGTAACACTATTATCCGCCGGATAATAGTTGTTAATAAAAAACGGGGAAGGAGGCCGATTCTCGTTAAACAGCGACTTCTTTCTGGAACTCGTTTTTTATTAACTCTGATGCCCATTCTGATTAGCATATCTTTTTTCGACTAGTAGCTCTAGTAGCTTATTATCCCATCTGCTTATTAGTCGGTGATAGGCAGTATTAAATCTGCTTTCCTAATCGCTGATATTGGGAGAATTATCCTCCATACTAGCGATTAGGAAAAAAGAAACAACTAGGAAGCTGCTTTCTACTATAATTTCTTTCGTAGAACTAGTGGTATCTACATAGTAATGAGGCTCATCAAAAAAAGGTACTTAGCGGAATAATAGGTATTAGCCTTACTTAGCATTCCCCCGTATTGTCATCCGATAATTGTTACCTAAGCAGTCCATAGCAGATAAGTCCGTAGCGATAAATATTATGAAAAGCAACTGTTTCGTATGACCTCCTACTTGTTCTTAAGAACAAGGCTGTTATCGTAAGCATGAAAATAATCGCTGCTATTATAAAGGATTGTAGAAATCAGGAGGCCTCTGTAAACAAACTGGCCTCTCATGAATAATGTGGAAGCGTTATATGCTCCGCCGATATCAGGCTTCTATAATCTACTGCTCTATGGTTCTGAGCAGAAATTTTGGTAGACTCATATTTGTAAATGATATCTCCTATTATCGACTATGAGTTATATGAGTTAGTCGTAGTATCGTATCCTAAATAAACTCCTCGTGTCAGCATGATAACCGCACCTTAGAGGCTATTCTTATTAAATTAGGTGAAGCCTCTAAAGATATTCGCCGTTATCATGCCGCCCCTCGGTCTCTCACAATTCCCAACAAGAGCTCTTGCCCTGCTGATGGGCCTTACTACCTTGTACTCTGTCTTTCTGGCGGCCCTCCCTTGTTGCACTTGCATAATAAATATATTCCTAAAGTAATATTATCTATCCCTTGTTGCACTTGCATAATAAATATATTCCTAAAGTAATATTATCTATCCCTTGTTGCACTTGCATAATAAATATATTCCTAAAGTAATATTATCTATCCCTTGTTGCACTTGCATAATAAATATATTCCTAAAGTAATATTATCTATCCCTTGTTGCACTTGCATAATAAATATATTCCTAAAGAAAGTACTAAAAGAAGAAGCCGTTCTTGTCCAAACAAAAGAAGTGCTGTTTCTAGATAACAATCTACCACTTTATCACCCGACTTTGGAGCAGTTTTAGAAAGAACGCCGCGTAGAGCATGGGACTCTCTTATAGTTGTTAATCTAGTGGTTTAGGCTCTTCTGATGCTTATCACCCGTTAGAAAAGAACGCCTATATCCTCGTCGTTCGTGGTATCGGATTTTTTCTAGTGGTAGATGAATAATCGTTTTTTGCAGGTGAGCGCAACAAACGCTTATTCATCTAGCTGCTCTAAATCCCCTTCTTTGCTAACTCTTTATAAAAAGAAGAGTCTTACAAGAAAGAGCTTCCTACTCTACTAATATCGATACAAGAATCGGACTTTTAGATCTAATAAAAGTACGCTCTAAGGAATAATCTAAGGGGGGGATAAGATAAGTTAAAGAGCAGTTGTTAAAGAGCAGTTGCTAATATCCCTCTTCAGCAAGCACATTATGCTTCCGATTATTCATTTGGAGCCCTTTTTTAAAGGAGAACAACTTGTTGACATTATCCCGCCGATTGGCTTCAAAAAGAAGCATTAGCATAATGTGCTTCAGGTTATTAAGGCCTTCTTATTTCTTACCTTTTTTCAAGGTTAGCCGCAAGCCAACATTCATCGGCGGGATGCAGAAGTGATCAATTGGAGCAGATTCTTTTGGCGCTTTCTTGGACTTGTTGCGATAGGATAGAAGAGAAGCGGCGACCTGCTGGATGAAAAAAGCTCTGAACAATTATCATTAATCGGAGTATCTTCTTGTTAATGAGCGGCGGTTATCAATTTGAAGACGCGAGTCTGTTGAACGAAAAAGATTTATTTTTTCTTTTTCGTTCAACAGATGACTAAGAATATGAAGAAGTGTTTTCGATTTAAATGCCAACGATCAAGATGCTATCGAAAAAAGCATTCCGATAACAGACGACACATATTTCCAGCTAGCTTTATTAAAACATGCTTGTTGGCATAAATAATACTCCTTAGGGGAAAAAGAGAAAGCATTCTCGGAGTCATTTATGATTAAAATCGAATTATGAAAAAAAGACTACTCGACGAAGGTCGACCTGTATGTACCCCCCCTTATTAAATCTAATTATTATCCCTTACGGGATTTGAACCCGTGTCTTCGACATGAGAAGACGATGTCCTATACCCCTAGACGAAAGGGACATCACTACTTCAAAAGGCTAAAAAAAGGCTCACCAAGCAAGAAGTCTTTGTCCATAGTCGCTGAATACTTCTCGTCAGCGCCTTCTCTTCTATTTGCTTCTTCGCGATTGTTCATAGAACGTTATTAAAACGGCTTAGCAAAGAGCGCATAGTCCAGCAGAAGCAGAGGGGAGGGAGCGAGCCCCCCAATAAAATACGTCTTCTATCTAAGGTTCATAAATACCTCCTTATCTCCGTTTGGTGTCAACAATTCTTCGTGAGAAGCATAACTTCTTGATGAGGAGTACCAGGTAACACTTGATAATTGTCATCAGGAAGCGTCTCACCCAATAAAATAATACTCTACTCATTGAGAGCATGCCAACATCTAATGACAGCTGTTGACCGGCTATCATCGGTAGTGATTCATGGGTGGTTAAAGAATCATTGACATAGTGGTTCTTAGGTTGTAGAACAAAGAAGAGTCCTTCGCACCACTATCTAACCTTTTTTAAATAAAGGTTGTTAGAATTACAACCAATTCTAACAACCTTTAAGGACAACCACCTAAGTAAGAAAAAAGAACCATTTTCAAACTTTCATCAGCTTCAACATGACTCATTGAACAAGAGCTCTTCTACGTGAGATTTTGTTTTTTTCAAATAGAACTGCTTCTCCCGATCCCGATGCGCTTCTTTTCAACGCAGAAGCAATATTTCTTGTCGAATAACTATGAAGCTTCATAGTTAATAAACGGAATAATCAAGAGTCCAAGAAAGAGGTAGGGCTTCAAATCCATTGCTGCAACAAGATAAGGGGGGAGCAGGTCCTTGCCCCTCCCTTGACGAGGGAGGACTTACTTTATTTAGTGAAAAAAAACAAGTGCCATTATTTTGGAACGGCTTTTCTGATGACTTTTTTTGCTTGCCACCTTGCCATTATTAATTGGATTAGCTGCTAATTATTCTGTTCCTTACAGAATTTATTCGCAGCACGGGATAGCTCTTGAATCAGAAAACAAAAGGCTATGGAAGTGGTCTTCTTGTATTATATGATAAGCCTTCTCTTCTGTTTTCAACAAGTCTTGTTGAACACTCGAAAGAAACTGTGAGGAGCAGTAAATCCGCGTTATGATGCGTACACCAGATTTAATAAGTGTGGTATAGATTTTTTAAAGTCTATACGGAGTCTGTAGAAAGACCAATCCTTTGATTCAACAGATAGTCGGACTACATCCGGGACGAGTAGCTCATCAAATATCCTATAACCGCTGCCTCCAGAAAAAAGGATATAATACCATTATACTGCTCCCCGGCGATTGATTATTTCTAGTCCCCTTGGACTACTTCCTTGGATGACACCTTCCCCGCCGATCCGGCGATTATTTCAAACCCCCGATATTTCCATAATCGGTCATCTTAGCGGAAAAAGGGACTTGAACCCTCAACCTTAGCCTTGGCAAGGCTATACTCTACCATTAAGCTATTTCCGCAAGTCCCATTTTCGAAGGTATGATGTCGCCTTCTCGGCCCGACGAGGCTCCCCGCCGATGATTGATGCCCCCGTTTTTCCGATGTGAACACCTGCTGATCAGCCGCCCTACTGGGTTGTTGAGACTAGCCGCTAAATTCCTCGTCGTACATTCTTCGATTGCATCGGAATAATCGGAGAAAGGTGTGAACAACATAATAAGACTATGCGGAGATGTTCATTAGCGGCGCATACGTTCTTACGGATGAGAACATTATTCGCTGTCTATCTCGTAGTTGTTTTTTACGATCTGCTTCTTTGGAGTTCCATCTTCAGAAAACGGCTAGTCGTCCATTCTCTTTTTTATTTACGGTATCCTCTATGCATCATATAGAATCAAATTATTCCTGGAGCTATATCTTCTACTAGAATTGTTCTACTTCTTTATAAGAAGGCTAGCTTGCTTTTTGAACTAATGAAAAAATAGCATAGCCTTCTTATGCTCAACAAAGGCTTCTAGACGGATATCTCTAGATCTGCCTTCTCCAATAAGCAATGATAGCGGCGGGGAGGCCTCCTTCCTGAAAAATGCTAATAAAAAAATTAGTAAAGCCCATGCTTGGAAAGATTTGAACTCTCAACCCCCAAATCCGTAGTTTGGTGCTCTATCCAATTGAGCTACAAGCATAGATGACACTTATGATAGTTTGACAATAAAAAAGGCTCTATCCAATGAGTATGCTTATTATCTCTACGCTTAGAATAAAAGCGGCTATTCGAAAAAAAGTAGTTTATTCGTCGACTCCCCCCGTGCAATCAATGTTCCTATGAGGCCTAATCCGTAAATCCGTACAAACTACCCCCCCTTTGTTGGATGGAGTATTATCAACAAGAATCCTTTTTTAAGGAAGTAGTCATTATTTAATAAGGATTATTCGGATGTAGTGCCAATCAGAAGAACTGAAGTTGCCCCGGTCTTAACGAGTTGTTACTTTAATATGATGTTATGCTACTAGTCTGACTTCTAGTGATGAAGGACTCTTACACCATTAATTAGAGAGGGTGGGTCCTCTACAGAAGAGTGGATTCCACTACAGAGGAGGTCCTAATGGAGTTTCCATTAGGTCGAACAACCTCCCGAAAAAAGGATATAAAGAACTGTTGAACTCTGCCGTTCTTTATGTCATAAAGATCTGTCCCAAGACTCATCATATTTAATAAAACAACTTCTTATAACCGATATCATTTCCCAATGAATCATGCTGCTGATGGGAAATATGATCTTACTACCCTTTATCAGCAGAGTCTTCTTTGTAAGAAGACGTATTATCCCAGAAGACTCTTCGACGTACCCAGCAGGAATCTATGACGTAGTAATTCAAGTGGTGAGTTCTGCTAGCACGGATCACGGTGTTTTGTGATTATGAGTAATGCCGAGGGAGCAGCTAGTCTTATCCAGACAACATCCTTATCATTGGTAAACAACCCAATGATAAGATGATCCGTTGCAGCGCTTTCTTGAGTCTGCTCCGATGATACCGAATAAGTGTTGTCGAGGCCGCCTCCGTTTTTTACTTCATTCAAGCGTCTCGCTAACTCCCGTTGTTCCGCGAGAAGAACTTCAATGCTCGTCGAATCGAAGTCTGTTTTTTCAAGAGAACAAGAGTTATCTTCGCTATAATTCCATCCACAGCAGAGTAAACATCGACGATATTCTAAAATACTTAGTCGCTTCTTAGAATAGAACAACTAATCGAAGACAACAGGTTACAGCAGGAATAATCGTGGACGTAGCAGGCGAAGAACCGGACGACGTTTTTTGGAGAAAAGGCCCTTTCTTGCCCTTTATTACGGAGCTGTAACTAGCTTTTCCGGTATTAAATCGCTTAGTCGCTTCTTAGAATAGAACAACTAATCGAAGACAACAGGTTACAGCAGGAATAATCGTGGACGTAGCAGGCGAAGAACCGGATTATTCCGTAACCACCTGAATATCGGCGGGTCACCATAGACGACAACAAGTATCTGATGACCATCGTTAGAAGCTCAGATACTTGTTGTCGTCTATTAGATCACATAAACACGATAAGCTGCTCTGAAGAAACGCCGCTTGTTGGCATCCTTACAAATCAGAGACATCTTCTAGAATAACCACAACCTATCAGAATAATTGACTCATATAGCCGCGAATCAGTAAGTATCCTGATCGACTTTCTTTATTACAAAGGTGCTTATTCGTAACAAACAGCCTGAAAATGTTTTGCTTCGAAGCAACATGAGGCGCGTGGAACTGTTCTTCCAACCTGTCGCATTTAACTCTTAGCGTATTATGATTGGAGGGGCAAAGGCTGATGAAGTAGATCCATTTTTTAAATGGGCGGCTAAAAGGCGATTAAACAATGCAAGAGTTCACGGACCTTTCCTTTGTTTGCCTGCCCCTCCACAGAAGTATACTCCTCACACTAAAAGGCAGTAATCGTTGATAACATCCCGAGCAAGACCGATGCAACAGAATAATTTGAAAGTAGATGCAGCATTAAGAGCATGATCTAGTTCATCTTCCTAATACGAAAAAACGGTATTGCTCGGGATGTTATCAACTTTGCAAGATGCATTATTTGCTGACAAGTCTGGGAAAGAACACCCACTCTATTTAATTGCATGAAGGGTTAGTTAGCACAAAACAGATCAAACAGAAGACCTCCCCTCTAGCCAGCCGCGTAGTCTAGCGAGAGGTGGGATGATGGATGGGAGAGGCAGGATTCGAACCTACGTAGAAAACCTTCAGCAGATTTACAGTCTGTCGCTTTTAACCACTCGGCCACTCTCCCCCCTATCTTACTACATGTACATGCTTTGAAGATTTCTTTTATGCTTCAAAAGAAGCTATCTATAAACCGCGTTTTTTCCTAACAGCAAGCAGGTCATCGTCGTATTCTTCAAAAGATTCCAGCTTGTTCGAAATCCAGTTACCTATAACGACGTATATATAGGCTCTGCTTGTTGAGTCTTTCTTAGGAACCGAAGAACCATTCTCTGCTGTTCTGTTCCCATGACAATACTATCTATACTTGACACCACAACAAGTGAAGGTGAAGATCCTGCTGTCGTGGGTAGAAGAATATCCTCTCCGCAACATAAGAAACTAAAGACAGATGGCTTCTTCAGCTAGGTTCTGGTTCTTTCTGATCAGCGGCGATCTGACATGCGCCAAGACGCAGAGGCCGCTTTCCGGTAAATCCGGTAAGCAGCATTCTACAGGATTTGAACCTGTGACCTTCAACTTAGAAGGTTGTTGCTCTATCCAACTGAGCTAAGAATGCACTAACTTTTATATCTTGTATAATGCTATCCTTTTCCACAAAGCTCTTTCTTCTATTAGAGTTGATCTATAAGATACTAGCTAGTAAAGAAAGCAGCCTGTTTGTTGACTCGCCTGAAGCTAGTACGTCATATCACTCGACGCTTGTTGGCGGGAACAACCCATTATTAAAGAAGAAGGGATTAAATGGACAGAGGGAGGAGGCGCTACATACAGCAGAGTGGTTGCCAAACGTCTTCCATTAACATATTCTTGTTGACGAGATTTCAAACGGTGTAGTCTCTAATCCTTAGCTACCAAGGATTAAGTAGTCGTCTATAGGTATCCCTAGACCCTAGAAGGTTGTACTTCGCACGGAAGCAGCCTTGTATTCACACGACTTCAACGAGGCAATTATTTCGCTGTTCCGGTAACTGATCCCGCTTATAAGGGAGTATCCCGGCAATGAAGATTGTCTCATCAGGGCGGCATTATAATAGCTCAATTATAAGACATTCTGCCTACGAAGCATATACTCAACAAAGAAGGCTTTTGAACAACGGGATCCCGGCACTTACTGCTCCTAGAGAACACCATTATTTTTTGGTTGAAGAGCATTCGAAGGAATCGACGAGTACTTCTCAAAAAGCGTCGTAATTCCTATGAGAATGGGCTCTTCACGTGACATAATTCCGTTTTCGAATGCTCGAAACATTCAGGGAGAAGGGAGACCTTCCAGAAAAGAAGGGGATATCACAAGAATTAATTCCGAAAACAAACGCGCCGCTCGCTCCTTCTCCTTGATTGCCTTGAGGGACTCCTCTAGCGTCTTCTGGCCCCTTCAGACAGAAGACGCTAGAGGGAGGAGCCGCTACAAATTCCCAGTTGCTATTGTCAACGGGGTTGTTGGTTGCGGCGGGAGAAGCGCCGATTATTAGCTCAACAATGATCTCAATGAGTGGCTAGAAACGTTGAATATGGTCATGCAGATGAGCTTGCTTCTGGCGCTCAATGTCCCGTACGAGCCCGCCATAAAAAATAACAGCGGCTCTCGTAGTATGGAACAATGAGCGCCAGCATACTAATACTATCGTCGAACAAGGACCCCCCCCATGTCTTCTTATCATAGTCGACATAACCTATATCGACATATTATCGTTATAAGCGGAGTTGATTTTACTAATAGTTCTTCTTTTCTGATGGTAGCTATCCAACAAAGAATACAGCCAACAATTCTATGCTTGAATGGCAATTCAGCCTTATCAATTTGATAATGGATAGTCTTGCTGTTAAAGTTGTTTGATATGTCCGCTGATTCTATAATACCTTGCTTGAGACGTTGTTCCGATTCATTATCACGAAAACCGGCGGGATGATTATCAAGAAGCAAGACCCAATAAAGAATAAAGCTTTATTTTCGAAGTTCTTGAAAAGACCGAAAAAGACCGGTATCTCGATCGTTGATCCTCTCTTTTTTACCGGATGATATCAGAGCAGGATATTTAATCGCAGCCGTAATACGTCGAGTATGTTCACGAAAAAAGAAGAACCATACTCGAAAAACTGGTCATAAACTATATCAATGAACTACAATAAGGACAGCTAGAGAAATACAGCTAAGATAGTCGCTAACCTTAAACACGAGTGCAGCATCCTTACTCGATCGAAGACACTTTTGACTATCATTCGCAACAAATGACTTAATGAATTTTGGAGGTTCCAATATGATTGTTTAGGAGGCGATCGCAACAAATTTCATAGTACACGTCATCTTGGTAATAAGCAGCCTGAGTTACAGTAGACGGGTATTCTGCTATAAACACCACGGGTAAAGATCACACTCTGCTACGTTGAGATATCGACTATAAAGAATATAGTTCATTTCTAGAAGCAGAAATGAACTCCTTGAAATTGATGAGCCTATAAGAGCTGCTAGACGGGGTGGTCTTCTACATGTGAATAATCAGCAGAAGGGGATGATATTATAACATCATCCGATTGGCTACTCAGCAGGTTGCCCGTTGTTATTAAAGAATCAGGGCGGCCTACGTACGGAGCGACTTTAGAAGCATTGTTCTTGGTACCGAGTCACAGAAGATATTTCCCTAAGTGCAAATCGTTGCTTCAACGAGTTGATCATGTACAGGAGACTACTCTTCCTATCATAATGCGACATCATGGTTCTGCTAGGAAGTAATCCGAATGACTCAACAAGTTCCTTAGACCATTGGGGTTGAATCGTTTCTCCCAATTCCTTATATCTCTAGAAAGTAGTGGGGTGGCCCTCCGATTCTTTGGATCTAAGACCAGCAGAGGGCCACGGATATAAGAAGAGCACTACAACTGTGTGGCAGACCTCGTTTTTTGCTACCGCTGACTATTCCTCCGTGATCCCCGCGCTCGCTATCATATCAACAGATATGAGGAGGGCCAAAGAAGCCAGCAGGGCAGGGCCACGTTGATAGCTATTTATTCTGCATTACTTCGAATTAGAAGACATACTGATATCAATCTGATTCTTAGATATTTTCAGATGGTTAAAGAATCACTTAGCAGCGACTTCTTTTACTGCATCTTCCGCGATCGAGAAGCAGCGATTGAAGAACAACTGCTAGTATTTCAAAGTAGTTGATTCAATAAAAAAGACAATAGAATTGTATTATTTATTAAAGAGTATTTATAGGCCCGAAGAACCCGAAAGAACTGCCATTTGATGAGTAACTAAAAACAAGGGAGAGGGATACGGAAAGAAAGAAGTAATAAAAAAGACAGTGATTGCTAGTAGTAACGATTTTTCACGATCCATGGGTTTATATAAAATCCATGTTTTGGGTGTATCGAAATACATTATTTTCACAAAGCGTATATAATAAAAACAACTGATAACGCTAGTAACTACTCCTATTAGGGCTAGTAAGTAGGCCCCACAGCCTAAAGCGGCAAAAAACAAATAGAATTTGCTACAAAATCCAGCTAATGGGGGTATTCCTGCGTATGGAAACATAGTAATAGACGGGGTAATAGCTAAAATAGGATTAGTTTTGGCTAAAGCACCTAAATCTGCTATATATTTGATTTGACGTAACGCTAAAACCGTGGCGAATACATTAACGGTCATTAATACATAAATAAAGGTACCAATTGGTAGTGATTGAATCCCTTCTATGGTTCCGCATGAAAAACCAATTGAAAGATAACCTACATGTCCAATAGAACTATAAGCTAAAAGTCTTTTTACTTTGTTTTGGGCCATGGCGGCCAGTGCTCCTAAGATCATAGAAGCAATGCTGCGAAAAAAGAATAGTTGTTGCCATGTTGGATCATAGAAACTATAAATAAAAACACGTGACATATTGGCAAGAATAGAGATTTTAGGTGCAATCGAAAAGGATGCTGTAACTATAGTAGGTGAACCCTCGTATACATCGGGTGCCCACATATATAGAGTCAAGGTACATTTCCTTTTTCATGATCCGATTTTAACAAAATTATTGGAGTAGTCAACCTGATGACAAGATCCCCGTCGATATAATGCTCGCTCCTATTACCTGTTGAGCTGTCACCTCTTATTATGTATGGACGTTTCAGCAGTCTGATTTTTGGTTGAGCTTGCGGACAATCGTTTGGAGACTTGTTATTACCGGATGACATCAACAATTGAATGCATCGAAAGAAACAACCGGAAGGTAACAGTGCTCTCCGAACCGTACTAGATAGTGGCCCATCATACGGCTCTCTAACTCTACTTATAGTGGCCAATATCTTCTTTGTTGGAAGAACCTTCAGAGACTATACAGGATGATATAACCACAAAGAAGAGCATGCTCTTTTCTTTGTGGTTATATCATCCTGTATGTAGAGGCGATATTATCCTGTAGAAGAGCATGCTCTTTGATCGGAATAATGGTTGTTCAACTCCGAAGGTAGAGTTCCGAACTAGCGTATAGGCCACGACGCAGGTATACTGAGACCCCTTCCACTTCTATCGTACTTGAGTTATTAAGCAGATGGTGGGGTACTAAAGGTCCTCTGATTCACCCAACAAGTGTTGGATCTCGCCGGTACAGCCTATGGTTTTTGGTGCCTTGAGATATCGTTTTGTTAATTGTCCCCAACAAAGAGTTGGGTAATCAGCTTCCAGCTCCAATCTAGACCTTGTCGCCTTTTCACCCCGACAGGCAGGAAGCACACCAGCTTCTTTTATTCGCTGGGTAGCCAGTTGACAAGAGATAACTTCGATTCGCCAAACAGGACGGGCTTATCTCGTGATGCACTATTAGAAGAGCTCACGCGGTGCTATTGAATAACGGCTTCTTATAAGCTGCTTATACTTCTTAGAGGAGGCGCTCTCAACCGCGTTTTTGTAACATGCTATCATGTCGACATGAGTTTTCCACGCTCGGCAGTAACACCATTAATTACGCTCAGTAGGTTCATGATCTCGTTGTAGCGCCCCGAAAGTATTGAGATTGGCCGCAGCAATCTTCAGGTACCCATAGGCCGTCTTCTAACGGCCGCCCGGAAAGGAACTGCAGTGATCTTGAATAAAAAACCTACAGCGATAAATAAAATTCCCATAAAGATACCACTAGATTGAGCACCGAACAAAGTGATTATTTCATATCCGGTGAAAATCTTAGCTAATTCCTCGAAGTTGGTAACTCCAGTAAACCCATAAATCATGGAACAACCAAACAATAATATTCCGGAGGAGAAAGCACCTAAAATAAAATATTTTAAGCCGGCTTCTGTGGAAAATTCAGAGTCTCTTTTTGATGCTGCGATCACATAAAAACATAAACTTTGAAGCTCAATAGCTAAATACATGGCAATTGAATCATAAGCCGAGATCAGAAAAAGCATACTGCGGGTAGGAAGTAGAATTAATACAATAGATTCGAAAGCATTCAAACTCTCCTGTTTTAAATAATCCAAACACATAACCATAGTACTAGCCGTACTTAATAATAGAAAGATTTGGAAAAAATATGTAAAATTGTCTATTACTAAATTATTATATACTAAATTGGCAACAGCTAGAGGTGAGCCAACGACCAATAGGATGGTTATTAGAACACTAAGTAAACCAAGCCAACCCACATTACGCACTAACGGTGGATAATCATATTTTTTAGAGGTACTAAATACAACTCCATAAATAAGCAAAATGATGGTTGCGTTAATGAGAAAGATCTCCGGGAAAAGCGCTAAAAAATCATGCTCAAACGTTTCTTCGAACCTCTTTTTTATTAATCAAATTTTCCATGTTGCACTAAGTTACTCACGGAAGTATGCATACACTCTAGGAACACTTCGGGGTAAACACCCATCCAAATAACTCCAGCAATAAAAGGTAAAAAGATGATAACTTCTCTTCTATTTAAATCGGAGAATTTGAGTAGAAAATTGGGTTTGAAATGACCAAAAACCACACGATTATATAGCCAGGGGGAATGAGCGGCGCCTAAAATCATCCCAAGTGCTGCTAATGTGGCCACTAAGCTATTTCTTTGGAAAGCCCCTACTAAAATGGGAAATTCCCCGATAAAGCTGCTAGTACCGGGTAAACTCATATTGGCTGAGGTAGAAAATAAGAAAATGGTAGGGGAAATAGGCATGGTGCTGACTAAACCTCCATAATATTTAACAATTCTTGTCTTGTGTCGGTCGTATAGAGCCCCAACACATGAAGAAAGGGCTGAAGGAACCGGTCCATGACTTAACATAAGTGAAATGCTACCTTCAATTCCCTGTATGTTCAGACTGAACATACCAATAGTCACAAAATTCATATGGGCTACTGAGGAGTAAGCAATAATTTTCTTCAAATCGATTTGTCTTATTGTAGTTAAGGAAGTATATATAATAGCAATCACGCTTGGAGTATAAATGAAAGGAGTGAAATGGGGTGTCGCTTCAGGAAACATGGGTATGGAAAATCTTAAAAAACCATAGGTTCCCAATTTTGAAAGAATTCCTGCCAAGATTACAGATCCAGCCGTAGGTGCCTCCACATGAGCTTCAGGTAACCAAATATGAACCGGTACCATAGGCACTTTCACAGAGAAAGAAGCGAAAAAAGCAATCCGTAGCAAGATTTGGCGCCGCTCACTAAATTCCGTGGTTAATAATATTTGTGGATCAGTGGTTCCTGCTTGGATAGAAATAAATAAAATGGCTAAGAGCATGGTAAGAGATGGGCACTCCAACTATTGAATGTCTACTTCTTTTTCAATAGAACATCTGTTGTATCAATGGCCTTCCTCCGAACCGTACGTGCAAGTATCCTCGCATACGGCTCTCCGAGGGTCTTTTTTAATGATTATTCCGAAGAACGATATCAGAAGACGCTGAATAATGTGGACCACCTTTTTTTCGTTATGGTTGTTTTTTCTGCACCGTGTTCTGGCGGGTTGTTCTGGCCTCCCAATTTCTTTAAATTCGAAGTATCATGTTCTCTCTGGGCCCCTTAGCAGATTCTTAAAAAGCTGTTCTTGCATTACGGGCCCCCCGTTGCCCTCCGGTGTCAGATACCAGTTTAGACAATCCCACGTTTCATGCTGGTGTGTCGGTGATCAGGTTTTTTTCAGTTCCTTAGGTTTTCTGCTGAGTCCTTGTAACTAGATCTGTCTCCTCCAATCGGTAGCATGGTGCCACTCCAGCCCCCCGTTCAAGGGCGGTGGCTGTGAAGATCGCAGCTGGTTATTTGGGACAACATAGCTCTTCCCGTGCTTCATGGTTTTTTTCAAATGAGAGCCAGATGCTGAGTGGGATACTCCAGACCTTTTTTCCGATAAAGAAACGGTAGTAAAAACAAGTGGCAGTTCCATGTTCCATAGAACTACTAGCTCGGGGAACAACTCCTTAGCGCAATCGCCTGCGTTTCTTGTTCCCCTTTTCCCCACATGCTACAATACCCTTTGTTGGGCTTTCCCCGCAAGGATAGTGGGACGCTTTACATAGTAGAACATGATGCCGGTGGCTTCCGGAGACTCACTAGTACCAACGTGGCGCACAACAAGGATCCCATCAAGGTGTACAAGAAGAACTGATATGCTGCTTTGATTTTCCTTTGTCTGGACCCCCAAACACCTATAATAATAAACATGGGAATTGACACGCTTTCGAGAAAAACGTAAAATATTAAAAGATCGAGTGGGCGAAACACAGCAATTGGGAAAGATTCACAAATGAAAAACGCTATCATATACTCTTTTTTATAGCTATAAAAGCCAACAAGAATGCAAATAGGGGTTAAAAACGTGGTCAAGATCACAAAGAATAACGAGATACCATCTATACCTATATAGAAATTGATATTTGGATACGGAAGCCATCGAATAGTTTCCACAAACTGAAATTTTGCTGTATCATTCTCGAAGCGTATCCAGAAAGAAGGGGAATATAAAAAAGTGATCAAAGAGGTCCAAATTGTGAGACCTCGTATCAGACGTACTCTTGAATTCGGGATCACCAAAATAATAAGGCTTCCTAGCAAAGGAAGCAAAATGATACCACTTAAATTGGAATAAAATGGAGCTAAAACTTGTAACATATACGTTTCTTTTTACTCTTAAATCAATCCCCCTAATCTGCAGACCATGAATATTCTTAATGAGGCCAACAAGGCGTTCAAGTAACCATAAATTTTTATAAGGACATCACTTCTGCAACTAAACAATCGCTTTCTTTTGCCCCATAGAATTTTTTGATACTGGAGCGAGCAACTATATCGCCGCTCATACATAGAATATGCACCTAATGGGGGCATCCCGACAACTATATAGGGCGACCGGTCTAGATCCCGCGATAACGAGAAGCACAAGTCCATTTCTGTGCTGAATTGAAAAAGGCGTTGCACTCATCCTTGTTCGGCAACGAACACGGAGACCTTAGCATGTGCAAATGCAGAAAACAAGAGCTCTGCTGACTCTATCAACATCCTTGAGGCTAAGGCTAGAAGGGACCAGCAAAGAAGCATTCTGGTAATCTACCTCCCGGTAACCTAACCCAAAAGAAGCCGGTATGATGTTGGAGTTGTATCTTAAGATGAGGTTGTACTACCGAATCGGAGACTCTTTCGGTCCTTGTCAACCAGCAAAGTAACAACCATTGGCACCTGAGTGATGAGCAGCTCTGCGAATGGCCGTCAATTGCTCGCTCCATGCCTATTGATGGTATATATCAACCAGGTTGAAAACATAATAAATGGTTTTTTGTCCTCTACTCTCTCGTGTGGAAGGATAGAGTTCAAGATGGAGCGGATTACCGATCATCCTTGTTGATCATATAAATCAGTGATTGTAAAGAATATAGGACACTAGGGACAGGGGTCTAAACGACATCTTAAGCAGCACTAAGAGAGGTCTTCTGCTTGTTGGGCGTAGTAAGTAAAAAACAGCCTCTCTGGCTATGTATGAGCTAGCTTTCTAGGCGGTATTCTACTGCTATAAAATAGAAGGTTACTGGTACCTCTAACGAGTTCTAGTAAACCACCTTCTATTTTATATTCAGCAGATAGCCTACTCACGGATATTAATATCTCCAACAAAGGTAATAAGATAATAAGCGAGCGCTCAATCAAGAGAGTTGCTTATTATCTTATTACAACATTTTATAAGGCTAGATATTAATGAAAATAACTATGTAAATGAAATACAATCGATTATCTACCCAAAAAGAGATGAAATCCCACAGGCCTATAACGGAAATGAATATTGTTAATCCGAGCAACATAACAGAGGCATAATGATAAACAAATCCACTTTGAATTTTACTTATTTGCTGGGCCATTTCTCGAATCGTGTACGAAATTCCATAAGGACCCGAGATTTCAATAGCACCTTTGTCTAAAGCTTTGAACGAGACTCCATATCCAAAACGCAAAAACGATCTAGCTAAGAAATCGTTGAAAACTTTATCGAAAAACCAGCGCTTATTGAAAAAGCAATATAGTCGATTACCAAAAGTACTAGTTTTCAAAGCGAAAATGGGCAGATTATTTACGCTATACGCCACGAATGAACCTAAAGTACTAAACAAAATAGGAATTAGTTTGATAATGGTTGGAGTAGCAAACTCAGATTCGGCCAGAATTTCATTTTTGGGTAGTATGAAAAGTGAATTAGCCCAGAAATTGGTACCTAAACCAATCATCATATCTTTGGCCAAGTATCCTACGAAAATACTCCCAAAAGCCAAAAGGATTAGAGGTATTGCCATAAGAATGGGCGCATCATGACATTTACTTAAGTCTCGCTCGAATGAATTAGTTGGTGCTAGAAAGGTTAGAAACAGTAAACGGAAAGAGTAATAAGAAGTAAAAAAGACCGATACACTTCCTAACCAGAAAGCGAAGTTACCACTAATAGTATATTTCGTGTAAGCAGGTTCCGGAATAACATCTTTTGAATAAAATCCCGTTAAAAAAGGGAAACCAATTAGGGATAAGCTACCTATAAGCATCATAGCATAGGTAAAAGGTAACAGGGAAGCAAGCCCTCCCATCTTACGCATATCTTGCTCATCCGACATGGCATGAATCACTGAACCTGCACTCAAGAATAAAAGTGCTTTGAAGCAGGCGTGATTCATTAAATGAAATACGCTAACGGAGTAGTTGGAAATGCCGCAAGCAAAGATCATATAGCCTGACTGACTACGAGTTGAATAAGCTATAACCCTTTTTAAATCGTTTTGTAATACTCCGGTGGTTGCCGCGAAGGATGACGTCATAGCGCCTGCGAAAGTAATAACAATCAAAGCATTGGGTGAGTATTCAGATGAAGGGGAGCACCTTGCTATCATAAAAGCGCCTGCTGTTACCGTAGTAGCTGCATGAATCAAAGCGGATACTGGAGTGGGCTACTCCCGAAGAATCTAATTCCGGATGAAGGCGGATCCATTCAGAAAGCAGAATACCGGTCTTTTCGTCTGAAGAGTTTTTTCGAGAGTAGGGACTGGATCTTCCACTGAAATAGCTGCTCTCATATCCTAATCTTCGCTTTCAGAAAGAAGAGTTCTTCATAAAAAGAGGTCTATTTTTAGCGTAATAAAAGATGACTAAAAAACAGATTACGTGAGATAATATTCCAAGAGGTCTTACGTACAGTCTCTGGGGATCCTAGTCAGATGATGATTATTCCAGAGCGGTCCATTTCTTCACTAGATCTTCTAGTCCACCCGCGTAGAAGATCATCTGGATAATAGGTTTCCTGCTGATTGGTCAATGTGATATTTTTTCCTACGACTCTCATATAATACAGATTGACGATTCCAGCATACAGTGAGATTGTTGGCTAATGGCAACCATGAGAGCCCTCTTCCATTTTTATTTAAAAAATAATATTATTAACCCTCCATTGCATCGGGTAACCAAGTATGCAATCCAATCTGTGCGGATTTTCCAACAGCGCCAATAAACACTAAAGTACGAATAACAGTTATGGCATGAAATTCCATGTGACGAAAAAGGAAATAATGATGTTCTTCGGAAAAGACACTAGCACAAGCAAAAATAGTGGAAGAGTCAACTGTTTGAAAAATAGTAAAACAACCCATAATCCCGAGAGCTGATCCAAAATCACCTACGCGATTTATGGGCATAGCTTTAATAGCCGCTTTATTTGCCTGAATGCGCGTAAACCAAAAATTTATCAATAAATATGACGCGGGTCCAACCCCCTCCCATCCTAAAAATAACTGAATGGAATTATCTCCAGTTACCGACATAGGCATAAAAAAAGTAGAAATTGACAAATAGCAAAAAAAACGTGGACTATGCGGATCCCCAGACATATAGGAAATTGAATAAATATGAACTAAGCTACTTACAATTGTGACGACCAATAATAAAATGACTGTAAGGCTGTCAGATAAAAAGCCCCGAGCAGCGTCGAAGGGTTCCGAAAAAATCCGAGGAGCAATCTTTATATAGCAAGCACTGGCACACAGCGCGACTTCGTAGAATGCAATACAAGATGAAATGGGAGATAATGAAACACACGTGGTTGTGACTACAGCCACTCCCCTTGAACCAAGAAAACGACCAAAAAACCCTGCCGCAAAACTCCCAATCAACGGTAAAATGACTATAAGTAAATACATAAGTACTCTTTTTTTTTTTGCTTGACGACTTGTAATAATTTTTGATAAGGACGACTGAATGCATTTTATTAGGCAGCCTTAATTGACAGAAGAAAGGTCGTCTATAACCTCATCATAACCTATTATCGATAGGTTCTTCCTAAATACGTTGATATGGAAAAGACGACCAGATCGCGGCTTCCCAGTTGCTCTTACAACTCATCAGTATTTGCGTTCTCTTGTTCTTCCTGTTTAAAGGGTTTTATAGTACGGATAACAGTTTATTATCCGTTTGAATTAGTTTTATGAAAGCCAGAAAGCCCTACGAGGTGACTGTTTTATAAAAAACTGTTCCCTATTCATTACAAATAATCATTTAGTGTTTATTGGAATGACTAGCATTCTACATGAAAAAATCAATTCTAAGATTGACAGTTGATTAGGAGGTTAGTTATCAAACAACTAACTTTCTACTGGATTATCTTCTGTATCCAAACTACTCGATTCTAACAATAATTGAAATTAGCGGGGTAGTATCAACTGAAACAACACTAATGCTAGTAGATAGAAGGATATTTCTCAATGTCTACTAGAATTGTTATGAATTAGTACAGCGGACAATCTACTAGACATTGAGAAAATACACCAAGTCATAAAGAACTAGAGGTCGGATAACAGGATAATAACATCCTTTTTTTCATTGTTTTAACATAAAGAGTAACATCATAAATTTACTTACCGATTTTCTACGACTAGAAAGAATCTTGTTGCAGATAACTTCATGAAGTTATAATACTTCTTGAATACCCCATTTTGCTGTTATACACTGTTATTGACTAAGGAATATGTCGAAGATAAGCTTCGTTATCGTTACACTATCATGATCATCCAATATCCTCTATCTACAGAATATCTAGCATATGCTCGACTGACTACGTTGATTTCGTCATCCATATTATTCTCCCTCCGCATTGTTGCAGATACTTCTATATTCCCGCGCAGTCTCCCATCTTATTAAATCAATTGGTAAGATATATTAAGCCGATATCGCAGCAATGTTTGAAATAGAAGAGCCATTTCTATCCCCTGCTGAGCATAATAGCTATAATATCCTGGTTCCTGGGCTATTGGAGGCATCTTTTTTCGATAACATGGAAAATTCTGAATACTCCCACGGACTACTGGCGGCCATGGTTCCCAGTTTTGAGATCCTAAAAAATGATAATAGCTGCTTTTTTATGGGAGTCTTCTCATTCCGGCGCATTTGGTGAAAAAGGTAAACACGACGGATTTAAAATCCGTTCCTTATTGGTTCAAGTCCAATAATGCGCATCGAAGCAAGTCGCTGCATGTTTTTTTTTAGTTTTCTTGACCACATAAGATACAGAGTGGAAAACTAAAAAACGGATTAGATCATTTAAACATCCGGTAAACGGATCATTTAAACATCCGGTAAACGGGATCATTTAAACATCCGGTAAACGGATTAGATCATTTAAACATCCGGTAAACGGATTAGATCATTTAAACATCCGGTAAACGGATTAGATCATTTAAACATCCGGTAAACGGATTAGATCATTTAAACATCCGGTAAACGGATTAGATCATTTAAACATCCGGTAAACGGATTAGATCATTTAAACATCCGGTAAACGGATCATTTAAACATCCGGTAAACGGATCATTTAAACATCCGGTAAACGGATCATTTAAACATCCGGTAAACGGATGTCGACGGATATGTCAGTGATACGAGGGAGAAGGAGAATCGGGGGGGGGCGGCATACATAGCAGCACGATTATTCGGCACTGATAGAGTTCTAATAGAAGGCAGCACATGGTGTGGTTGGTGGGCTGCTGGTAGCTGAGTCGTCAGCAGTCCGGCGGATATGCTATACTATATATAGTTGTATTGCCCATTATAGCATATCCGCGCGCGATACAATACATCTCATCTTCTATACTGGGCGATGAAGCTGCTGAAGACGAATAACAAACAGTTTTCGGCCCCATCTGTCTGCTAGATTCAACGGGGAAAGAATCCTTAGACATTTGGTTATTAGATCATCCGCTTAACAATGTTTCTTTTCTACTATGACATGTAGATTGACATATCGTTGTAGCTGAACATTTCTTACGCGAACTTGTTTGATGGAGCGAATAGCTCATCAAATTGACGACACCACTTCTAATAGCAGACCACCTCAAGTATCCGCGTTTTTTCGCCGGATAGGATGATGGCTCCCTCCTCCTCCTGAAAAGAGCACCTGCTGGATGCCTCTTTCATATTTAACAACCCAGCTTCTTTATAAAACAGTTTAGCTAAGTGCTCTTTTCAGCAGATCCGTAAGTAACCACTTAACTGTTGACAAGTTTTTAAAATACTTGACTTTTGCTGTCAACAAAAGACTCGCTTGGTGGAACGGCAAACACGGCAGATTCAAAATCTGTTTCTAATGGAATATCGGTTCGAATCCGATAGCGAGTATCTGCTGTAGGGGGGGCGGATGG